GGGCTGACGCCTGCCCAGTGCCGGAAGGTTAAAGAAGTTGGTTATTCACTCGTGGAGAAGCTGACGACTGAAGCCCCGGTGAACGGCGGCCGTAACTATAACGGTCCTAAGGTAGCGAAATTCCTTGTCGGGTAAGTTCCGACCCGCACGAAAGGCGTAACGATCAGGGCACTGTCTCGGAGAGAGACTCGGTGAAATAGACATGTCTGTGAAGATGCGGACTACCTGCACCTGGACAGAAAGACCCTATGAAGCTTGACTGTAGCTTGGAATTGGGTTCGGGCTCTTCTTGCGCAGCCTAGGTGGGAGGCGTTGAAGGCTTTCTTTTGGGGAAGCTGGAGCCATCAGTGAGAGACCACTCTGGAGGAGCTAGAATTCTAATGGCGTTCCTTGAAGCAGGACGCTTGACATTTTCAGGTGGGCAGTTTGACTGGGGCGGTCACCTCCTAAAAGGTAACGGAGGTGTGCAAAGGTTCCCTCAGGCTGGACGGAAATCAGCCGTAGAGTGTAAAGGCAGAAGGGAGCTTGACTGCAAGACCTACAAGTCGAGCAGGGGCGAAAGCCGGCCTTAGTGATCCGACGGTTCCATGTGGAAGGGCCGTCGCTCAACGGATAAAAGTTACTCTAGGGATAACAGGCTGATCTTCCCCAAGAGTTCACATCGACGGGAAGGTTTGGCACCTCGATGTCGGCTCATCGCAACCTGGGGCGGTAGTACGTCCCAAGGGTTGGGCTGTTCGCCCATGAAAGCGGTACGTGAGCTGGGTTCAGAACGTCGTGAGACAGTTCGGTCCATATCCGGTGTAGGCGTTAGAGCATTGAGAGGAGTCTTCCATAGTACGAGAGGACCTGGAAGAACACACCTCTGGTATACCAGTTATCATGCCAATGGTACACGCTGGGTAGCCATGTGTGGAGTGGATAACCGCTGAAAGCATCTAAGTGGGAAGCCCACCTCAAGATGAGTGCTCTCCATTAGGTCACAGGAAGACAACCTGTTTGATAGGCAGAAGGTGTAAGGCTAGTAATAGTTTCAGCTGATCTGTACTAATAGACCGATTGATTTTGACCACACAAAACATAAATTGACCCTTTCATTTGAAAGGGTCACTACCTTGTATTCTTGCTTGCATGGAACCACCTTATCCATCCCGAACTAAGAAGTGAAACGTGCAAGGGGCGACAATACTTGGGGGGAGGCCCCCTGGGAAAATAGTTTAATGCAAGGTACTTAAAAAACCGTAAAAATTATAAAAACGTAAAACAAGAGCGTGCTACACTCTTGTTTTCTATTATCTCTGGGTCAAAAGACTTTTTGGTTTCTGTCCTGAAATTTGGTCTAAAAACTTTGTGGTTCTTGTTCCCTTTCCTCAACTTGAATATGAATATCTCAGACTTTTTTAGAAAATAGAAAGAAGTTTTTTGTAAATCAATCACTTGGATAAGTTATTAATGATCTGGCATATTCTTATCTTTTTTTTCGTAAAGATAGGCTGTACAGGTCCCAATAAATTAAGGTTTTGTCGCGAATTTTCAGGCCACTAATATAATTTAATTTTTTTCAAAAAACGTAACAAAACCCTTGGTTTTTGTTACAGCTTACAGGACCGGCAACATTTTTTTCTTATTTTTGCAAAAACAAAAAGACTCAGCATCCAAGTTGAATACTTTTTTGCCTTTGGTCGGACTCGAACCGACACGTCAAGCGACACCAGTTCCTAAAACTGGCACGTCTACCATTCCGTCACAAAGGCTTTTTGACTGTTAGTATAGCAGAAAAAAAAAATAGAGCACGTTTTGTTAATAATGTTTTCGTAAACTTAACAGGGTAAAAACTGGTATATTAGTTACTCCTTGTTAAGTATTAAGATTACAGAGTTTACGAATCAAAATTAATACTCGTTCTTAATCATTTGAAAAAAATTGACAATAGCTCTCTCTTCCTTAAATTTGCTCCCAAAAACGAAGTTTTTAGGCCAAATTTAACGAAAAACAGGTTAGCCCGAATCTTTTAACAACGCCCCCAAAATCGTTTTTTCGGGGTAAAAACTTTTAATAAAAGAGTGAAGGAAAAAATACAAAAGATAGAAGAAAAACTAAACGTTTCCTCAAAAATGCAAAACAGACTTCTTCAAGTTTTTTAGGCCCTACCGGATTCGAACCGATGACCCGCTGCTTGTAAGGCAGCCGCTCTACCAGCTGAGCTAAAGGCCTTTACTTTGTATATAGTTTATCATAACGTTTAAAAAAAAGCAAGCATCATACCTGCCTCTTCCCTAAAGTTTTACAAAATTTGAGACCAACTTAATTTTTTTACCTAATGTGAGTTTTGGGGCAAACTTTTAGTCTGTAGAAAAAAACCTCGTTTTTCGAACTAAATTTTTATATAATAAAAAAAAGATTAACTTTTAAATTTTGTTAATCTCATCAATTTTTTTCAAAGGAGTTTCTATGAGTGCTCAATTTCTCCCTAGCATTTTAGTTCCATTAGTTGGGCTTGTATTTCCAGCAGTAGCAATGGCTTCAATGTTTTTATACATTGAAAAAGAGGAAATTAACTAAAAAGTTTTTTTACCTGTACCATAATAAAATTATTCACCAAAAACTTTTCTCGTAAGTACCAAAACTTCGTTTTTTTACTACACGTTAGAAAAAAGTCCCAAACTTGGAACCAAACATCTAGCCCCAAAAACACTGTTTTTGGGGCTAGATGACAATTCGCCCCCCCCCATTTTGTAAAATTTGGGAATAATTTGTTTTTGTTTAATGAATTTAAAGTTTTGTGTTTTCCGAAATTTATTTCTTCAGCAATTTCGAAACATTTGACGCAACCTTTGTGGTCCTCAAAAATGAGTTTCGATATTTTTGAGGAAAGGGGTGGAGCTGAAAAATAAAAATAAAACCTGTACTTACCGAAAAATTCATTTTTTATTCCAACTTGGTTTATTCTCGTTCCTAAATTTTTATTATTAGGATACATATATTGTTTTATTGCTGGAACATTTTGAATTTGAATTTGGTACATATATAAAAAAAGAGGAATTTTTATGTCAATTCTTTCTTGGATTGAAAATCAACGAAAATTAAAATTATTAAATGCACCTAAATATAATAATACGGAATCTGACGCCAGTCAGGGTCTTTGGACAAGATGTGATCATTGTGGCGTTATTTTATATATTAAACATTTAAAAGAAAATCAACGGGTTTGTTTTGGTTGCGGGTATCATTTACAAATGAGTAGTACCGAAAGAATTGAGTCTTTAATTGATACTAGTACTTGGCGACCCTTTGATGAAACTGTGTCTCCTTGTGATCCTCTTGAATTTCGAGATCAAAAAGCCTACACAGAAAGATTAAAAGATGCTCAAGAACGAACAGGTTTGCAAGATGCGGTGCAGACAGGAACAGGACTTCTTGATGGAATTCCAGTAGCTTTAGGGGTAATGGATTTTAATTTTATGGGCGGAAGTATGGGCTCTGTAGTCGGTGAAAAAATCACTCGTTTAATAGAATATGCAACTCAAGAGGGTTTACCTGTTATTTTAGTTTGTGCTTCTGGTGGAGCTCGAATGCAAGAAGGTATTTTAAGTTTAATGCAAATGGCTAAAATTTCAGCAGCCCTGCATGTTCATCAAAATTGTGCTAAACTATTATATATTTCTGTATTAACGTCTCCAACAACAGGAGGGGTCACTGCAAGTTTTGCTATGCTAGGTGACCTTATTTTTGCAGAACCGAAAGCTCTTATAGGTTTCGCAGGTCGGAGGGTAATTGAACAAACTTTACAAGAACAATTACCTGACGATTTTCAAACAGCAGAATATCTATTACACCATGGTCTCCTCGATTTAATTGTGCCTCGTTCTTTTTTAAAGCAAGCCTTATCTGAAACTATTACATTATATAAAGAAGCTCCGCTTAAACTTCAAGGCCGAATTCCATATGGTGAACGTGGACCTATCACAAAAATTAGGGAAGAACAGCTTCGACGGTTTACTCAATTACCAAAAAAACCACAATACAACAAACTTATTACTGAATTTGAAGAATTATTAGCACTGGTTACTGCTGATAAGGACATGAGTTCTCAGGTTGACTTTTTAACCCCAGAAACAGTTAATAAAGCTTTTGAGTTAGCTTGTGGAACAAAAACTCGTCTTGATTGGTTAAACGACCAAAGCAACAAGTTTCGTGTACGACCAGTTTTTTAGTCTGAGTCTGAACTTGTAAAATATCAAAAATCTCATTTTTTAGACGTCCTTAAATTTGGGTCGTTTTTAGGCCGAATTTAAGGGAGCGTTCGTTTCAAAATAAAGGTTTTTTTGCCGAACGTGTCCTTTTATTCCAATAGATAGCTTGGCTATTTTCAATTAAAAAAGCTCTTCTTCCTTAAATTTGCTCCCGTTCCCAGTCCTCAAAATTGAAAATTTTGAGGTCTTCTCTTTTTTCAAAGAGATGAAAGGTAACAAATTTGGGATCAACTGTGTTTTTAGACCAAATTTCAGGAGCAATTTTTTGATATTTGCTGAAGGTCATTGGAATAGGGGTAATTTTTGGAAAAAGCAAAATTAATGTTTCAAAAATAAAGCTACAATATTAGAAACTTAAAAAAAAGAGAAATAATGGCAAAAACTCTGTTTTTGTAACAACAAAAAATAGCTAGAAACAGAATCGACTTTATTTAATTTAATCTGCTAGAACAAGAACTTTAGAAACTCTGCAGTTATTTTTTTACGTATTTAAGAGTAATTTTTAATTACGCCTAAAAAAACTGTTCCCAAAAATTGTAGAAAAACAAAGTTTTTCTACAATTTTTGGTTGTGGGTGTAATTTATAAAAAGTAGAATTGTTTCTTCTAGGCAATCTGAAAAATTCTAAAATAGACTCGTTGACACTTTTCTAAATTTGGAAAAGAAAAAGAAAAAAGAGTTAATGAAAGTTTTTTATTGTTGTTTTTAATTACATATTTCTGAAAACATGAGTATTTTAGTAGAAAATATCTCCAAAAGTTTTGGTTCTTTTCAAGCTCTTGATAGAGTCAATTTAGAAATTAAAAATGGTTCATTAGTCGGTTTATTAGGACCTTCGGGCTCTGGAAAATCCACACTATTACGTGTCTTAGCAGGCCTGGAAAAGCCTGATTCTGGTCGAATTTGGTTAGAAGGTCAAGATGCAACACAGATGAAACTTCAAGAACGAGAAATAGGATTTGTATTTCAAAATTACGCTTTATTTCCACAACTCACGGTATCTGAAAATATTGCATTTGGCCTTGATGTAAAAAAAATTGATTCTAGTTTAAAAAAAAAAAGAGTCCAGGAATTGTTGAAATTAATGCAGTTAGAGAAATTTGGGGAATGTTACCCAAATCAATTGTCAGGAGGTCAGCGTCAAAGAGTAGCATTAGCTCGAGCATTAGCCGTTGAGCCAAAAGTTTTATTATTGGATGAACCTTTTGCGGCTTTAGATGCTAAAATTCGAAAACAGCTTCGTTCGTGGCTACGAGAATTACATCATCAAATTTCTGTAACAACTGTTTTTGTAACTCACGACCATTCAGAAGCTATGGAATTAGCTCAAGAAATCGTTCTCCTAAAAAACGGAAAAATTCTTCAAATAGGTACAGCACAAGAACTTTCTGATCATCCAACAAATGCTTTTGTTCGAGATTTTTTAGAGCTGGACAACCAACCTTCTATCTAAACCTTTCTTTCTTGAATAAAAAAACGTGTTTCAATCTAATGTTTTTTTGTAAATATTGCTTGGCCTATTCTTTTTTTTTAATTAGGTATTCTTCCCTTTCCTCAAAAATCTTGAGACTCATTTTATCCCGTTCCCAAATCTTGTCCCGTTCCCAAATCTTGTCCCGTTCCCAAATTTCTTTGAAATTTGGGACAAGAGAGGTTTTCTCTCTTTTTCAAAGAGAGGTTTTCTCTCTTTTTCAAAGAGAGGTTTTCTCTCTTTTTCAAAGAGAGGTTTTCTCTCTTTTTCAAAGAGAGGTTTTCTCTCTTTTTCAAAGAGAGGTTTTCTCTCTTTTTCAAAGAGAGGTTTTCTCTCTTTTTCAAAGAGAGGTTTTCTCTCTTTTTCAAAGAGAGGTTTTCTCTCTTTTTCAAAGAGAGGTTTTCTCTCTTTTTCAAAGAGAGGTTTTCTCTCTTTTTCAAAGAGAGGTTTTCTCTCTTTTTCAAAGAGAGGTTTTCTCTCTTTTTCAAAGAGAGGTTTTCTCTCTTTTTCAAAGAGAGGTTTTCTCTCTTTTTCAAAGAGAGGTTTTCTCTCTTTTTCAAAGAGAGGTTTTCTCTCTTTTTCAAAGAGAGGTTTTCTCTCTTTTTCAAAGAGAGGAAAGGGAACAAGGACCACTGTGTTTTTGGTAAACTTTTTAGGTAAATAATAATCCTGAAACTTTGAGGACGGGGGTGTAAAAAGATATTAGTTAAAAGTTAAACTTTTTTAGCGATACAACCAACTATAAAAAAAGGTTTTCCTTTGATAGAATTAGGTACAGTTTTCGATTAATTAATTTATTTTATTCATTTAGGTTAAACTATTTTGTATATCAGAACAATTTAGCCTTTTACCGGATTTGAACCGGCGACTTTTTGCTTACCATGCAAATACTCTACCAACTGAGTTAAAAAGGCTAATTTTTACAAAAAAAAAGTTTAAATTTGATTCATTCTTTAACAATTAGTATACTAAAAAAAACTTTAGAGTTAGCACTTTTGCAAATATTTTATCACAAAAGAAAAAGTAAACCACAAGTTGTCTTTTTTGATACAAGAGTTGATCTCTAGTACTGAAACTCCCCGTCAATCATGTTCCATTCCCAAAATCTGCGATTTTGCGAATATTAGGCAATTTGTCCCAAAAACATTGTTGTCCTTGTTCCGAAAAATTTCATTTTTTGACGATTTGAAAAAAAGTTGAGGAAAGGAACAGGGCTAACTATTAAGAAAAACCGGCACCAAAAATGATATTTTTGGTAATGTTTCTTCTATAATGTTTTCCCAATGATTTTAGAATTCGGACAGGAATAACTTAGAGAATTTTTTTATGGCCTCAAATGTGATTAAAATTTAATTTTTGTCCACTATGCCCAAATTAATTTTACTATGTTAATTAATTAGTCTCCTTTTGATATGCCTATAGAAAAAAATATAAAAAGCCCTCTTGAAGACGTTAAGTCTGTTTCAGGAGAACATAAAACATTAATGTTTCAGATTAAACAATGGGTTTTAAATCATCGTTTGAATTCTAGACAAAAATTATTATCAAAGCCGATTAATTTAGCAACGGTTGTTACATTTCTTCCACTTGCTTTAGGTTTTTCTCAATTTCTTAGTCATAAGAGTAGATCTTTTGAAAGCCCAGAAAAATCTTATTATTTTTTCGGTCAAAATTTGCCTGTTTTTATACAATTTAAACCAAAAATTAATTTTGAAACTTTTGAATATATTTCAAAGTCTAATAGTAGAGTTTCAATGAAATCAAATCAAATGAATCTACTCTTTGGGCAATCAAATTTTGGAGTACCTATAAAACAATCAAGTTCTTTAGGTACTAAGAAATTTTCTGGTCTTTCATGTGATTTTTATTTACTGACATCTGGAAACTTTTTTGACAAAACTTTTCCAAGGATAACATCAATTCGAGATTTGGACGAACTCCCTGCCTATGTTCAAGGGTTAAACCCTAATTTAATTCTACGAACGAACACTCAAGAACAAGTTTTGTTGAATTTAGTAAGTAAAAAAAAAACCAAACTAGGAAGTTTCCAAAAGTCACAAAACGTCAGTGAGTTTCTTTTTTTAAATTCGAAAATAAAAAACTGGAAACTAGAAAAAAATAAAAATTACCATACTCGTTCTAAAAAAATATTAGATATTTCCGCTGATACACCAACGAAACTTTTTTTAGCCAAAGAAGTGAAAAAGACATTACCTCAAACTGATGGTCAAAAACTTGTTGAATATCCCACTAAACTTTTTACTCAGCGTCTTAATTTTTATCTTGCTAGAAATCAATTCAATACTGAACTACAAAATCTTTTTACTAAAAAAAACATCTCGTGTTTTTCAAACCATTATTTAAAGACAAGTTCACAAGAAAAATTAATTCAAGATGTCTTCCCTGATTTTTTTTCTGTTTCTAGATTAAAATTTAAAGTTACTAGAGAACGGTTCGTTGAAACAATTTTGCAAGAAGTAGATAAAATTAATATATCAGAAGATATAGCAAATTCTCGAGTAATGTCTGGATATAATTATCCAGATATGACCCGAGAAGAACTTAATTGGTTTTATGCTAATACTAATTTGAAACGAAACAAGTTGGGGGGGTTCGGACTTGAACAAAAAACTTTTTTACCCAAAATAGAGGGATCAATTGGAAATAGTCTCCAATATTTTTTTAATGTGCAAAATTTCCCGGAATTTTCGATCAAAACAAAACAAGTTTCATTACAAGACCCAAATTCAGATCAGACTCTTTCCACAGGTCCGGGTGTATTATTAGATTCTCTGCGTGCTCTTGATTGGAAAACTAATGGAAAAGAAAATCTTCGTTCATGGTTCCATACCTACATTTCTCCATTAAACCCTTTAATGCAACCGCTTGACAATTTTTTTGGTGTTTATAATTCGCCACAATTATTGCAAGATAACAAAATTGCCGCGTTTTTGTCCTCCTCAAATTTGTCTCAACAAGATTTGAGGAAGCCAACGAAATCTCTTTTACAAATTAAATCCACTAGTTTGCTGCCTCATATTCGCTCGTTTTCTGCTATTCAAGAATCACCTATTCGTTTTTCGCCATCAACATTATCTTTTCATTTTCCTTTGTGCAGAGAAGAAAGCAAAATAAAATTGATTAAAGCTCTTGATGTTAAAGTTTCCAAAACTAAAGATACGACTCAATTTGTTACAGTACCTCTTCTTCAATTACATCAACCTGTTAGTGGCTCATCAAACTCTTTCCGTTCCCAAAGTATGCTTTTTTCGGGCGCTATGAAAAATGCTTCCGAAAAGAAAATTTTAGGAACTGAAACAACTCAAGAGTTTCCTAATTATTCTTCCTATTTTACTTTTACTGGTAAAGGAAATCCAGATTATCTTTTTTCTACAGATTCTTTCTATACAAAAAATTATGTTACAAAATATGCTTCCGGTTCTTATACCAAAACAGCATCTATTTACTCTAAAACAAGAAGTTCAACTCATATTAAAATAGATAACTGGGAACCCATTACAGCAACATGGTGGTTAATAATTACTCAATTAAGTTTTGCTGTTTTTAGTTTTAATGTTTTAAAAAGTTTAATTGATAATTATGGGCGCGAACTTTTAGGATATTTATTAGAATTTGCAGCTTCTTTAGGTATTTTAGATGATTCATTAAAACAAGAAATTGAACTTCTTACAGGTCAACGTGATAAAGGGTTCCGGGTAGTTTTAAAAAGTAGAAAAACTTTTAAGGATATTGTGGGGATTGAAAAACTTCTTCCGGAAATTTATGAAGTCGTTTGGTTTCTTCGAAACTCAGCCCGTGATTTTGCACTAAGCCAAACATTACCTCGTGGAATTTTATTAACTGGACCACCAGGTACAGGAAAAACTCTTTTAGTACAGGCTCTTGCAGGTGAAGCTCAGGTTCCAGTTGTTGTTTTATCTGGAAGCTCTTTAATAGAACCTGGAGAATCTGGTGCATCAAAATTAGAAATGGTTTTTCAAGAAGCACGAGAGCTCGCTCCATGCATTGTTTTTATAGATGAAATTGATACCTTAGCTCAAAAACGGAGTGGAGTTGTACAAAATCCAATGGGACCTGATGAACTTGTAGAATCGTTAACTTCATTTGAAAAACCAGTAACTGGATCCGTATTTGAAAACCTGCAATTGGCTAGAAAAAAACAAGAAAATGAAAAAGACCAAGAGACAAACATTCAAAACAACTCGCAAGGTGAGCAATTAAGTCTGTTAACACAATTTCTAATTGAATTAGATGGAATTCAAGGTAGAGACGGTGTAATTGTTATTGGAGCTACAAATCGACCTGAAGTTTTAGACCCGGCACTTCTTCGACCTGGTCGATTGGAGAAAATTCTTCAAGTAGGTCTTCCTGGTCATGAAAAACGTGTTGAGATTTTACAATTTTACGGACAAGGTTTAGGCTATCAAGCAAATATTCCATGGACATATTTAGGAGATCGCACAGCTGGATTTACAGCTGCAGATTTAGCGACATTAATGAATGAATCTACAATTAAAGCTATTTTAACTAAAACTAATCATACTATTGAAACCATTGAACATGGTATTGATCGACTGACTACTTCAGAAAGCGAAAAGTACACTGTTTTAAAAAAACAATTAGATGGTTCATCGGCTAAAGGATCTTTTTTAACTGTTGCTTCGAAAATGTCTATTCTTCGATTAGCATATTATCAAGCTGGCAAAATTGTTCTTAGTGCTCTTCTAGAAAAACATCCAAAGAGTGTCGTCGCTTCTCTCTGGCCTCGTAGACCAACAATAAGATCCGCACAAATTGCAACAAACTTACAAAATTCTGTATTTGAATTTGCACGACTTTGCGAAATTACAGATCGATTGGTTGGATGTTATGCAGGCAAGGCTGCTGAAATGCTATTTGTTCAGCAATTTTCTTCTAGTAAATATGCTCAGCTTTCTACCTTAGGTTTAGATGATTTACTTTTTGCTCAAAAATTAATATATTCTGTTCTTGAAAAATGGTCTTTTTATTCAAAAAAAAATCACACTCAACAAATAGCATATTTAGCTCCAAACATAAATATACGTGAATTCCGGGAAATTACTGAAAAACTTGATTTATACGCTAGTGCGGTAGAAACAATTCAAATCCCACCAATGAGTAAAGCCTTAGAGGCTGAAACAAGTTCTTTAGAATCAAAGAAAAAAAGCGGAGTAACCAATTGGAATGCTCAAATGCTTTATTCCATTCCATGGTGGCAACAACAAGTTTCTTCTGAATTGGAGTTTGTAGAGAAAAATTTTACTAATTGGTCGCGTCTTTATTTATCTAATCCTGAACAAAGTGAACGAAATCCTGAATGGTTCCCATCTGATGAGTTTTATCATACTTCAAGTGGTTTAAAAAACGTCAAAAAAGCTTTTGCCAATTTGCAAAAAACAAAAACCCCTCGTTTAAGTTCTGGCTTAAAAAATGAGTTTTACCTAAATTTTGAAAAGTTGGAAACGAATACAAATTCAGAGAAAGACACCTGCCAAACTGGCGAAGATCCTTCAATTTCTGATGTATCAATTCAAAAGATACCAGCTTTGAAAAAACGGGTTCCAACAAAAATTTTAATAGGTTCAAATTTTAAAGAAAGCTCTTTGCCCGACAAAGCCGATTTTCCGTGGAATGAAGCTGCACTCCTCACCCGTGATTATCCAGCCCATTCTCTTGTTTTACAGAGTTTTAATAAAGCTCTTGCCATTTTAAATCAAAACAGAGAACTTTTAGATCGACTTGTAGTGGAATTGTTATATAACGAAATTTTACGGCAACCTGAAATTGAAACTTTATTAGAGGAGTTTCATTGTAGCAAAATGGTTCTAAAAACAGAATCATTTATTGAACCTGATTTTCAATTCACAAGCAATAAAAAACAAAACCCACAAAAAATTCAAATCTTAGAATCATCGTGGGGTTTAAAATCAAGAAAGCCAATGCCGCGATGGATTGATTTTGCAGAATTCTCTGGAGAAACAACTTAGAAGCCTTGATGTAAAAACAGTAACTCTGTATACTAACAACAGAAACACAAAAAAAGGTTCTTAAAACCCTCTTTATTTAGTGAACTCCAATTTGTGATGTCAATAAGCTCCTAGTGCATTTACTCAAATTTCTTTTTTTACAAGAAATTTGAGTAAATGCACCGATGCTTATTCAGAAATTATTCTTATTCCTAAATTCAGCCCAAAATCAAATGAATCCATAAGTTTTCACGTGGTCTAATACTCTAAATAGTTTATTTTGAGTAGCCCCTAATGTTGGCTGGCTTTATGACCAATACTTTAACAAAGTGAATTTTTTCTGGTTAGAGTGAGATTTTTTTCAGGCTTCTCTTTTTGGACTCACTGAATAAAGGAGATTTTGTAAAAAAAAACTTAAATTTAGTAAGGAGTGTTAAGCATGTCTGGTGCTACAGGAGAACGCCCTTTTTCTGATATTTTAACAAGTATTCGTTACTGGGTTATTCACAGTATTACAATCCCATCTTTATTTATTGCAGGTTGGTTATTTGTGAGTACAGGTCTTGCTTATGACGTTTTTGGAAGTCCAAGACCAAACGAATATTTTACAGAAGATCGTCAAGAAACTCCGCTTATAACGGATCGTTTCAATGCTTTAGAGCAAGTGAAAAAATTATCTGAAGTTAATTAAAACTCTACTTTTCCAAAAAAAAAAAAGGTTTTTTTCTATTTTGGAAGATGTAAAATATTTGGTATAAAACCAACTCATTAACTTAAAACAATGACTTTACTTTTTAAGCTAAGCAAAAGAAAATCCTTTTGATTGAGGTTTTCAATTCATGTTTTTTGAAGAGTTAACGTTAACACTAGACATTCCCCATACTAGCTTTTTAAGTTACTATTGGGACACGAAGTCGACCCAAACAATGTATCATGTCGTTTGAGGAATCTTGTTCTGCCTTATTTCGGTGGACAGGCAGAATCGAACCAAAAAACTTTTTTTCGGTTAGGCTGTACTGAATCAACAAATTGATTCAAGATTTCTCTCTTAAAATTTATAGAAAACACCATGACTGCAAGAAAATCGTATACTTATCCAATTTTTACTGTGCGTTGGCTTGCTGTGCATGCTTTAGCTGTACCTACAGTGTTCTTTTTAGGCGCTATTACAGCCATGCAATTCATTCAACGTTAAGAGCAAGGTGAGATTATTATGGCGAAACCAAATCCCAATAAACAAAGTGTAGAATTAAATCGTACCAGTTTATACTGGGGACTTTTATTAATTTTTGTATTAGCAGTTTTATTCTCAAGTTATATTTTTAACTAACGAAATTAATATCTACCTCTCCCTTTCTACTCCCAAAATCGCTGATTTTGAGAAAGGGAAGGGAATTAACACTCATTTAGAAATGGTACCAAACCTTTCCTTATGAACATCGTTTTTTGGTAGAAATACTGCTACTACCTATGCCCAAATTATCACTTTATGTGAGATAATAAAGTTTAGGCTCTTGCTACTTTCTTGTCCCATTACCAAAAATCTTGTTTTTGGTTTAAATTTCATTTCAAAAACATCAGGAGATTTCATTATGTCTAATACTGGTACAACTGGTCGTATTCCATTATGGCTTGTTGGAACTGTTGCCGGAACAGCTGTTGTTGGTTTACTCGGTATCTTTTTCTATGGTTCCTATGTAGGTTTAGGTTCATCCTTATAATGTAACTAGACTCCTGGTTTTAGGTATTAAAAAGTAAATATTTTGTATCTGAAACAGAAACATGCAGAAATGTTTACTTAAAAAAAAGTCCAACAACAGAGTTTTTTGTTTTTTCCTTTACTAAATTGTTTCAATTTGGTTCTATTTCCGACAAAATTTTTCATTAAAATCATAACTTAAAAAAAAGTTCAATTCTCTTATAAATTCTAGAAATTTGTCACCAATTTTTTTAATTGCCACTTTAATGAGTTTAGGACAGAAAGAGGTTGAAACAAAAACTTCGTTTTTGTTCACAGATTTTAAATAGTAAGCTTTCATGACAAAAAGTATTTTTTTTGTCGGTAATTTTAGGAGTTATTACTACACTGTATCGGTTTAAGCCCGATCAGTGAAAATCAAGTAATATAATGACGAGAACAAAGTTTTTGTCACTCTTTTTTCACTTTATAAAAATATGATATTTTTATAAAGTAATCGTGTCCTTAAATTTGCTCCCTTTCCTCTCTTTGAAAAAGAGAGAAGACCTCAAAAATCTCGAGATGGTCTTTTTTTTTTCTAAAAAAAAAAAGAAAGAGGACAACGAAGTTTTTAGACCAAATTTAAGGACAAAGAAATCAAATAAAAAATTTTGGAGTAGTTTAGCCGTTTTTTAGCTTTACTTTGCACAAAACAAACAGTATACTTCAGAAAAACAGTTTAAAACTATTCGTAAACCGCTGTGGTGAAATTGGTAAACACAGAGCTTTCAAAAAGCTCCGACTTTAGGTCTTATCGGTTCAAATCCGATCAGCGGTAAAAAAAAAGTTTTAAATTTCTAGAGTTATGTACTTTTCTTTCCCTAATACGTAGGATTTGATACTATTTTTTTGCTAGAGTCGTAAAACTTGAATCCAATTAACTTTGGTGCCAAAAGATAAATTAAAAATAACGTATTTTTTAGCTTTAAGAATGTGTCTTTCATTAATTTGTTTCAGGTAGCTTGTCCCATTTGGTTGACGATACGTAATCCCCACCCACCCAATCAGTCGACATGATTCTAATACTTAAATTTGCTCCCGTTCCCAAATTTGTTACCTTTCCTCTCTTTGAAAAAGAGAGAAGACCTCAAAATTTTCAATTTTGAGGACTGGGATCAACGAAGTTTTTAGATGAAATTTAAGGACAAAAGATGGTGGGAATTTAGTGCCCTAGGTCCTTAGGATGTCACCTGATAGTTTTGTTAACCCACGAAAAGCATTTGTTAAAAAACAGACTATTTTTCCTTCTTTTTTATTTGTTTTTTTAACAAAAAAACAAATAAAAAAGACCAAAAAAAACGAAAAATTCATTAATAATTATTTAAAAATAGTATTAAGAAAAGGCTCTTCTATCATAACAAAAATAATAGAATCCCATGGAAAAAAAAAATGCGGGAAGAAAAAACTATGTCTTTTGAATTTAAACTAACTAGAAGTCTGAAACTTTTTATAGAAGTTAAAGCAAAAATTTTTTTAATATTTAAAAAGGGCGAATGACGGGAGTTGAACCCGCGAGTGGTGGAGTCACAATCCACTGCCTTGACCACTTGGCTACACCCGCCAGAAAAAAGTAAATTTCCAACCTATAATTACTTTTTAAGTAAGAAACTTTTGCTACTGGAGCGGATAGCGGGAATCGAACCCGCACCTCTTGCTTGGAAGGCAAGGGCACTACCACTATGCAATATCCGCTTATTTCTATTATAAGCGATTTTTTTTAAAACAAAAGATATTCTTTTCTTTTTTTCTAGTAAAATTAGTCTTAATTTTATTAAATAATAAAAAACTTTCTCCGAACCAGTTTCTCGAATGTTTCAAATTTGAGGAAATGCGTATGCTGTTCTAAAACTTGTTAAGGCTTAAAACAACATTTAAAAGAGCTTTTTGTGGGCATTTGTGTAACAAATCGAGAGATTTTTAATATTTTTTCAAGTTTCTGATGAACAAATTGAAAAAGGTAAGGTTTTCCTTGCTTGATACTGTATACTAAAGAGTATATACAAGGTTTTTCATTCTTTTCTCAAGACTTAGTTCTACAAAGTTTTGTGATATTAAAAGGGGGACATTTTATTGTGAAAGAAAAAACGGATTTATCTCTATTTGATAGACAAATGTTATACAAAAAATATTATTTTTTGGCTAATCTCCCTTAATTTTTTAAAATTGGGCTCCATTTTCTTTCAGAAAATTTTTGTAATCATCTTTTGATTTCAAAAAGTTAAGTCCCCAACTTTTTGTCAAAAAGAACGAAAAACTCTCTCTTTTGTGAGAAAAACTCTAGTAAAAATAGACCGTTTTAAGGAAATCAAAGCTATGCTTTTAATCTTTCAATTAGCTTTATTTGCGTTCATTGTTGTATCGTTTCTTTTAGTTGTTGGTGTGCCTGTTGTCTTAGCCACACCAGAAGGCTGGGCTGGGAATAAAGGAACAGTTTTTTCAGGAATTGGTATTTGGTTCTTACTTGTATTTTTAGTAGGAATTCTTAATTCTTTTGTTGTCTAGATTTCGGCAAATTTTTAATTGTTTAATTGTGCCTGTTACCAAAACTCCGTTTAATCTGGTTCCAAAAATTTTCAATTTGGGACAATAGCCTTTAAGCCCAATTTTAAAAGAATTGGGACAGAGGTGAATTTTTAGATTAGTATTATCAGTCGCTTTTTTAACGAAAAAATTTTAGAACTAGTACTAAATACAATAATTTTCATTGAAGTTAAGACTCAGAAGTCTCCCAAAATCTTTGCGATTTTGGGAGTGTTGCTGAGTTTTTTTATTAAATCCAGGAACAAAATATCACCCCTATTTTTAAACAAGTCTTGAGCCGTTCAAGCATATCTGATATAATAAAACATGTTTCAAAAAGAGTTTAAAGACTAAAACTCTTTTTTTTTTAACAAAACAAGCTTTTTGGTTCTAGTTAAATGGGTTGCTAACTCAATGGTAGAGTACTCGGCTTTTAACCGATTTGTTCCGGGTTCGAGTCCCGGGTAACCCAATTTAAACAGTTTTTTTATTTTTACTGCAGTAAAAATCATGTAATTTGATGATTTGGGGATAACTTAAATTGACATTTTTATACTCGAAAAAAAAAATTTGAAGCAATGTTCGGGCTTTAAGCTCTAAGTTCTTTCTAAATAATGCTTTTATTGAATATTTTTCAACCGAATGTTTTAGGTTGGGTATTGCCTGCATAGTTACAAAATAATCTTCTACATGTTTTTTTAAACCTATTAGTTTTCTTCTTTTTAATGTTCGTGGAATTAAAAGTTTAGCATTTAGTGCAGGTGGCCCAAAAAGCCAGGTTGCCCTTAAATTTGAAAAATTGAAGGAAAGTTGGAACTCAGTTCTTTTTATTAAAACACGTAATGTTAAAATTTTATAAATGAAAAACAACTCCTGAATTATTTTTTCTGTATCTTGATGTTCTTGAGAGATTATTTTTAAAAAATTAATGACTAGATATTCTATATTTAGATGTATTAAAGAACGAATGAAAGGAATAAGTTGATGTCGAATTTTATTCCGTGAAATCCGATAAGAAAAATTTGTCATGTCAATCAGCAAAGGTAAATTATATAATTTAAAAAATTTTGAAATACTAAATCTACTAATATCCTTAACAGGTTTAAGGAGATTTACTTGTAACCTGAAAAATTGACCTGAAAAACAAAAAGAACAAGATTTTTGTTGTTTAGAATTTTTGTTGGTTTGAGTTTTAGGGAAATGTTTTGTGGAATCAAAAAAGCTGAAACTTTTTAATTTGTTAATAATTGAATCCAATTTTTTTGTAGTTTTCTTTTGTGAACGGGTTTGACAGAATGCGAGTTTTTTTCTAAAACCGTTCGAGATTAAAGAAAATCGATTGATTAAAAGCTTTTCCTGTTTTATGAGGTTTAGAGATATAATTGGGAATGTGTTCAAAGGGTTCAAAGGGTTTAAGAATTGGAATGTTAAGCGTTGTTTGGAACAAAACCTTTGTTTTTGGTTACATACTTTTGTAATTGGGTTTTTTGTTTTTACGTTATTTGTTTTCTCTTCCTTAAATTTGGGTCGTTTTTGGACCAAATTTAAGGACAAAGTTTTAAAGTTTGAAAACCGAACAAAATTGTGAACCAAATACAACTTTAATTCTGGTTTGTCAACCTCTAACTTTAGGGCAATAATTGGACTAATCTTATTTCTTTTATTTTTTAAAGTCTTTTGAAATAAAAACTTTTGATAAAATTTTGTTGGTTTTTCAGCCTTAGTAAAAAAATTACTAGTAAAATTTATAGTAGGAAAAAAAAGCCCTACTGTATTTGGAGACTTTAAAAAATTGAAAGGAATTAACCCTGCTGGGCTAGTCCCTCTGAAAAGATTATTTAAATTTTTTTCAAAATTGTCGCTTTGTGTATGGCCTGTGAAAATTGTTCGAATATGTTCCAATTGGGAAAACCGGCAAAAAACCTTTTTTCGCCAATCTCTAGACTCATTTTCGGTATTAACTAGTTTCTGAGGTAAAACTAATGTATAAGGTACCTTAACTAAATAAGTAATCTGAAAAATTAATTTAGCTGAAAAAAAATTCTTTATTTGCCATAAATGTTGACAATAAAGAATCTTTAAACACTCAATTTTTTTCATATGCAGTAAAAGAAAAAAGGTTAAGATCGAATCCTGCCCTCCAGAAATTGTACATAAAAGCGAGCTTTGTTCTTTTAGAAATCCCGTTTTTTGTGAGGATATAACACGAAATTGTTTTTTTTTTGTAGAAACTGCTTCTTTGTTAAAAAGTTCGTTTTTTCGTCCCCAAAAATCTAATTTTGGGAAACGACTCTGCTGAAAAAACGTAATTGGAACTAAAACTGAGCTTTTCGGTAAAATCACTCGGCTAATTTTTTTTTCAGTAACGTCAGTTAGTGTAAAATCTAGAAATTTTTTCATTTTTTGATTTGATAATAGAATGATTTGAGTTATTTACCTTATTTAGAAAATTCTAATAAAAATCGGTTTCCAAAAAGCATTTTTTTGTACATTGAGCTTTTTTTATTGTAGTTCAATTTTTTTAAAAAAGAATAGGCCTCTTCATGATACAATGTAACAAAACTCTTTTGAATTCTATCTTTACGAAAAAAAAAAGTGGGAGTTAAAAAAAAAGGTTCAAAGGTTTCAGATTCCTACCAAAAAATTTACAGGAACCCTTCAGTGTAAAAAAAAGAAAATACAGATTTTTTTTTTGCATAAGACAATTAGACCCAATTTTTTAAATTGAATCGGTATCAATTTTGATAGAATTGATAATAAACTTTCAGCTACGGATGTCTTGTGATTTTTGTTAAAAATATTTCGTTTAACCAAAAAAATGCTTTTTTCGGTATCAAGGGTTTTGGACTCACTTTGTAATAAGGAATTATTACAAATATTTTCTTTCATTTGCCAGGAACCAGACTTGAACTGGTGACACGAGGATTTTCAGTCCTCTGCTCTACCAACTGAGCTATCCCGGCAGGCTTTTTTTATCTTACCCTAAGTTTACCAAAACTTTTTAAAGACTGATAAGCTATTGGTTCAATAGATAAAAAAATAGTCGAGGAAATTATTTCTGTTTTATATTTATGTTACATTTTATTGAACTTATTATTGCTTTTAGTATTATTATTGTAATTGTTCCGCAAACTCCAACAGAAAACATTGTTTTACGTAAAATTTTAGAAACCGGGTTCTTTACAAATTATAGTAAAGCCAAAGATTTTTTAATTAGGATAACTTGGTTTTTAATTTTTTTCTTTTTAATTTTACTAATTAGTTTAAACCTTAAATTAGTCTAATAAAAAAAAAATCGTACTCAAAAAGGTCCTTGGCTTCAAATTTAGAAACATAAAATTTGGTCCCGTTCCCAGTCCTCAAAATTGAAAATTTTGAGGTCTTCTCTCTTTGAAAAAGAGAGGGAAGGTAACAAATTTGGGATCAACTGGACCAAAAACTTAGGTTTTGTGCAGTTTTTTGGGGTGGAAAGGGGTAAATTATTTTTTTTAGAGAATGAGTAGTGAGAATTTTTATTCTAGGGTGGAAGGATTCGAACCTCCGAATGGCGGGACCAAAACCCGCAGCCTTACCACTTGGCCACACCCTATAAATATAATTTTTATTACAGTTTAGTTTGACATAAAAACTAGTTTGCTGTCAAGACGCGTTATCTTTTAAGTCATTTCGGAATCAATTAAAATTCATGCCGAAATGACTTTATGGTTTGTTATTTATAAAGTGCTACTCCAAGGCGTACAGCAAAGATACCAGTAGCCAATGCTAAAAATAATGCAATAAAGACTTGATAATCAGCGATAGGCATAAAAATTGTGAAGAGTTGGTGATTTGACCTGTACCAGAAATAGAAGTGAAATCTTAATTAAAGAGTTAATGATTATTTTCTATCAAGGATGGCCCCAAATTTGACAAATTTGGGGAAGGTACAGGAAGTGTCAATTGCTGAAATTAGAGGTTTCCTCCACGACTGGAAAGTAATACAATCACAAGCGGTCCAGCCGCAACAATAAAAAGTAAAGCGGTTAATTGTAAAACAATTTCTAGATTCATGGTTTTTTTTTCGTGTCGCAGTTTTTTATTGAGTTTTTTTTGAAAGTGACTATACTCCCAAATCCCCCAATTAGGGACAATCTAAAAACATTTTTTTTAAGTATAGTGTTAATCGAACCAAAAACTTAGTTTTTGGTAGCGGTTATCTTGAGAATTTTAACGGAAACTTACAGATGCTTGCCACACAAGAGCTAATAACAAGAAAAGTATTGGGATAACCGGTAATACATCTACAATCGGATCAAACGGAGCATAGGCTTCCGGTAATTTTGCTAATAATAACACGGGAATCCTCCAAAATAGTTTATCAATTCACAAAAAGAGCAAGTGACCAAAACTTTGTCGTCAGGTTTCCGAACCAAAAATCTTAAATGATCTACTTTCCCAAATTAAAAAAAAATTGGGTTCAACTTTTCTTTTGGTGTAACAAAAAAAGTTAAACTCGAAATTATGCTTACAATCAGCCTTTTTAGAAATTTAATTTAATTAAATTCGGGCCAAGTTGGGTTTTGATGCAAACAAACTGTCGTTTTTTAACTCGGTGTAAAGTTTTTTTAAGTTTTGGCCCTGTTCCTTGCCCGAACGTTTGCTAGCCTAAAATTTTGACAGTTTTAGGAAAGGAATAACATTCTTTTTTAACTTTAAATCATTCCCGTTTTAACAAAATTGGGCAGGGGAAAGGCTCTTTTTGTTATTTGGTATTTTCGATACCATTTTTGACGTGTTTCTTCTTAGTTCTATTATGCTAACAAAACAGCGTTTTGGCTAGTTTTTTAAATAGTTTCTTTCTTCCTTAAATTTGTTCCCAAAAACTTTGTTTTTGGGAACAAATTTAAGGAGCGGCCCTAAATGAATATATTTCGGGGATATTGATGTTTTGTAAATTGTAAATAGGATATTTACTGAAGTTTTATGGACAAACCCAAAAATTGTGTAGACCGCATGAAGCCGAACTGTTCCCACGCCAAACTTTTATGTTTAGTAAGAAAAAATTTGTTATTTTTTAAAACAGAGCTTTTTTTCCTTAAATTTTCTAAAATTGAAGCTCTTTCCCAATTTTTTACAAGATTGGGATTACAGTTAGTCTTCACTTTTTTTAACCTTTTACAACGTTTTTTAAAAAAATTTAAAACTTTATTAGAAAATAATATATTTATATTTATTTTGAGAAAAAGTAAACTAAATATATCGAACTCGATAAAAACAGAACTTTTAAAATTCTCTTGTTATAAAATTCAAGCCCAATGTACCTTTTAGGGTACGCTCAGTTTGCGAAAAAAAATTTGTTTTGCCCCAGTTCCTTTCTCAAAAATATCGAAACTCATGGTCTTTTTTTTTTCTAAAAAAAAAAAAGAAAGAGGCCACCTAGTTTTTCGTAATGAAACGGTAGAAAAACGAAATGTTTAGCACAGTTTTTGGTGGTGGGCAGAGTTTTGTCCTTAAATTTGCTCCCTTTCCTCTCTTTGAAAAAGAGAGGAAAGGGAACAAGGACAACGAAGTTTTTAGACCAAATTTAAGGATTGGGAACAGATCAAAAAAAATTAAACTTGGAGGTAATTTATTATGAAATTAGCTTATTGGATGTATGCTGGTCCGGCACATATAGGAACGTTAAGAGTTGCAAGTTCTTTTAAAAACGTTCACGCAATTATGCACGCTCCTTTAGGAGATGATTATTTTAATGTAATGCGATCAATGTTAGAACGGGAACGAGATTTTACTCCAGTAACAGCAAGTATTGTTGATCGCCATGTTTTGGCACGAGGGTCACAAGAAAAAGTTGTTGATAATATCACAAGAAAAGATAAAGAAGAGAATCCAGATTTAATTATTCTAACTCCAACTTGTACTTCAAGTATTTTACAGGAAGATTTACAGAATTTTGTGAATCGAGCAAGTTTAGATTCAAAATCAGATGTTATTTTAGCTGATGTCAATCATTATCGTGTTAACGAATTACAAGCCGCAGACCGTACACTAGAACAGATTATTCGATTTTATTTAGAAAAAGCAAAAGCTAAAAATGAGTTAATAATTAAAAAAACAGAAAAACCTTCTGCGAATATTATTGGTATTTTTACTCTTGGATTTCATAACCAACATGATTGTCGCGAATTAAAGAGATTGCTAACAGATTTAGGGATCGAAATTAATGAAATTCTTCCAGAAGGTGGTTCTGTAACAAATATTAAAAAATTACCAAACGCTTGGTTTAATTTAATTCCTTATCGTGAAGTTGGACTAATGGCAGCAAATTATTTGCAAAGTGAATTTGATATGCCTTATGTTGCAATTACACCAATGGGTTTATTAGAAACTGAAAATTGTATTCGCGAAATTGTAAATATAATTAAAGGTTTCAATATCTCCTATGATTTTGATTTTGAGTCTTATATTGATACTCAAACCCGCTTTATTTCCCAAGCAGCCTGGTTTTCTCGATCAATCGATTGTCAAAATTTAACAGGAAAAAAAGCTGTTGTTTTTGGGGATGCTACCCATGCTGCTAGTATGACTAAAATTTTAGCTCGTGAAATGGGAATTCGTGTTGTATGTAGTGGAACCTATTGTAAACATGATGCAGATTGGTTTAGAGAACAGGTAGATGGTTTTTGTGATGAAGTCTTAATTACCGATGACCACACTCAAGTTGCGGATATGATTGCTCGGGTTGAACCTGCCGCAATTTTTGGAACACAAATGGAACGACATATTGGAAAACGTTTAGATATTCCGTGTGGTGTTATTTCAGCACCAGTTCATATTCAAAATTTTCCCTTAGGGTTTCGTCCTTTTTTAGGTTATGAAGGAACTAATCAAATTTCGGATCTTGTTTATAATTCATTTACTTTAGGAATGGAAGATCATCTGCTTGAAATTTTTGGTGGTCATGATACGAAAGAAGTTATTACAAAATCTTTATCAACAGATTCAGACTTAGTTTGGGCTCCCGAAGCGTTAGCTGAATTACAGAGAATTCCTGGGTTTGTTCGCGGTAAAATTAAAAGAAACACTGAAAAATTTGCGCGTGAACAAAATGTAAATGAGATTACACTTGAGATTATGTTTGCAGCAAAAGAAGCTGTTGGTGCGTAACTCAAAAATTATGCTTAGTCATCCTCAAATTTGGTCTAAAAACTTTGTGGTCCTTGTTCCCTTTCCCCTCTTTGAAAAAGATAGAAGACCTCAAAATTGAAAATTTTGAGGACTGGGAACGGGAGCAAATTTAAGGTGGACAAGTTCAAAATTTTTTTTGTTATGCTTGCACAAAAATTATTTGCTAGAAAACTTTTTCAATAGTAAGTAACCCTTTATGCGCCTTAAGTCTATGGAATTCTAGAAAGAAACTCTCAAGTTGATATTTTTTTTCAATACACTCAATGGACAAAACAGGCGAACCTGAATTTCCTTTTTTTTTATTTGGGCAAAAAATTTCGTTTTTGAACCAAATTTAAGGACAACAATTTTTTTTAATTTTGGTATGGTTCGACCCCAAAATATGATGTTTTGGTCCCAAAAAATGGATAAAAACTTCGTTTTTTATCCATATTTTGGGAGTCTGTTGATCATGTAAATTTTTGTAACAAAATCAAAAATTATTTCATCACCCTTTTGACGTCTTTAATAAAGGGTGGTTTCGTTAATTCAAATAAGGAGAATTTTTCGCCATGACAATCAGTCCTCCAGAACGTGAAGCGAAAAAAGTCAAAATTGTAGTTGATCGTAATCCGGTAGCTACAAATTTTGAAAAATGGGCTAAACCAGGTCATTTTTCACGAACTCTTTCAAAAGGTCCAACTACAACAACGTGGATTTGGAATTTACATGCTGACGCACACGATTTTGATACGCAAACAAGCGATCTTGAAGAAATTTCAAGAAAAGTTTTTAGCGCACACTTTGGTCAGCTCGGTATTATCTTTATTTGGTTAAGTGGAATGTATTTCCACGGTGCACGTTTCTCAAATTATGAAGCGTGGTTAACAGATCCAACACATATTAAACCAAGTGCTCAAGTTGTATGGCCAATTGTAGGTCAAGAAATCTTAAATGCAGACGTAGGGGGCGGCTTCCAAGGCCTTCAAATTACATCTGGTTTCTTCCAACTTTGGCGTGCCTCAGGGATTACAAGTGAATTACAACTTTACACTACTGCAATTGGTGGTCTAATTATGGCTGCCGCAATGTTTTTTGCAGGTTGGTTCCATTATCATAAAGCTGCACCAAAATTAGAATGGTTCCAAAACGTAGAGTCAATGCTTAACCACCATTTAGCCGGTCTTTTAGGTTTAGGTAGTTTAGCTTGGGCAGGGCATCAAATTCACGTATCTTTACCGATCAATAAGCTTCTTGATGCTGGTGTTGATCCGAAAGAAATTCCTCTTCCTCATGAATTTATGCTTAATCCAGAACTTATGGCGCAACTTTATCCAAGTTTTTCAAAAGGATTAGCGCCATTTTTTACACTTGATTGGGCTCAATATAGTGATTTTTTAACTTTTCAGGGCGGTCTTAATCCTGTAACAGGCGGCTTATGGTTAACTGATACTGTTCATCACCACTTAGCAATTGCAGTTCTATTTTTAGTTGCAGGCCATCAATATAGAACAAATTGGGGTATCGGTCATAGCTTAAAAGAAATTCTTGAAGCACATAAAGGTCCGTTCACTGGTGAAGGTCATAAAGGACTTTACGAGATTTTAACAACTTCTTGGCATGCTCAATTAGCAATTAACTTAGCTCTTTTTGGTTCATTATCAATTATCGTATCTCATCATATGTATGCTATGCCTCCGTATCCGTATTTAGCTACTGATTACGGTACACAACTTTCATTATTCACTCACCATATGTGGATTGGTGGTTTTTGTATTGTTGGGGCAGGTGCACACGCAGGGATTTTTATGGTTCGCGATTATGATCCAACAAATAATTATAATAACCTCTTAGATCGTGTTCTTCGTCAGCGTGATGCTATGATTTCTCATTTAAATTGGGTATGTATATTCTTAGGCTTCCATAGCTTTGGATTATATATTCATAACGATACAATGAGTGCTCTTGGTCGTCCCCAAGATATGTTCTCAGATACTGCAATTCAGTTACAACCTGTTTTTGCACAGTGGGTTCAAAATACACATTTCTTAGCTCCAGGCTTTACAGCACCAAATGCTCTAGCTAGCACAAGTCCAAGCTGGGGTGGGGATGTTGTGGCTGTTGGAGGGAAAGTGGCAATGATGCCAATTTCTTTAGGAACAGCAGATTTTCTCGTACACCATATTCATGCCTTTACAATTCATGTAACTGTTTTAATTTTATTAAAAGGTGTGTTATATGCTCGTAGTTCTCGTTTAATCCCTGATAAAGCAAATTTAGGTTTCCGTTTCCCTTGTGATGGACCTGGTCGTGGTGGTACTTGTCAAGTATCTGCTTGGGACCATGTGTTCTTAGGGCTATTCTGGATGTATAACTCAATTTCAATTGTAATTTTCCACTTCAGTTGGAAAATGCAATCTGATGTTTGGGGAACCGTAAGCGCAAACGGTGTTTCTCACATTACTGGTGGTAATTTTGCACAAAGTGCAAATACGATTAACGGCTGGTTACGTGATTTTTTATGGGCACAATCCTCACAAGTTATTCAATCATACGGTTCAGCATTATCTGCGTATGGTTTAATTTTCTTAGGTGCTCACTTCGTTTGGGCTTTCAGTCTGATGTTCTTATTTAGTGGTCGTGGCTATTGGCAAGAATTAATTGAATCCATTGTATGGGCGCATAATAAGTTAAAAGTAGCACCTGCAATTCAACCACGTGCGTTAAGCATTACTCAAGGTCGTGCTGTAGGGGTAGCTCATTATTTATTAGGTGGTATCGCTACTACATGGTCATTCTTCTTGGCTCGTATTTTAGCTGTAGGTTAAATAAAAAAGAACAATTAGTCAAAAAGTGTTCTAACCTACACTTATTCTTTTTCTTTTTCCAAAAACTCTCAGTTTGGTCTTCTTTCTTCTTCGAAAAAAGAATAAAAGGAAAAAGTTTAAGAACGTCTCAGTTTCAGTAAAAATTTATGAAACTAATACCAAAACAAACTTTTTGGCCCCGTTTGCCCCGTTCCCAAATCTTGTTCCAAAAACTTTGTTTTTGGTAACAAATTTGGGATCAACTATGTTTTTTGTCCTTAAATTTGGTCTAAAAACTTCGTTGTCCTCTTTCTTTTTTTTTTTTAGAAAAAAAAAAGACCATCTCGAGATTTTTGAGGTTTTCTCTCTTTTTCAAAGAGAAGAAAGGGAGCAAATTTAAGGAAGGGATTGAACAAATCTTCTGTCATTTTGATAAAAAAGACAACAAAGATATTGTTTTTTTTATCAGTTTTGCTTTTATAAGAAAATATACTGTTTTTTTTTTAAACCAAAAAATTTTTGGTTTGTTTCGTGATAGTTCCTCTACCGGCGTTTTTCCCAGTTCTTTCTCCTAATATGGAATGCTGTGCCAAAAAAGATTCAAAAACTTAGTTTTTGGTACAGGTTCTGGGAACGGCAAAGAAATAACTTGAGGGAGGTACCAAAAAAACTCTTTTTGGTTTTTATGTCACAGAGTGTGAAACACTTACTATCGTTAAGGAGAATTCAAAATGGCAACGAAATTTCCAAAATTTAGCCAAGCCTTAGCACAAGACCCAACTACTCGTCGAATTTGGTTCGGGATGGCAACAGCTCATGATTTTGAAAGTCATGATGGCATGACTGAAGAAAGACTGTATCAAAAAATCTTTGCTTCGCACTTCGGTCAATTGGCTATTATTTTTCTTTGGACTTCTGGAAACTTATTCCATGTTGCATGGCAAGGCAACTTTGAACAATGGGTTCAAGACCCTCTACATATTCGTCCGATCGCGCATGCAATCTGGGACCCGCATTTTGGTCAACCGGCGGTTGAAGCATTTACGCGTGGTGGCGCTTCTGGCCCTGTAAATATCGCAACATCTGGCGTTTACCAGTGGTGGTATACAATTGGTCTGCGCTCAAATCAAGAATTATATACTGGTTCAATTTTCTTACTGCTTCTTGCAGCTGTTTTTCTTTTTGCAGGTTGGTTACATTTACAGCCAGCTTTTCAACCAGCTCTTTCTTGGTTTAAAAATGCAGAATCTCGTTTAAATCACCATTTAGCTGGATTATTTGGTGTAAGTTCATTAGCATGGACTGGCCATTTAGTACACGTAGCGATTCCTGAATCTCGTGGACAACATGTTGGTTGGGATAATTTTTTAACTGTTTTACCGCATCCAGCAGGATTAACTCCATTCTTTACTGGGAATTGGGCAGCCTACGCTGAAAATCCAGATAGCGTCTCGCATCTTTTCAATTCATCAGAAGGCGGCGGAACTGCAATTTTAACTTTCTTAGGTGGTTTCCACCCACAAACACAAAGTCTTTGGTTAACTGATATGGCTCATCACCATTTAGCTATTGCAGTGATCTTTATTTTAGCTGGTCATATGTATCGTACAATTTTTGGTATCGGTCATAGTATGCGTGAAATTCTTGAAGCACAAACTCCTCCTTCAGGACGTTTAGGTGCTGGTCACAAGGGTTTATACGATACAGTAAATAATTCACTTCATTTCCAACTTGGTTTAGCTCTTGCAAGTGTAGGGACAATGTCTTCTTTAGTTGCGCAACATATGTATTCAATGCCACCTTATGCTTTCTTAGCGCAAGACTTTACGACACAAGCATCTCTTTACACTCATCACCAGTATATCGCAGGTTTTATTATGTGTGGTGCTTTTGCTCACGGTGCGATTTTCTTTGTACGTGATTATGATCCGGAAGCAAACCGTGGAAATGTACTCGCTCGTATTCTAGATCATAAAGAGGCTATAATTTCTCATTTAAGTTGGGTAAGCTTATTTTTAGGTTTCCATACTTTAGGTCTGTATGTCCATAATGATGTTGTTCAAGCATTTGGAACTCCTGAAAAACAAATTCTTATTGAACCCGTATTTGCGCAATGGATTCAATCAGCTCACGGCAAGACAGCATATGGTTTTGATTTCTTACTCTCTTCTGCAACAAGTGCTCCTAGTCTAGCAGGTCAGTCTCTTTGGCTTCCTGGTTGGTTAGAAGGAATTAATAGTGATTCAAATTCGTTATTCCTTACAATTGGGCCTGGTGACTTCTTAGTTCACCACGCAATTGCTTTAGGTTTACATACTACAACATTAATCCTTGTAAAAGGTGCTCTTGATGCGCGTGGTTCTAAACTGATGCCAGATAAGAAAGATTTTGGTTATAGTTTTCCTTGTGATGGTCCTGGTCGTGGTGGTACTTGTGATATTTCTGCTTGGGATGCTTTCTACCTTGCCGTTTTCTGGATGTTAAACACAATCGGTTGGGTTACGTTTTATTGGCACTGGAAACACCTAGGTATTTGGCAAGGTAACGTTAATCAGTTCAATGAGTCTTCAACATACTTAATGGGTTGGCTTCGTGATTATCTTTGGTTAAATTCTTCACAATTAATCAATGGGTATAATCCGTTTGGTATGAACAGTCTATCTGTTTGGGCTTGGATGTTCTTATTTGGTCATTTAATTTATGCGACAGGCTTTATGTTCTTAATTTCTTGGCGTGGTTACTGGCAAGAATTAATTGAAACTCTAGCATGGGCTCATGAAAGAACTCCTCTTGCAAATCTTGTACGTTGGCGTGATAAACCAGTGGCACTTTCTATTGTTCAAGCTCGTCTTGTAGGTTTAACTCATTTCTCCGTAGGATATGTTTTAACTTATGCGGCATTCTTAATTGCTTCAACATCAGGAAAATTTGGTTAATTTTTTTCTTTCTATTTTCGAAAAACAAGAGTTTTCAAACTCTTGTTTTTCTTGTTTATTTTATTAGGCTTAGATTTTTCTATTTCTATTTTTTGAAATTATTAGAAACTTCACTTTATTACTCTTTTCGTTGCTAGTTCCTCTTCCGAAATTTTGCAAATTAGAGAACGCGATCTTCTGCACTTGTTTTGTGATGTGAGAGTAATTTAACTTTGCGTAAAGCTTTCTGTTCTAAGAGTTAAATAATTTGTTGTTTAATTTTTTACTCAAGTAAAACTCGACGTAAATATCTTATTTACCTGTTAACAAAAAAAGTAATGCTTTTGTCCTTAAATTTATTCCCTTTCCTCTTTCTTTTTTTTTTAGAAAAAAAAAGACCACCTCGAAACTCATTTTTGAGGAAAGGGAGCAAATTTAAGAATAGGGTTCTTCGAACTCGTAATCGCGTTGCTAATTTCCTGTCAAATTTTTAGCGCGGAAATTGGAATACTAATACCTTTTTGCATAGAGGTGGTATATAAAAATTAACAAATTAGTTTAATTCAAGGTAGTCTCGATGCTTTTTTTCTGTCCTAATTTTATTAAAATTGGGACCAAATCTTTTTAATAGCAAAATTATTTAAAGGAAAAAAATAAAAAATTGGCTCCTTTCTTCATTCCCAGATTTCGAAGAAATCTGGGAATGAAGAAAGAAAACCTTAAAAAAAATTGCATCCAGTTGGGTTTGAACCAACGATGTTCTTTCGAAGCCGCATTATGAGTGCGGTGCAATCGACCACTCTGCCATGGATGCTCTGGATTCAAAATATGACTAACAATAGGTTTAAACAAATAAACCCTTTTGATTTTTTTCTTTTATTATGTTCTTTTCTTTGCGGGAACCTTTTTGCAATTCAATGTTCAAATCTTCATTGGGGCTTTTTATTGATTTTTGGTATTGTATTTTTTATAGAAAATTTAGAGAAATTTGCATATATGGTTTTTAACACAAATCAACAGACGACAGATCAAAAAGCTACTAAAACTTCTTTTTTTATTTCATCGTCTCTTTTCCAAAAACCACGTTTTTGGGACCATCATAGATTTTTGAAAAAGAATAGGACTAATTCATTTTTTGTTACAGATGTAAGATTTTTTTTACTTAATTCTTTGAAAAGAGGATTTCTTCTAGGTTTTTTTTTAGAAGCTTTTAAAGTTGGAAGTTAACCGTCTAGTGAAAAATTTTACTGATGATTGAAAGATTGAATCTCTTTCAATCATCAAGAAAATTAATAAGCTAAGCCCATGCTTCGAGTTGTCTCAGAACCTAAATAAACACGAACACTTAAAAAGTCAGTAGGACAAGCGGATTCACAACGTTTGCAGCCTACACAGTCTTCTGTTCGCGGTGCAGAAGCGATTTGACTCGCTTTACAACCATCCCATGGTACCATTTCTAATACGTCTGTAGGACAAGCACGAACACATTGAGTACAGCCAATACATGTATCGTAAATTTTCACTGTATGTGACATAATAAAAATCTCCTTTAGATAACCGGGAAAAACTCTCAAAAAGAGCACTTGCTGTCTTTAACCTTCTGAGAGAAGGAGTACTAGTAAAAAAATTTTAAATTTAAAAACTAGATTGACAGAATGTGTAGTCATTTGAAAAAAAGGTTATCATTCATTTTTTTAGTTAGAAGCTTGATAAGATTGAAGATGTAGTCGTTCTTATTCTACCAAAAAAAAAGGAAAAAAACAATTTTTTTATTCTTTTTAAAAAGCGAAATGTTTCCTGAAATTTGCTCCCGTTCTTAGTCCTCAAAATTTTCAATTTTGAGGTCTTCTCTCTTTTTCAAAGAGAGGAAAGGTAACAAATTTGGGATCAACTGTGTTTTTAGACCAAATTTAAGGAAGAAAATTCCACTTATTGCTCTTCAAATTTAGTCTCATTTTGACTTTAAACAATATTTCGGAACTTCTTAAGCAAACAAAACTTTATCACATAGGGATATTTAAATATTGACTTTTCTTTAATAAAGTCAATTACGTGTTTACTGACCCCCTCCAAATGATTTTTTTGAGTCGAAAATGTTCTCCCCAGGTAGGACTTGAACCTACGACCAATCGGTTAACAGCCGACCGCTCTACCGCTGAGCTACTGAGGATTTTATCTTTGTAGCTATTATTCTAGCATAGGTGGCTTTTTTTGTAAATAAAAGAAATTAGACTTTTACTAACCACCAGAAACAAAAATTTTGGTTCCATTTTGCAAACTAAAGAAAGAGTCATATCCCGTTGGAAAAAAAGTGACAGAATTTTAAAATGCGAGTTACTCTATAAAAAACAATGTTTTTTGTTGCAACTTTGTTGAACGAAAACTGTGACTTTTGGTATAGTCAGTATTTCCAAAAAAAATTGGCTACTGTTACCTACAGAATAAGAAAGTATTTATCCCTGAAAATTTAAAAAGTAAATTTAAAAAACTTCTTTATAGTTAAATTAGTGAAACAGAATTCTACACCAAACTTTTATTAGAATTAGTCCCTGTACTAAAAAGTTTGATTTAAGTGATACCTGTGAAATTTGTTTCACTCTACCTAAGAATTTTCAATAACGTCAACTCATTTTCTCTTCCTTAAATTGGGTCTGAAAACGACGTTTTTTGCCCCAATTTAAGGACAGGGACAGCACAATCATTTTTTGATTTTTTGTACATTTATTCTTCTCCAAGAAAAAATTCTTGAAGTTTTTGAAACATTCCCTTTTGGGGACTCGTTAAATCAATAAAATAATCTTGTTTGCCTATTAATCTTCTAGCTGCGTTCTCAAAAGCAATACCAGAAAGAGTTAATTTTTTGTTTAAAACTAGAGGTTCACCCCGATTTGTAGAAATAATTACGTTGGTATCTTCTGGAATTGCACCTAATAAGGGAATTCCCAACATTTCTTGAACATCTCTGACTGACATCATATCATTTTTTTCAATCATATCAGGTCGAACTCGGTTTACTATAAGTTTAACATTATAAATCCCGTTTGCTTCTAAAAGACCGGCAACTCGATCAGCGTCTCGAATAGCTGTAATTTCTGGTGTAGTTACAATAACTGCTTCTTGAGCCGGCGCAATAGCATTAATAAACCCGACATCAATTCCAGCAGGACAGTCTATTAAAATAAAATGGAATCCCAGTTCTTTCACAGAATCTATTAAATTCTGCATATTTTTTCTAGTTACATTATATTTTTGCCTGTTTTTAGAAATTGCTAACAATGCTAAATTTTTCCAACGTTTATCTCGAATAAGGGCTTGATCGAGTCGACATTGTCCTTCAACAATATCCATTGCTGTGTAGAGTACCCGATTTTCTAATCCTAATAATAAATCTAAATTGCGTAATCCAATATCCGCATCTATGAGAGCTACTCGATAACCAAGTCTAGCTATCGACATCCCTAAATTAGCTGTTGTTGTTGTTTTACCAACGCCGCCTTTCCCAGACGTAATAACAATAACCCTTTCTGAAACATTATGTTTATCGCCTTGAACCAGATTTGTCCCCAAAAACTCTGTTTTTAGGGCAGAGTTTGATAGAAGTGCAGATGTTTCACTAGCTTTTTGATTGTCATTCTCCGGACCACTAAATTTTGTTGTTTCTGTCATATTAGTAAAAAAAAAGAAAAAATAAAACAAAAAAAGTTATTACTAGTATACTTTGCCTTTTTTACTTGTGCTACTTTTTAATTGATTACTTAAAATAAAAGCTAAAAATATCATTAACTCAAAATCCCTTCAATTTATTGAAAGTGGCCTCTAAAAGGACTTTTTGGAGGCATCTATTAGAAACAAAAATTTAGGTTTTCATACAGTTACTAAAAAGTGAAAAAAGGGCCCTTTTCGCCCTTCCTTAAATTTGCTCCCGTTCCCAAATTTGTTACCTTTCCTCTCTTTGAAAAAGAGAGAAGACCTCAAAATTTTCAATTTTGAGGACTGGGATCAACGAAGTTTTTAGACGAAATTTAAGGACAAAAAACGGTGCAAAAAAGAAGGTTTTATTTTTTTTACTATTTCAGCACTTATAAAGTGAAAATTAGAGAGATCTGTTCTGGTCTTCTTACGCACCAAAAAGGACTGTTTTTAGGGTTTGCGTATAAAAATTAAAAATTGTTAATTATTTGGGCAAGGAGAGATTCGAACCCCCGACACCGCGGTTCGTAGCCGCGTGCTCTAGTCCACTGAGCTACAAGCCCTTAAAATCAGTTGGTAGGAGTATACACTTTCTTAAGTGGTCTTGCAATATATAACTAAAATATTTTGTGTCTTTGATTTTTATCTGCCCCAATTCTAAAAGAATTGGGAGCAAAAGTCATTAGCCCTTGATTTAGCAAATGATACAAAAAATCAATTTGGTCCCTTTCCTCTCTTTGAAAAAGAGAGAAAACCTCAAAAATATCGAAACTCATTTTTGAGGAGCACAATTTTAGTAAAGCAAGCGGAAAGTATACTATTTAGGGCCAACTGGAACTAAAACCATGAGTTTTGGTTTTATTTGACCCTTTTTTTCTTATTTTTGAATTCTAATAAAAGAGAATTTACGTGCCAAAAAGTATTTTGTTTGCAACTAATACTGTTTAGAAGTAAAAAAAGAAAGGTTAAGTTTTTATCAGTTGATTCCAACCTAAATTTTCGAGTGCTTTATTTCGACGTAACGGACGTGTTACAAGTTCTAAGATATCTCGAGCATTTGTAAATCCATGAATTTGAGCAAATGTAAACTCAACTGACCATTTGGTATTAATTCCGCGAGCTTCCAGTGGGTTAGCATGAGCCATACCCGTAATTGCTAAATCTGGCTGTAATTCACGAATCCGTTGAACTTGATTATAATTATCCGGTTTCTCCACAATTCGAGGCATTGGTACACTTAATTCTTGGCATGTTTTCTCAAGAAAATCTAATTCTGCTGCTTGAAACCTTTTATCTAAATAAGGAATACCTATTTCATAAACAATCATACCACATCGAACTAAAAATCTGGCTAAAGAAATTTCTAAAAGATTATCTCCCATAAAAAAAACAGATTTTCCGCGTACAAGAGCAATATAATCCTGTAAGGAATCCCAAATTTGTTGCTCCCGTTCGACTAGACCTATTGGTGTTATCCCAAAAACAGAACAAATTTTTTCTAACCATGCACGGGTTCCATCAGGTCCAATTGGAAAAGGAGCACTAATAAGTTTACATTTTCGTCTTCGCATTAAAGTCGTAGCGGTTCGGCTTAAAAAAGGATTAATACCGCAAACATAAACATTTTCATTTAAAACGGGTAAATCTCCGTATCGTTGAGAAGGAAGCCAACCAGAAACTTTAATACCGCAGCGTTCCAATTCTAAGTTGAGTTGTGTTGCAACATTATTAGGTAATGAACCAAATAGAACAAGGGAATTCTCATCACAAAAATTCTTTTTTCTTTGTCCCAAATTTTTTAAATTTGGAAAAGAATTAGTCTCTTCTTCCGTAATTAAATTCTGATCTTTTGGAGCATTTGAATGACTTGGACAGCGTTGCACCATAGCAGATAATACAGTATCTTCTCCTTGCGTAAAAGCATAATCCAGGCCATTTGCTCTTGCAACCACAATTGGAGTCTGAATTTCGGCCTCAAGTTTCGGCGCCATTCCTTCTAAATCCATTTTTATAATTTCGGTTGTACAAGTGCCAATCCAAACAATAACACTTGGATTTCTATCTTGTTTAATTTGCAAACAAAGCCTTTTTAATTCCTTGTAATCATTTAATTGAGCTGAAATATCTGCTTCTTCTAATTCCGCCATGGCGTATCGAGGTTCCGCAAAAATCATAACCCCTAAAGCATTTTGAAGAAAATAACCACATGTTTTGGTACCGATGACTAAAAAAAAACTATCTTCAATTTTTTGATAAAGCCAGGCAACGCAGCTAATAGGGCAAAAAGTATGATAATTTCCAGTTTCACAATCAAATGTTAAAGTTTCGTTCAATTTTGAGTTTTTCATAATTTTTTTGCTGAAAAAAGTGATGGTCTCAGACCAAAAAACTCTGTTTTTTGGGGTAATTGCAATTCAAGCGAGTGATGTAAAAAAAAAGAAAAATACCTATTTTTCTTGTCCTTGTTCCCTTTCCTCTCTTTGAAAAAGAGAGAAGACCTCAAAAATGAGTCTCGAGACTCATTTTTGAGGACCACTGTGTTGATCCCAAATTTGTCACCAAAAACACAGTTGATCCCAAATTTGTCACCAAAAACTTTGTTTTTGGGACAAGATTTGGTAACGGGACAAGATTTGTAAACGGAACAAGATTTGGGAACGGAATTAATTGGAAAAATTGCAATTTTTCAAATTGGAGGAAAGGCATCAGAAAGAGAAAATTCTTATTTTAATTAAAAATTCTATAAACAGTGAAAAGCTCTCTTGCAAAAAAAAAAAAAAATACCTATTTTTCTTTTTTTGATACCAACTTAGATTCTCAATTTCAGGCTACACTACGGTTTTTAGTTTCTCTAGTTCTGGCCCCAAAATCACGAAGATTTTGGGGCTTTTTTGTCAATTTAGGTGGCTAAATACCCCCCATTATTTAAAAATAGGGGCTACCTTCAATTTGCTCCCGTTCCCAGTCCTCAAAATTTTCAATTTTGAGGTCTTCTCTCTTTTTCAAAGAGAGGAAAGGTAACAAATTTGGGATCAACAAGTTTTTTAGACCAAATTGAAGGAAGGCCAAATAATATTTTATGGCTAACAGTTGTAAGTCAATTAGGGTTTAGTTAATCTATAAAATTAAAAAATCTAATTCACTTGATAAATTACTATTTAGCGAAGTGTTAGTAGCCCCCAAGTTTTCAGAATTGGTTTGCGGGGTGACTGTTAAATAAAATGTCGACAATAAAGTGAATAATTCGCGGTCTTCTAATTCAACGGGAATTACACCTTCAGGGTGCGATAAAAGTTGGTCTGCGATATTTAAATAAAAATCACAGATATAGGTTAAACTCGGTTCAGATTCCGCCATCTCAAAAACAGTTTTCCCTTTAACTCTTGAGACTCTAATATCTTCAATAAGTGGGAGCACTTCTAGAACAGGCATTGGACAAACTTCGACATATTTATCAATTAAGTCTCTTTTTGCTGTTCTGTTTCCTATTAAACCTGCAAGTCGTAAAGGATGGGTTTTTGATTTTTCACGAACAGAAGCAACAATTCGATTGGCTGCAAAAAGAGCATCAAACCCATTATCGGTTACAATCAAGCAATAATCCGCATAATTTAAAGGTGCTGCAAAACCACCACAAACAACGTCTCCTAGAACATCAAATAAAATTACATCATATTCATAAAAAGCATTTAATTCTTTTAATAATTTTACGGTTTCACCAACTACATAACCCCCACAGCCTGCTCCTGCAGGTGGCCCGCCAGCTTCAACAGAATCAACTTCACCGTATCCTTGATAAATAACATCTTCCAATTATGTTAATTTTGATACAGGAGTGTATCAAAAGACCCTCTAAGATTCAACAAAAGGTGCGTAATTTTTTGAAAACTGAAGGGGTGACAAAAACGAATTTTGTGTCATCGGGTTTTTATATAAGCAAGTTTGGATTACCAAACTTTCATTTAGGGGTAATTTAAAAGTTACTCAAAAACCTAAAAAGGGCCTCAAAAAAAAAATTTTTTGGGAGTAGAAGGGACGAGATTCTTTGGTTTATTTAACTCACTTTTTTTAGTTTTTATTTTTAGAGGATCTCTTTACATCGCTGTAAAGTTCAGACTATATCATCAACCACCTGTCTCGGTATCGGTGGTTGTCCGGCGTGTAGTCGTTGAGGGGTCATTGTTAAATTTCGGGAGTCAATTTTAAATACTGGGCTCTATTTATTTAGACAAGAGGACTTCCCTGCTGATTGTCCGCACCGATCATATTGTCACCAAGTTATCTAAAGTTTTGGTAATGTCGGATTCTACACCACTGATGTGGACGGGAGTTCCAGCATACAGCCAGATTTGAACTTCTCTGTTACCAAAAGAAGTGCCCCAATATGTTAAGGCCAGACATCTTCATAATGATAATCTTTTGCTTGTAATGTATCAATTATCGTTGGAATTAAAAATCCTGTTAATGTAAAGGTACTGTCGTGTTTTGGATCACACCCGATTTGTAAGACTTTTTTGCCTCTTCTTGCTAAAGCAATTGAAATATTACAGCTTGTGGTTGATTTTCCTATTCCACCTTTTCCATATACAGCTAATTTCATAAAAAGCCTCTCCTTGACATTTTTTGCAACTATAGTCCCAAAATATCCTATTTTAGGAAGCAAAAGGACGTTAATGTTTCCGCTCCAAATTTGAAAAAAAATTTGGGATTTCCAGTTCCCAAATCTTGTTACCAAAAACTGTGTTTTTGGTAACAAATTTGGGATCAACCACGTTTTTTTTTATAAACGTTCTTAGCTCAACCCGGAAAAAATTGAAAAGAAAATTTAACAAAAACGAAGTTTTTGGTTCTTGTCCTCAAATTTGGTCTAAAAACTTTGTTTTTGGGAGCAAATTTGAGGAAGCATAATTTTTTTATAAAACATCTTGTATGTTTTAAGATTCATTTTTTAGTCTACTGAATTTTTTTTTCAGAAAAAATTATATGTTTTAATTTTTAATAACTAAATAGTTGATTTTGTAAACATCCTCAAATGACCTATAATAAATACAAAGAGAGGAAATAAAAACCTTTTTTACGAACAGCTTTATAGAAAAAAAATATGAAATATGATAGTAGATATTCCTGTGGTCGAGAGATTTTGTGCTAATAGCTGCTTTGTCCTCTTATTTTGTACTACATTATATTATTGGTCAAAACTAATTTTCGCAGGTCAAGCTAACTATACTCAAACTGGGTTAATAGGTTTTGGAATCACCGTATTTTGTCTAACTATTCATTTAATACTTCGTTGGTTTGATTCTGGACATTTTCCGTTAAGTAATTTATATGAGTCTTTATTGTTTTTAGCCTGGTGTCTGCTAATTTTACATATTTATATTGAAATAGCGACCAAAACCCTTTTTTTAGGTGTCTTAACATCCCCAGCACTTTTATGTTTAATTGCTTTTACAGATTTTAGTTTACCAGCGGAATTACAACGTAGTGGCCCTTTAGTTCCTGCATTACAATCTAATTGGTTATTAATGCACGTTACAGTTATGATTGCTAGTTATGCTGCGTTACTTTTAGGGTGTTTAGTTGCAATAGCCTATCTAATGTTTTCTGGTTTTTTTGAGAATAAAATACAAATCATTACCAAAACAAAAGATTTGTTACCAGTTGAGCGATTTGGTACAGCACCAAAATCAACTTTTGATTTTAAAAATCAACTGGGGTTAAATAAATTAAACTCAACTGGTCTTGAAATTACAAAATCAGGGAAAACTGAAAACACCGAAATTTTCGAGAATTCTATAAACAGAAACTATATAACGCAGAAAAATTTGGTGTTAGAAGAGAATAATCTCGATATTATTGGGCCAATGGATTCTCGAAATAATACAAAAAGAACGGATGGTTCCGGTTCCGGACCTAAATTTTTACTTTTTTTAGATAACTTGAGTTATAGAACAATTGGTATAGGTTTTTGTTTTTTAACTTTAGGTATTTTATCTGGCGCAGTTTGGGCAAACGAAACTTGGGGAAGTTATTGGAGTTGGGATCCTAAAGAAACTTGGGCTTTTATTACTTGGTTAACTTTTGCTTGTTATTTACATAGTAGATTAATTGGAGGTTGGGCTGGCTCGAAGCCTGCTTGGATTGCTAGTTTTGGTTTTGTAATTGTTTGGGTTTGTTATCTCGGTGTAAATCTCTTAGGTCATGGCCTTCACAGTTATGGTTTTTTACAACTTTAACTTTTTTTTTGGATTTTAAATTTGCTTGAGACTAGTAAATTGCCCACCCGCAGGATTTACTAAAAATTTTTTGTTTGTTCAAGCAAGGTTCTAATAAATGGCTTTATTTCTCTTTACGAGAGCAGTTGTTTGGCTTATACTAAACACAAAGAAAACATGTAGAAAACATAATTGATTTTTTACATATTTTTGGTAGGTCTTCTCTAAAATTTCTAAATTTAGAGAAGACCTACCAAAAATTATAGTTACTCAAAAAAATAAAATTTTTGGGTACTTGCAACAAGGTTTTTGTTAAAAGATATTTTTTAAAAAGACCGTTAAAATTTAATATAGGAGAAAGGTATGGCAGTCCCTAAAAAAAGAAAATCAAAAATGAAAACGAGATTAAGAAAAGCACAATGGAAAGCACAAGCAACGCAAGAAGCAGCAAAAGCTCTGTCAAAAGCAAAAACAGTAATCAAAGCATTATTAGCTGAAAATTCTTTAAATACAACATCAGAATCAAATTCATAAAATGTTAGAAATGGAGAGGGTGTAATTTAATTGTTTTTGCGTTAAAAGTACTCACTGACTTTATTTCTCCCGCTCTAGTAACAAAAACGAAGTTGTCCTGAAATTTTTCAAGTTTAAGGAAGCGATAAATTCTCTGAATTTAGACTTAACCAGTACTTTTGAGATGAATTTTATGTCATCTCAAATTTACCTTATTCTCGACTTGTTTTAAAATAAGGGATAAACGGATAGTTACAAATTTGTCGAAAGTTGAAAAAAATTAATACAAACTCTAACACATTTTTTTCGCTACTGTTCTTCCTTAAATTTGGTCACCAAATTTAAGGCCCAGCAACTACTAATTAAAAAGTAGAGTTTAATCTTTATCCCTCTATCGAGTAAAAAAAGATGTTTCCGCCCTTAATTTACAAAAAATTTAGAAAAAATACTGTTTTTGAGAAAGAGTTTCAGTGCTTTTCCTCCAATTTGAAAAATTGCAATTTTTCAAATTAATCCCGTTCCCAACTCTTGTTCCAAAAACACAGTTTTTGGTAACAAATTTGGGATCAATTTTAGGTCCTCAAAAATGAGTTTCGAGATGGTCTTTTTTTTTCTAAAAAAAAAGAAAGAGGTCTTCTCTCTTTTTCAAAGAGAGGAAAGGGAACAAGGACAAAAAATGGATATTTTTCTTGTCTTCAAATTTATCGTTCCTCAAATTTGAGGAAATGCATCGGTTCGTTCCAAAATTAGACGTTTTTAATCTATAACTTAACGCGAAAATGGTTTTACCAGTCAGAAGGGCCTAGACTAAAAATTTTCTCAGTGGGCTATTTACAAAAACACTTTTTTAAAAGAGTTACGAATTTGCGAAATCCAGAAGGTAGAGGCTCCGCCAAATTCAGCGAATTTAGCAAAAGTTAGATTTTTTATGAATAATATATTTTCTACAGTGAATTCAAAGCTTTATACGTATTATAAAAATTTTCTTTTAGTAACCAATTTGAAACCCACTTTTTTTACCAATTGTTTGTTAATTTCTTATTTCTTTTTTCTTTTAATTTTACCACTTGTCGTTTTATTTCTCTTAATTGCTCAAAATGATTGGAATGAAGTTTTTCGAAAAGCTACCGACCCTATTGCAATTTCTGCCTATTTATTAACCGTTCAAATGGCTTTTTATGCTGCTTTAGTTAATACGTTCTTTGGGTTCCTTATTACATGGATTTTGACCCGATATACTTTTTCGGGGAAAAAATTACTTGATGCGGCTGTAGATCTTCCGTTTGCTTTACCGACATCTGTTGCTGGTTTGACATTAGCTACTGTATATGGTGATCAAGGATGGATTGGTAGTTTCTTTAATTCATTAGGGTTTCAAATTGTATTTACGAAGTTTGGTGTTTTATTGGCAATGATTTTTGTTTCATTTCCTTTTGTGATAAGAACTTTACAACCTGTTTTACAAGAAGTTGAACAAAGTTTAGAAGAAGCTGCCTGGTCACTTGGTGCTTCATCTTGGCAAACATTTATTAGAGTCATTTTACCTACACTCTGGCCAGCCCTTTTCACTGGGTTTACACTTAGTTTTTCCCGGGCGCTTGGTGAGTTTGGTTCTATTGTTATGATTTCTTCAAATTTACCCTTTAAAGATTTAGTCGCTTCTGTCTTAATTTATCAATCATTAGAACAATATGATTATGTAGGCGCTTCTGTAATCGGTGCTGTAGTTTTATTAATTGCACTTTCGACTCTTTTATTGATTAATGCTTTTCAATCACTGAAATATCGAGTCTAACTTGTAACTCAAATGACAAAAACTTTATTTTTGTCACCAGCTGTTGCCTCAAACAGATGTTTGACACAACCCAATTATTTCCTATTTGGAGAAAGTTCTAAATGTGTTTAATACAAAATTTTCTCTCCAACAAAAAATATTTTTTTTTGTCGACTTTTATCTTTTCAAAAATTGAAAAAATATTAGGGAAGATAAAGAGAAAAATTTGGAAAAGGTTATGTACAAGTCTAGATTTTGACTTTTTTGCATATCAGTTTATTGAAATGTTTATAGAAAAACAATTTTTTATATAAAAACCTAATAGTTTATGTCTTTTGTAACATCAATTCGAGATTATGTAGAAACGCTAAATACGGTCAGTGAAACGTGGGGTCAGGGTTTTACGTTGACTCGTTTTAGTACGGAAACCGCGCTTTATATTCTCAAAACTATTCAAGCTGGTGTTTTATACATTGTAAGCTTTCAGTGGATTCGAGATTTTACCTTATTACCTATAGTTTTACCCAAAATGTCGGTTTCAATATTTAAAGAAACCTTTTTCGTTGAAACGCCATCGCAAGTTTTTTTCGATTTTTTAGAAATACCAGATTTACACCAAAATAAATTTGTTTTAGGGTTTTTTAACAGCTTTTTTTTAAGTTTACCTCTTTCTGTCGTTTCTCTTCTATCTATTCGTCGGCTACTTATTCAAGGAATTCCAGCTGGGGTTTATTCCATTGGTGGATATCTTACTGGTCAAATTATTTTTTTAATTTGCACTCTTTTTGGGGTTCGCCAAATTCTAATTCCATGGCTTACTTTAGAACCTTTAAATTATGTATTAGGGTTGGTTCTTATTTTCCGAATAATTTATTCTATGATTGGAGAACCTTTAAAAGAATTAAAAGGCTGGTTTTTACCACAATATAAAACGTTTTTTATTACAAGTTTTATATTAGCATGGTGTGAACAAACTTCAATTTTTCAATACCTTGGCAATTTAACTGCAAGTTCAAATGTTACACTTTTGGAAAGTTTCTCAAGTTCAAGCCCAATTTCAAGTTTTTTCAGTCATTTTATATATATACTAGGTATTTCAAGTGGCTGTTTCCTTTTTACCTTTTTGTGGGGCTTCTTTTTCTTACAGCTCAAAAATACGTGTCTTTTATATACTCCTGTATTCTTAAGTTCTTTTATTCAATTAGTTAATAAAACAACTTTTGTGCTGGCTTTAGCTTTGAGTTTCACTTCAATCCCGTTTTATGGTTTTGATTATTTACTAACAGGTCCATTCGGCTTTGTGTCCCAAGATACTCTATTTAAGAATACAATGTTGGACCAAAGAAATGAAAAATTAAAAGCTCCTGATATTAGATTATCGGATGCTGAAACGAATTATGAGCTTATTCATATTGATGTTTCGCCTTTTGATCGTGGCGAGTATTTGCTTTCATCTAACACTCCAGCCCCTTTAAGTTTTGAAGATTTAAATTATAGAGGTGAATTCGATTGGACTGGACGCAGTAAATATCAAGGTATTGCTGATTCGAGAAGTAGTTTTTTTAGTTTGTCAAAACTTTTTAAAAAACAAAATAAGAGTCAAAGCGATTCCTCGAGCCAAACTGCAGTTTTTGAACCCCAAGAACGAAATAAACTTCTTTCTGAAAAAGACACAAGTTATAATCCAGCAGATTTCGAATCGGGTAGAGAATCGGCAGAGCTGTTTAAGGAAAAATATGATCTTCCTATTAAACAAGGAACAGATGATGAGTCTGCAGTCATTACTACTTATCATGAAATTTCTCTTGCAAGTTTCCCTGAAGACTATCTTCGAACAAAACCCGCAGTTGAAAAAGGGATCGAACAAAAAATTAAAGACAAATATTATTCCAATCCTGTTTATAAAGCTTTATTAACTTTGGATATTGATTTGTTTTTAAACAGACAACCTAATACGTTTCAACTTAGTCCTGAACAAGAAAATGATTTATATATAAAACGTTCAATTTTAGAATCTTATTATAATTCATTACGTGATTATTCAAACGTGCCGTATAGTGAAACATTTGAGGATTTTTTCGATGGCGCAAAGAGTTTTTCTAGTAAAGTTTATAATCAACAATTTAAAGGAACTTTACGTTCAGTACGTCGCTTATTTTCTCTTACAGTAAATAATGAAAACATTAAGGAAAGGGTTTTAAAGTTTGATCAACCTTTGTATAGTTTGTCTGAAAACCAAAAATTTTCTCCTTATCATGAAGAACTAGAAAACCAAGAGATCCTCTCTCAAAATGATTTATCTTTTAAGCCAGATGGAGGATTATTAGCAAAACCACTTTATGCTGGTTGGGATGAACATTTACGTAAATTTGTCATTACAAATAAACATCTTTCTAGAAACCTTGCAGGGTACCAAGTGGCTAATGACCCAGAAGTGACTCGAAACTTCTCTTCAAATTCCTTTACAAAAAACGAACTTTCTAGTTATAAACAAGGTCGAAAAATTAAATTTACAACATGGCCTCTTTCAATGGATCAAATTGAACGAGAAAAAATACCATCTGTACTCCTTTATGAATCGTTGACTGCAGAAACTCAACAAAGGTTGAATCTACTAAAAACAGGCTTGGACACATTGCCAGTAAATGTTAAACGTTACGAATTCAATCAAACTCTAATTAAACAAGATTTAGATCGATTTGAATCTTTAGCACCAAAACGTGGCGGATTTATTTGGCCTGGAAACCCAAAATTAAATTTTTCTTTTTTTTCTAAATAAAAAACTCATAAGTTTTCTACTCTACCAGAACGTCATTATGTTCTGGTAGAGCAGAATATTTAAAAAATTAAATACTAAGTTTATTTTTATTTCAAGTTTTTTTCTTTTTAAATTAAAGTCTTGTCTAAATGCTTTTAATAAAGAGCTGTTTTTTTATAAAAAATATTTAAACTTTGTTGGCCTCTAACCTGAAAAATTGGAGGCCAACAAAGTTTTTGGTATTAAATGACATTTCTTTAATTTTCCAAAAAACATTGAATTTACAGTCTTTCCTCCAATTTGAAAAATTCGAGGACAAGAAAAAGAGAGAGTTTTCTGTCCTGAAATTTGGTCTAAAAACACAGTTGATCCCAAATTTGTTACCTTTCCTCTCTTTGAAAAAAAGAGAAGACCTCAAATTTTTCAATTTTGAGGACTGGGAACGGGAGCAAATTTAAGGAAGTCGGTAGGTGAGCAGGCTGGGTGGACTTATTTTAAGTCCAAAGTTTAAGTGTTTTTTTTATTTTTAAACTAATCCCTTCCTTAAACTTGAAAAAAATTCAGGACAACTTCGTTTTTGTTATAGCTTCATTTACAGTTAATTTTTTAGGTTTTTGAATAAACCTGTCAAATTAACTAAAAAGAAAACAATGTTTAATAAAAGATTCATGAAGCCCCTGATGAATAAAAAGTAAAAAATTTTCTCAAAAAAAAACCCAGTAACTTCCTAGTTAGACAAAAATTTGTAAAAAAACACAAAGTGTTGTTCCGGCCCCTTCCTCAAAAATCTCGAGACTCCTTTTTGAGGCCACCTAGTTTTTGTAACGAAATTGTAGAAAAATGATGGTTTTAGCACAGTTTTTAGGGGTGGAAAGAATTTGGGGGGGGTTAAGCGCATAATTTAAATACTAATTAAGTGTCCAAACCTAATAATGGGTTTCAAAGTGTGTAGTAAAAAACCATGAACGGGTTTAAACCCGTTCATGGTTTGAGTTGATTAAAAATCAACAGACAGAATAGATAAATTAGCCATTAACAGCTGGAGCTTCAACAACAGCTAAGTCTAATGGGAAGTTGTGAGCGTTACGCTCGTGCATTACTTCCATACCAAGGTTGGCACGGTTGATAATGTCTGCCCAAGTGTTGATTACACGACCTTGTGAATCTACAACTGATTGGTTGAAGTTGAAACCATTTAGGTTGAATGCCATAGTTGAAATACCTAAAGCAGTAAACCAAATACCTACAACTGGCCAAGCAGCTAAGAAGAAGTGTAATGAACGAGAGTTGTTGAAAGAAGCATATTGGAAAATTAAACGACCGAAGTAGCCATGAGCTGCAACGATGTTGTAAGTTTCCTCTTCTTGGCCGAATTTGTAACCTTCGTTAGCTGATTCGTTTTCTGTAGTTTCACGAATTAGAGAAGAAGTTACAAGTGAACCGTGCATAGCAGAGAATAATGAACCACCAAATACACCAGCAACACCAAGCATGTGGAATGGGTGCATAAGGATGTTATGCTCAGCTTGGAATACGATCATGAAGTTGAAAGTACCAGAGATACCTAAAGGCATACCATCAGAGAAAGAACCTTGACCGATTGGGTAAATGATGAATACAGCTGTAGCTGCAGCAACTGGTGCTGAGTAAGCAACTGCGATCCAAGGACGCATACCTAAACGGAAAGATAATTCCCACTCACGACCCATGTAACAACAAACGCCTAAGAAGAAATGACAAACGATAAGTTGGTAAGGACCACCGTTGTATAACCACTCATCTAAAGAAGCTGCTTCCCAAATTGGGTAGAAGTGTAAACCGATAGCGTTAGAAGTTGGAATAATTGCACCTGTGATGATGTTGTTTCCGTATAGTAATGAACCAGAAACAGGCTCACGGATACCGTCGATGTCTACAGGTGGAGCTGCGATGAACGCGATGATGAATACAGAAGTAGCTGTTAATAAAGTAGGGATCATTAGTACACCAAACCAACCGATGTATAAACGGTTTTCAGTGCTAGTAACCCACTCACAAAAACGAGCCCAAAGGCTCGTGCTTTCACGTCTTTCTAAAATTGCTGTCATAAAATTTAAATAGTTTTTCTTTTTTCCTTAAACAAGGAATTTTTCCCAAAATTAAAAAAATTAATTTGTTACATCTAGTATACACACACTTCTTTAACGTTATCAAGTTTTTTTACTTATAAAGATTAAAAACCAAATAAAACATCAAAAATTTTACCTATTTGGTTTAATTTTTGATTTGGAAATTTCTCTTCCTTAAATTTTTCAATTTTGAGGAGGAAAATGTTTTGAAATAAATCTTTTGGTAAAGACCCTTAAAAAAATATATACCAAGATTCGTAGAAAGCTGCAAAAATTTCAAAAATCTTCCCTTCAATCAAATTGAAGAAAACCTTCAATTTGGTCTAAAAACTGTGTTTTTGGGGACGCTGCATTATGTCCCTAAATTTTTGATTCATAGAAATAGTTACTGTACTGTGCTTCCTTAAAAATCTAAGATCTCATTTTGAAGGCCAACTTCGTTTTTATCCGATCCCATTAGGGATAGAAGTATTGCTTTTTTATTAAAAAACAAGAAGAGTAAATTTCTTGTTTTTTTAGCTAGAAAAAGTATTTTCGTCACTTGTTTCGTGGAAAAATCTACTGTTTGCTTTTTTTATTTACCAACTAGATTTTACAACACCAGGCAAAAGACCTTGAAGAGCATATTCACGTAAAACATGTCGAGATAATCCGAAATCACGAAAATATCCTCGCGGACGCCCAGTAATTGTACAACGGTTATGAGCTCTACTTGGTGAACTGTTACGTGGTAATTGTTGTAATTTTCTATGTAAAGATAATTTGTCTTCCATAGAAATTGCTTGTTTAATTTCTAAGAGTAAGTGTTCACGTTTTACAGCATATTTTGTAATTAAACGAGCGCGTTTTCTATCACGCTCAATCATGCTTTTTTTTGCCATATGAAATTTATTTTTTGTTTAGAAATTTAATACCGTGCCTATCAAAAAAAATGGATTTCCATTTTTTTGAACTAAATTGAAAATTTATTCCCAAGAACACCGTTTTTGGGGCCGGATCATTTGAAAAATCAAAGACAATAAGTGAAAATTTTTTCATTTTTGTCTCCAATTATTAAAAATTCTCAAAGAATTGAGACAATTAGATAAGAAACAAACTATATTATCAAGTCAGAACAACTACTTGTTGGATGAAGCAAAAGCTCACCCAACAAGTAAGACGTAAGAATGACGTCATACCAAAAACAGTGTTTTTGGTAGAGTGTCTAGTCAAAAATTAAAGAGTATCGATAGTTTCGAATTCGAATTTAATTTCTTTCCAAACTTCACAAGCAGCAGCTAACTCAGGGCTCCATTTGCACGCAGCACGGATTACATCCCCACCTTCACGAGCAAGATCACGACCTTCGTTACGAGCTTGTGTACATGCTTCTAAAGCAACTCGGTTAGCAGCAGCACCTGGAGCGTTACCCCAAGGGTGACCTAAAGTACCACCACCGAATTGTAAACAAGCATCATCACCGAAAATTTCAACAAGAGCTGGCATGTGCCATACGTGAATACCACCAGAAGCTACCGGCATTGTACCTGGTAAAGAAACCCAGTCTTGAGTGAAGTAAATACCACGACTACGATCTTTTTCAATGTAGTCATCACGCATTAAATCAACAAAGCCTAATGTTACTTCACGTTCACCTTCTAATTTACCTACAACAGTACCAGAGTGTAAGTGATCACCACCAGATAAACGAAGAGCTTTAGCTAAAACACGGAAGTGAATACCGTGGTTTCTTTGACGGTCAATTACAGCGTGCATTGCACGGTGAATGTGTAAAAGAAGACCATTGTCACGACAGTAGTGAGCTAAGCTTGTGTTTGCTGTGAAACCACCAGTTAAGTAATCGTGCATGATAATAGGTACACCTAAATCTCTAGCACACTCAGCACGTTTAAGCATTTCCTCAGATGTTGCTGCAGTAGCGTTTAAATAGTGACCTTTGATTTCACCTGTTTCAGCTTGAGATTTGTAAATCGCTTCTGCTACAAATAAGAAACGATCTCTCCAACGCATAAATGGTTGAGAGTTTACGTTTTCATCATCTTTTGTAAAGTCAAGCCCACCACGTAAACATTCGTATACAGCACGACCGTAGTTTTTAGCTGAAAGGCCTAATTTCGGTTTAATTGTACAACCTAATAAACCACGACCATATTTGTTAAGTTTATCACGTTCTACTTGAATACCGTGTGGAGGTCCTTGGAAAGTTTTAACGTAAGCTGCAGGAATACGAAGATCTTCTAAACGTAAAGCACGAAGAGCTTTGAAACCAAATACGTTACCTACGATTGAAGTAAATAAGTTAGTTACAGATCCTTCTTCAAAAAGGTCTAAAGGATATGCAATGTACGCGATGTATTGGTTTTCTTCACCTGGAACTGGCTCGATATCATAACAACGACCTTTGTAACGGTCTAAGCTAGTTAAACCATCAGTCCATACAGTCGTCCAAGTACCAGTTGATGATTCTGCTGCTACCGCTGCACCAGCTTCTTCTGGTGGAACACCTGGTTGAGGAGTCATACGGAAAGCTGCAAGAATATCAGTATCTTTTGGTTGGTAGTCAGGAGTATAATAAGTTAAACGGTAGTCTTTAACACCTGCTTTAAACCCAGCACCTGCTCTAGTTTCAGTTTGTGGAGCCATTCTAAAAAAATTTTATGGTTTACGATCTTGCACTCTGCCCGAAAAAAAGAGTTGTATTTGGTGTTAAAAAAGAAAAATAGATATTTTTCTTTTTTTTACATCAGTTTTGGTTGAAATATATTTTATCATACTCTTAAAGTTTTCACAAGAGTAAAAAAATTTATTAACTAATGAGAGTTATTCTTAAAAGCTTTGACGGCCTAAATTATTTCGAAATTTGGAAAAAAAGCATAGTTCTTTAAGTAATTGCCCGCAAATAATTGCTTTCTCTTCCTCAAATTTTTTAAATTTGGGTTTAATTTAATTTTTGGCGTCCTTAAATTTCGTCTAAAAACACAGTTGATCCCAAATTTGTTACCTTTCCTCTCTTTGAAAAAGAGAGAAAACCTCAAAAATTTCAATTTTGAGGACTGGGAACGGGAGCAAATTTAAGGAAGGTTGTCCCAAATTTTTTCGAAGAATTGTGAATTTTTTAGTGCTAAAAATTAGTTTTATCTAGAGACTCTTGTGTTTGTTCTCTTGAATCAGTTAATGTGATCATTCCAGTTCCTGCTGGGATAGGTTGACCAACAAGAATATTTTCATGTAACCCTCTTAAAAAATCAGTTTTTTTCGCGAGAGCACTTCGTACAAGAACTTTACTAACTTGTTGGAAACTAGCAGCCACCAGAAAACTTTCAGATTGTAAAACACTTTTCGTAATACCTAAAATTACAGGTTCATAATGTGCTTCACGGCGGCCCAATTGTCTTAATTCTAAATTCATTTTTTCAATCCAACGTAATTGAACAAATTCACCGGGTAAAAATCCAGTGTCACCACCATACGTAATTCGAACTCTTGCTGTCATTTGCCGAACAACAACTTCAACATGTTTTTCAGCAATACTTACACCTTGATTTGAATAAGCTTCCAAAATATTTTCAACTAAAAATTTTTGAATATACGTTAAACTTATTTGCACCGCTTCTTCGATAGGTCTCACTTGCCTAGCTCGAATGAAAAACCTATTAAGAAGGGTATGCATATTATTTTGAATAATCTCTCCTCCTTGTGTTTCCCGAGCTTCGAAAAGTTGCTCAATTTTTGGAATACCTTGAACAATATCTTCTGTTTGGAGTCGTCTTGATCTCAATGTTATGAGGAGATCATTTTTCTCGACAAGATCTTTATGTGAAATATGAACAAGTCCTCGAATGGATGCAAGAAGTGGAATACCTTTTCGTAAAGTCACTTTTTTTAGGGTAGTTTTAATTATTTGACCACTCACTGGAATTGCAAAACCGGGAAGAAGTTCCTGACCCCAACGAACTTGTCTACCAACCTCTACTAAAGAGAGACAATTTTTAGCCTGTTGACCTAGTAGTTTAATAGTAGTTCGATCTTGAGTTCGGAAAAGGCTAAAAGCGGTTTGTTTTTGTTTCTCTTGAGCACCTCTAAACTCACCTAACTTGTTTGCTGTCAAAAATGCTTCGGTAATTTTCCATTCAGGTAAAACCCAACCATTTCTAAAGGTAAGAAATTTAAATTGGTTGGAATTTTGAAGTTTGACTCCTTGATAAAAGAATAAGCTAAAACCAGGAACAACAAGTGCTCGAGAATGTTCTAAATTTGTTTTTTTTATAAATAACTGGTTTTGCTGATTGAAGTGTTTACCCGAAATAAAGCTAGTTGCTAGAATTTGATTTTGTTTTAATTGTTCAGTCTTATGAAAAGATTGTGAACTATTAAATTTTAATTCAAGCCTCAAAAAACTAGTTAATGAAAACCAACCAGAACGAGACGGGCTAAGAACCTTTAAACATGGTTTGAGGTTTTGTTTACTTTCGTTACCAAAGTGAGATCTTTTCCCAAATTCATCGAAAATTGGACTAATTTCATTAGTGCTAAAGAATTGGGTATTACTTGTTTTATATTGTTTTGTAAACAAAGGAGATTTAATTGAAATGTCGGTTGGAATTTTTTTCTGAAACAACCAGTTTTGTTTTAAAAATGCTGTATTCGAAACAAATTGATGAGAATTTTTCTGAAAAAATAAAATGTTGGAAAGACGGCGCTTTTTTTTCGTTTCAAAACTAACGATTTTCGAGTCAAAATTACCTTGTTGTTTATAAAAACAAAATATTTTTCGAATTTGTGAGTTAAAACTCCGTACTTGAGAAACAGTCAATTCAGGTTTCTCAAAATTCTTACGATTTCTCAAAAATTCAGAATGATGTTGAGATCCAATCTGTAAAAGATTTGAAAGCGAATAAAAGAAAAAAGAATCTTTTGATTTGGATTTTACAAATACAAGATCTTTTTGATGAATAAAATTGGTAGAAACGAATGAGTGATTGAAAAGCAAATTTTCGAATTTTTTGCCAGGTTCTAAAAGAACTCCAGGCAATTGTGAAGAAAAACTTTCTGTAAGGCCCATTTCTGGAACATAAACCCAAACTTGTTTTTTTTCAATAACTTTCGCACAAGAGTGAAAAAACATTTTTTTATGGGAAAAACATAAAGCCTTTTTAACAAAATCTAAATAGATTTTTGATTGAGTAGAGCCTCTCCCAAAAAGTTTAGAGTTACGACTAATAAGGCTTTTTATAGGGATAGGGTTTTGATGACAATTTTTCACCAAATTGTCATCAAACTGGTTTTTTAAAACCCAGTCGAGCTTATTTTTTGATTCAAACTGAAAAACTCCTATTTTCGAAAAACTTTTAAATGTTTGAGATATTACAAAAGATGACTGGTAGAATTGCTTTTGTTTAAACCCAGAGTCCTCACCAAATAATTTCATTAAAGTCAAGTTTGGTTTTAACTGAAAGACAGGATGTTGAGACCAGACATAGTTTAGATCTTGGTATTTCTCTTGTTTTTTGTTAATAATTCCTGACAAGCTTCCAGTTCCCTTCCCTAAACTTTCCGTATTTGTTGCTATCTGTGATTTTGAGACGATAAGAGATTTTGGGAACATCTTTGATTTTGGCGAAACTGATTCACTAAATTCCAAGTTTTTAACTCCACTAAAATCATTGTCAAAATGAAGTATTGAACAATAACCAAGCGAAGGAAGATCTCTTTTATGGAAAAAAGGATACCAAGTTAAAACTGTATATTTTGAATTGCTTGTATAGCCTATAAGATTATATTGATTTTTTTCTTCTTTTTGTTCCTGTAAAAAATAAAACAAATCTGAATATTGAATATTTGAAAATAAAAAATCAAACCCATTTCGCCCAAAAACAATAAAAGAGTTGACTTTTTTTAATTGTCCAATTTTTAAAAAATGAAGATTATATTGTTGGATTGGTGTTTCGGATGAAACTAAATCACCATTAAAAAAAAAAGAATTGCAAAAAATCGCTTCTTTTTGAATAAAAGAAGAAAAAACCCAAAAATTTCCTAATTCAAGTAAAGTCGGGAATTTTGGTGAAATCTCTTTTTGATTACTTTGAGAAAAAATTCCATTTGATTGTTTTTTCTTTTTTGTTTTTTGAACGATTCGTTTTTCTTCTTCAACAACGCGAATTGACATTGATTGAAAAAAAACTTCCCCAGAAAGGGGTGCTCTAACCGGATGACTTGATTCTGGCATTTCTTGTGTTGTATTTTGTAAACGTGACGCTTGAAGTAAAAGTTGGCCACTTTTTACGCATTCACCTTGTTTTACCCATAAAAGACTTCCGGAGGGAACATCACCGTGCATAATTTCATAAACACTTGGTTTATGTATCGGCTCAAAAGAGGTTAATTTTAAAATAGGGTTATTTTCATGAAAAGTTTTATGTTTTAGTAAATAAACAATATTTCCATGAGGTGTTCGTACAAAAAGTCCAGAAAGAGGGTCTAAAAACTCTATTTTTCCTTCGAAAGGAGCAGTAAAAGATTTCATGGCTTGCTCTGAAAAAACACCAACACCGCCCGTATGGAAAGTTCGCATTGTCAATTGTGTTCCCGGCTCCCCAATTGATTGAGCGGCAAGAATTCCAACAGCTTCACCAATACTTACCAATTTACCTTGCGACAAATCTAAACCATAACAAAGTTGACATACAGATTTTTCAGTTTGACATGTTAGAGGTGACCGTACAACAATTTCTTTGTATTCAGATGCAATTTGTTTTGCCAAACGATGTGATATCAGAGTATTTTTCTTTATAATAATTTTTCTATCAAAAGTAATATCTTGGAAAAGAACGCGACCGATCAGTCGTTGTTCCAGATTTTTCTCTTTAATCACAAGACCTTTTTTTGTCTGACAATCCGCAACATGAACTACAACATGTTGAACAGCATCCACTAAACGTCGGGTAAGATATCCAGATGTTGCTGTGCGTAAAGCTGTGTCGACTAAACCTTTTCGAGCACCATAACAAGAAATTAGATATTCTGTTACTGTTAATCCTTCACGAAAATTACTTTGAATTGGAAATTCTAAAATGGCGCCTTGGGGATCCGCCATTAAGCCTCGCATAGCAACTAATTGTCGTACTTGTGAAATATTTCCCCTCGCGCCTGAAAAAGCCATCATGTAAACAGGATTTACGGGGTTGGTGGTACGAAAATTATGAACAGCTGTTTGACGCAAAGTTTCACTTGTTTGATTCCAAGTATCAATAAGACGTTGAGATTTTTCAACACTAGTCAAATTTCCTGTTTGAATTGAATTGGTTACTGCATTCATTTTCATGGATGCTTGAGAAAGAAGTGTATTTTTTTGGGGTGGAATTTTTAAATCATCGACCCCTAATGAGACGCCAGCACGTGTGGCTTGATGAAACCCTACTTGTTTTAAAGTTTCAACAAGATCTACTGTCACTTTTTCACCATATTGCTCTAAAAACCATGCGATTAATGTTTTGAGGTGATTTTTATCAAAACATGTATTGAAAAAAATATTTTGCGACGATTTTTTCTCCTCCCCAAATTCGCTTGTCGCAAAAATGTCGTTTTTGTTCCCAAAAATTGGATCAACACTTTGTTTTTGTCCAGTTTTTGGGAGCGGAATGGGACTAGACATAGTCGATTTTATTCTATCTTGATTCGTCATAATTTAATTTTCTCTTTTTTTTCTTCAATTTGGCCTACCAAATTGAAGGACAAATGTTGTTTGTCTTTTTTTCAGAGCTTTAGTTAATGTTTTTATTAAGTTTTTCAAAAATATTTCAAACTTTTACTTAATTTTTACCAAAAAAATTTTGGCATAGAAAACATTGGGTGAAAAAAACAAAGTTGGCCTCAAAAATGAATCTGGTGTCAAAAAAAGAAAAAGGGACATTTTTCTTTTTTTGACACCAGACTCATTTTTGAGGAAAGCCCAGTAGTCCTTAAATTAAATTCTAAATTTAGATATATACCTAAAAAAAAAATTTACCCTACGAGTTCCTCCCTCAAATTTTTCAAATTAAGGTACAGTTTTTGGAACCAAATTGAGAGCCATTAGGATCCCAAACTTTGAGATTTTGGGATGATTTGTTTTGTTTAATTTTAGGCTAGATTGTTCTTTAATTTGCTCCCTTTCCTCTCTTTGAAAAAGAGAGGAAAGGGAACAAGGACCACAAAGTTTTTAAACCAAATTGAAGGAAGGGTCCTAAAATTTTAAAAAATAAATAAAAAAGCCTAAATTGGAATTAAATAAAGTAGGCCCAAAATTGGAAAATTGAGTTCCTCAAAAATCTCGAAACTCATTTTTGAGGACGAACTGCACTTAAAAAAAAATTCTTTTTTACGTTGGTGAAATCGACTGAATAAAACCACCGCCTTGAAAAATCCAGGAATGCATTAAAACTCTTCCTGTTGTAGTTCGTACAAAATGAAATTTTTTAGAACTAGTTGCTAGAGGACTTTTTATACTCCAAAGATAGCAATTATCTAAAAATAATGTTTCCCCACGCCCAGAAAGGTCTAGTCGAGTTTCGATTACACTATCTTTTGTCCGAGCTTGATGTTCTGTAAAAAATGTTTGAATACAACCTGACCATTTGACCCAAATTGGGGTATGTAAAGAAAGAAATCCGCGATCATAAGCAGCTTTAACTTGAGAAAAATCTGAAAAATACAGTCCTTTCGTTTCTTCCAAAAATTGCTTATTTTGGAGTAAAGCTTTCCTACTAGGAATAAGACTCTCTAAACCCTTAAGAACTTTTTCTTGAGAACATGTTAAATAGTAAAAGCCTAAAACCATATCTTGTGTTGGAAGAAGCAGTGGTTGGCCAGAAGAAGGTGCTAACAAATTATTTCTTGACCATAATAAATTAAGAGCTTCAGCTCTAGTTGTAGCCGAAAGTGGAACATGAACTGCCATTTGATCACCATCAAAATCGGCGTTAAAGGCGGGACAAACTAATGGATGTAATAAAATAGCTTTTCCTTCAACAAGCTGTGGTAAAAACGCTTGAATACCTAGACGGTGTAAGGTAGGAGCACGGTTTAGCAAAATGGGATGAGTTTTTAAAATTTCGCTCAAAATCGACCAAACAATGGGTTTTCGTTCAGCAATTAAAGCTTTTGCTGCGGTTGTTGTAAAGACAATTCCTTTTTTTCGAAGTTTTTGGATAATAAACGGTTGAAAGAGTTCTATAGCCATTTGTTTCGGCAAGCCACATTGATGGATTTTTAACTGTGGCCCAACTACAATTACGGATCGCCCTGAATAGTCTACTCTTTTTCCAAGTAAATGTTGTCTGAAACGGCCTTGTTTCCCTTTTAAACCGTCAAGAAGAGATTTTAAAGGTTTTCCCGATTCTACACTTCCTGTTTTTAAAAGTTCATCCACAGCTTCTTGAACTTGTCTTACGTTATAACACCACGAAAGCCAACTTCCACTTAAAGCGGTATCAAAAACGCCGAAATTAGCTCCGCGAGTAATCCGTTTATTTCGTATTAAAACTTTTCGATACAGAGTATTAATATCTGAAACAATTAATTCCCCACGAATCGAGGTAATAGGTCGTAATCCTGGTGGTAAAACAGGCAAATAACTTAATATCATCCAAGCAGGTTGCATATTAGCTTGCTCGAAATCACGAAATGTTTCTATTTGGCGTTTACATTTAAGTTGCAGTTGTTGTAAGCGATTTAGTTTAATTCGTAAGCGTTTGAATTCTTTCCTATCCTCTACTAAGATCAAATCAAGAGCTGCAATTCTTTCATGAATAAATCGAATATATCCCTGCAATTGAATATAATGAGTTGCAAGTTCTTTTTGTAATCGGGCCCCGTCTAAATATGAAAGAATTTGCTGAAAGGCAAAACCGCCTGTTTGAATAGCATAAGCTTGATCATGTTTCGGAATTTCTCGAGTTTGGTTTTTAATTGGCTTTGTAAAAGCGTAATAAGGAATACCCGATTCATAAGAAAATGACTGTTCCCATATATAAAATAAAAATTCTTGAAATTCTTCAACTTGTCGCCAAGTAGCGTCATAAGCAATACCGTATAAACGTGTTTCTAGATTTCCCTGGTTGAAAATCAAAAGTGGAATTTTAGACTCTTTTTTTTTGTTAAATAACCGAGGTTTTAAGCTCCGTTTTCTTTTTATTTCTTTTGTTAAATTGGGGCCTGTACTAAAATCATTTCTCTTTTCAGGCCGTTCCTCAAATTTCTTAAATTTGAGTACTTGCGACGAACCAAAAATGAAATCTTTGGTAAAAGAACCAATTCCGTTTTTTGTTGCTGAGATGTCGTTTAGTTCCATGTGTTCCATGGGCTTGTATCTAACACTTTCTTGCTTTTGAAAATAATGCTGTGATTCTACATTAGAACGAAAAATTGTAAAAGTTTGAGAAAGACTGCAAAATTCTGCTGTTTTCATAACAGCTTGAACACGCTTCGTTGACCAATTTAAACATAAACTTAAAGGAGAGGGTCTATGCGAAGCATAAAGAGGATGAACAACAGGTTGTTTTAATTTGATATAACCTAGCCGATAACGTCGAACTCGTGAATGTGTTCTTTCTACCCCACATTTCGGGCAAAACCCAGGTTGGACTTTTGTTGATTTTTTTCCACAAGCACAGGTGAAATCAACTATCGGCCCAAAAATTTTTTGACAAAATAAGCCATTTGGTTCTGGTTTTAACGTTTTATAGTTAACTGTTTCCCAACTAATAACCTCACCAACAGTTTCTCCATTTGGAAGGAAACGTTCGGCCCATTGTCGAATCTGTTTTGGGGATGCGACACCTATTTCTAATTTTTGAAAAAGTCGACCTTTTTTTCTATTCATAATTGTATTCCTTCACCAGTCAAGTTCCGGTTTTTTTTAAAGACTCCCTCCCTTCCACAAACAAAAACGAGGTTTTTGGTTAGTTTTTGGGGGCGGAGGAGCACTAACTGCGGTCTTAGTTCTATTGTGTAAATTTACTGGATAATGTACTAAATGTTGTGCTGTAGCCGGTTATTTTTCTCCAATTTGAAAAATTACAATTTTTCAAATTAATCCCAAAAATTGTATTTTTGGGAACAAGGGGGGAACAAGGACAAGAAAAATGAATATTTTTCTTCCTGAAATTTGGTCTAAAAACACAGTTGATCCCAAATTTGTTACCAAATTTGGGAACGGGAGCAAATTTCAGGATAGCCCTCCAATTTGAATACTTAGAGGCAAATTGGAATAATTGCATTAGACCGCATTTTTTTAGTTTAGTCCCATGATTAAACAAAACCTTTTGGAGTCCTATTATCACAAACATAGTAGGTTCCCAACTCTTTCCTAATTCATATCCCCAAATCTGTGAAATTTGGGGAAGAGGACAGTTCTATTTGAAAAATTAGGTAAAAGAAACGAATTGGGGTTAGATCGAACCTGTACAAAAAAGAAGTTGAAGTTGACTTGTAATTAGGAAAAAAGTGGTAGAGTTTCTTATGCTTATCGATTGCATTTACCTGTATCCATTCTGATTCTGTTACTAAAAACTTTATTTTTTGCACCAGAATAACGAAAGAGAGATCTCATCTATGACAAATTTAAGAGATAAACGAAATTAACTAAAAAAACTCTGTTTTCTTCCGCTCCCGTTCCCAGTCCTCAAAATTGAAAATTTTGAGGTCTTCTCTCTTTTTCAAAGAGAGGAAAGGTAACAAATTTGGGATCAACTGGAGAAAAAGAAAGTGTTGATCCAGTTTCATCACCAAAAACTAGGTGGCCTCTTTCTTTTTTTTTTTTAGAAAAAAAAAGACCATGAGTTTCGAGATTTTTGAGGAAGGGATCGGAACGACATTTAAAGTAAATTTTCTAATTTTGTTAATGGTATTGGCACAGAAGGTTCATTTGATTCCTGGTTGCTATATAATTGAAGATCAAAACATAAAGCTTGTAGTTCACGAAGTAAAACTTTAAAACTTTCTGGTCGACCAGAAGTTAAAGCTTTATTTGCATAAATGCGAAACACCGCTTGTTTTCTTCCTTCAACATCGTCAGACTTTAATGTTAATAATTCTTGTAATGTGTATGCTGCCCCATATGCCTGTAATGCCCAAACTTCCATTTCTCCTAATCTTTGGCCACCGTTTCGAGAACGTCCTCTTACAGGTTGTTGTGTCACTGCAGAATACGGCCCAGTTGCTCGGGCATGAATTTTATCATCGACTAAATGAACTAATTTTAAAATATAAGCACAGCCAACAGTCACGGGTTGATCAAAAGGGATACCAGTTCTACCATCAAAGAGTTTGATTTTACCTGGATGATGAGGTTCAAATAACCAGGAATTTGCTGTTTTAATGGAGGCTTCATAAAGTTTTGAGTACACAAGACTTCTAGAAGCTTCTGCGCCAAATTTTTCATCAAATAAATTACTGGTATAGCTTTCTCTTAAATAACGTCCAGCTAAACCTAAAAGACATTCTAAGATTTGTCCTACATTCATACGTGAAGGAACCCCTAATGGATTCAAAACGATATCTACAGGCGTTCCGTCCGGTAAATAAGGCATATCATGACATGGCAAAATGTTTGAAACAATTCCTTTATTTCCATGGCGGCCTGCCATTTTGTCACCAACTTGAATTCTTCGTCTTTGTAATAGAATAACGCGAGCTCTTAAAATTGAATTTTTTTCCGCTAAAGCTGCCACATCAGGTTCGCGGGATGGTAAAATTTGTACATCTAAAACAAAACCTTCCACGCCTTTTGGGACACGTAAACTTGTATTTCGGAAATTTGTTTTTTCCCGCTGCATAATTACGTTATAGAGCTTTTCATATTGATGTTCGACAGAAGGTCCCTTTGGATTAAGTGGACTAATCTTCCCAACTAAATAGTCCCCTTCTTCAACCCAACTCCCAATTTCAACCAAACCTTTTGAATTCAATTTTTCAATTTTTAAAATATCGCGTGTTGATTCATCGATTTTAAGCGGAATTTGATTAGTTATAATTTCTAACCCATGTTGTGTATTTTTAACTTCAATATCGTAATGATCAATATGAAGAGAAGTAAAAATATCTTGATCTACTAATCTTTGACTGATTAAAATTGCATCTTCAAAATTATAGCCTTCCCAAGGTAGATAGGCTACTATAACATTTTGCCCGATAGCAAGCTTTCCACGTGAACTTGCAGCTCCATCAGCAATAATATCACCTTTTTCAATCCACGAAGTTTCGGAAAGAATTGGCCTTTCCGAAATACACGTACTTTGATTCGTGCGTTGATATCGAGTCAAAGAGTATATTTTTTGAGTTCTAAATTCGTTTTTATGCTTTGTGGTAAATCCATTCCCAATTTTCTTCTCAAATCTTTGTATTTCACAACCAGATTTTGGACAAGAATTAATATTGAGTTTTGAACGCGAATTGGTCCCAAAATTTTCTGTTTTTTTATCAATTTGTTTTTCAAAAATACTTGCAAGTCTTTTGATCTGAGATCGTGTGCCAAAAATTTCTATTTTCGTGCTATTTAAAAGATTTTTATTACCGTTGCCAAAAAAACCCTTTTTTTTGTATGAAAATTTGGAGGAAAAAAAGATAGATGAACTTGGACTTAACTTTGTCCCACTAACCAAATTCGAGAAATTAACGGTTTTTTTAGAACTCGTACCGTTCCCAAAAATATTGTTTTTTTGACTAACTTCTTTTTTTGTAATATCTCTATTTGTAAAAAAATCAAACAATTTACATTTTTGAAGATTTACAATATTAGGGGTAAGGGTTTTAATTCTTAGAGAATTTACATTACTGATGTACCCGCTATGAGAAGCATGAATTACGTGATTTACATCAGATACAACTCGAGTTTCCAGTCCTGTGCCGACTAGTGGTGTTTCGGGTCTTATAAGTGGAACTGCTTGACGTTGCATATTTGACCCCATCAGAGCTCTGTTTGCGTCGTCATGCTCTAAAAAAGGAATTAAACTGGTAGCTACCGAAATATTTTGTAAAATCCCAACCGATTGTGTAGTAATTCGAGTTGACAACTCATAGTCAAAATTTAATTCTTTTCGTACGGGAAGAGAAAGTTTGGGTAAAACATTCCATTGTGTCAGACTAATATCAGCAGGAGCTCCGATATGGTGATATTCTTGTTGGGGTGAAACTAAAAGCGGGGGTAATTGTTTTTGAACTTGTCCTTTATAAACTTGATAAAACGGTGTATTAATAGTGCCTAATCCATCATTTGAAGGTGTAGCGAGAACAGTAAAAGAATTGACTAGACCCGCATTCTGACCCTCAGGTGTTTCAATTGGGCATAATCGGCCATAATAAGTTGGATGAATACCTCGAATTTGGATTGTTGTTTGTTTGCTACTTACCCCTCCGGGGCCTAAAACAGTAAGACGACGTTTATGAGTAGCTTCTGCTAATGGATTTGTTTGATCCATAAATTGAGCTAAGGTTCCACTTGTAAAAAAGCTTTTCCAAGATTTGCTAACCGTTTTTGAAAAAACTGTTTTATTTTGTCGCCAAAGAGTTTCTAAAGGGTTCTGCTCAGGAAAGCTTGATTTTGTGACCGGTAAAGTGCTGACTTTTCTTGTAAAAAAAACTTCAAATTCTTTTATTGCACGATTTAATTGTTCCAGTAAAAATTCGTTACATCCGCGAATTCGTTTTTGTGTTAAACTATCGATTTCGTCGCCAAGTCTTTCTTTATAAATAAGATTCAATAAAGCTTGAGTGGCACCTAATAGATCTTCAACTGTAAGCGAATATTCATTTAAGGGTTCGGGACTTCCAATCTTTTCTCGAAATTGCTGGCGACCAATTTTTCCTAAAACAAGCGTTTTTTTATTCCAAAGTGTATTCCAAAAAAAGTCTCGGATAGTCTGTTCAGTCAGAGATTCATCTCTGGCATATGGACTATATTCAAGAAAATGTGCATATAAATATTGCCAAGCTTCCAGTTGAGTACGAGGATGTCCATTTAACCCAGCTCGAATTAAAATCTTGTCATGACGAGTTTTTCCAATTAACAAAATTTCCACATCTGGGCTTTTTTTTGTTAAAGATAACTCGTTAACATAGCTATTTACAAGAATTTCAGAATGTTCAAGACGTTGAAAAAGATCACTTCGGGAAAGTCCTAGTGCTTGTAAAAAAACAAGAAGAGAAACTTTTCGGCGTAAAGAACGTGTAGAAAACCATAAGCGATTTTTTTTGTCAACAGTTAAATTAATCCAACCTCCTTTTTCAGGAACTATTCGAACTGTTGCTGTTTGAGTTCGCGAATCACGTGGAATCATATAAATACCCGGATTTCGAACCATTTGATGTAAAATTACTCGAGGAATCCCATTAATTATAAAATGACCGTGCTTTGTCATTAACGGTAAAACTCCTACAAGAAGCCATTCTACTTTCAACTCCGTTGACTGACTTGATTTAATCCCAACAGGTATATAAACAGAGGAACCATAAGTTTTCCCTAAAATAAAGGCTTGTTTTTGATTAAAATCTGGTTTTTGGTATTGAATCCATTTAGGGAAAAATTGAATTTCTAAAGTATGGGTTGCGTTAGAAAAATAAAGAGGGTCTTGAAAAGCGGTTTTTATACCATGTTCCAGAAACGAATAAAAACTTTTTCTTTGTACATCTATAAGATTTGGAATTTCTGTAGAAAAAGTAAAATTAGAATAATGCTTTTTAGTGTCAAATTCTTTAGATGTAACAAGGATAGTTTCAGAGGAATCAATACAAAGGTTTGGGGAAGAGCTGTTTTCTTTTTCCTGAACCTGTACGTTTCCCAAATTGGATGAATTTGGGACTAATTTTGTTCTTAGGTTTTTTTTGTGTAACAATTTTAGGTTAAAACTCATTTCGTTAAAATCTATAATTTTTGAAACATTTATGATAATATCAACATAGAAAGTTTCTTTTTCTTAGAAAGTCATAAAAGTTTAAATGAAAACGGCTTGACATATCAAGAGGTTCGAAAGCTTGAAGGCGGTATAGCCAAGTGGTAAGGCAGTGGATTGCAAATCCTCTATCCCCCAGTTCGAATCTGGGTGCCGCCTAGTAAATAAAAAATTTATAGGTTTTAAGGCTGAGGGCACTGACAAAGAGAAACTAGAAAAGTAAAGTTTCAAATTTAAGTAAGGGGAAACGAATGACAAAAATTTCGTTTTTGTCACTAGCTTTCTTACAAATGTTGTTTGTGAGACTAGCTTGTCTCAAAAACCTTGTTGATCCCAAATTTGTTACCAAAAACCGTGTTGATCCCAAATTTGTCACAAAAAACAAAGTTTTTGGGACAAGATTTGGGAACGGGAGTCGAGTATTCTTAATAATTCCAATTAGGAATAATTGAAATGTGAATTGGTGTCAAAAAAAAAAATGAATATTTTTCTTTTTTTTGCAAAAGCTCTAGTTTTTCTTTTGAAGTCTCTTCGTCATCGATCCCAAAACGTAAAAAAGAAGTTCAAACTAAAAAAATGTGGCCTTGTTCCCTTTCCTCTCTTTGAAAAAGAGAGAGGACCTCAAAAATCTCGAAACTCATTTTTGAGGACCATCTTGTTGATCCCAAATTTGTTACCAAAAACTGTGTTTTTGGAACAAGATTTGGGAACGGGATAAAAAGAGTCTCGAGACTTTTGAGGAAGGGACGTGCCCAGTTTGATTTTCTTGGGAGAATTCAAGAAAAAATCCTAGGTATTTAGAAGCCTAACCTTTCTCATTCTTCAATTTACTTTTGACTCGTTTTTAACCAAAGCAGTAAAAAAACCTTTATTAGTCAATATTCTCCTAACATAAGTAAACTAGTTTCATCAAGAATGAAATCTAAAAAAAACAAAATCGATGTTTTTCCTTAAATTTGGTCTAAAAACTTCGTTGATCCCAAATTTGTTACTTTTCCTCTCTTTGAAAAAGAGAGAAGACCTCAAAATTTTCAATTTTGAGGACTGGGAACGGGAGCAAATTTCAGGGTTGGCCTCAAAAATAATTTTTTTGGGGGGTGTAAAGTTCTTTTTATCTCTAGCGATTTTTTATAATTGGGTTTGTATTATAAGTTTAATTTTTTAAATTTTCATACCTTTGCTTTTTTTTTCAAACTGTGAACCAAATATCGAAAATTTCATAAAATTACTGTATTTAGCAGAAAAGAAAAAAGAAGATAAAGTACAAAAAAAAGAGATTCATCCGGCTTTGGTAATAAATCAAAGCCAACTCTCGCATAATTATCAACCTTTAATGCTGCTTCTTTTCAGTTCTGACATGATTTTCGATTGGTTTATACAGAGTGATGAATCTCGTAACAGTATGTTATCATAAAAAGCTTTATTGTGTCGATTTTTCATTAACAAAAACTCGGGCCAATTAATAAGTAAATTATCAAAACCTGATTAACATTCTAGACTAAAAAGTTGTTTTATATAATATACGCAAAAGATTTCTTTGTTTTCGTAAGTTAAAACCATTAAAAAATAATTTTATTCAAACCTCTCTCTTAAAAAAGGCTTTATTCCTGCTTCTAAATTTGAACAGTTTATACCTATTAGGGAGACGGCCCCAAAAGAGTGATTTTTGGGGCCGAAAAGGGTTTAAAAAAAAGTAGTTTAAATTTTATTTAAAATAGACCTAAAGTTAATGAAATATCAATAGGTAATACTGAACCAATTCCTAACCAAATTGCTGCCACTGTACCAATTAAAAATACAGTTGTTGCTACTGGGCGACGAAATGGGTTTTGAAATTTATTAATATTTTCGATAAACGGAACTGTTAATAAACCTGCTGGAACAGCTGCCATTAAAAGTACGCCTAAAAGTTTATTAGGAACTACTCGTAAAATTTGGAAAACAGGATAGAAATACCATTCTGGTAAAATTTCTAAAGGTGTTGCAAAAGGGTTTGCTGGCTCACCAATTGCTGCTGGGTCTAAAACTGATAAACCAATTACGCAAGCAAAAGTTCCAAAAATTACTACTGGGAAAATATAGAGTAAATCATTAGGCCATGCAGGTTCCCCATAATAATTATGGCCCATGCCTTTCGCAAGCTTTGCGCGTAATACAGGATCTGATAAATCTGGTTTTTTAGTAACTGCCATAAAAATCTCCATTAATTAAATATGAACTTGTTAAGTAAAAAAGGCAAAAACTTTTACTTAACTTCCAAAAAATTTTTTGGAAAAGGGTTTCTTTATAGTGGTCCCGAAATCCCTTGTTTACGAATCATTAAAAAGTGCATTAGCATGAAAACTGCAGTTAAAAGTGGTAATACAAAAGTATGAAGACTATAAAAACGCGTTAATGTTGATTGTCCTACACCAACACCCCCACGTAAGAGTTCCACTAAGCCTGGGCCAATAACTGGAATTGCATCAGGTACACCAGTTACAATTTTTACCGCCCAGTAACCAACTTGGTCCCAAGGTAATGAATAACCAGTTACACCAAATGAAACCGTACATACAGCCATAATTACACCTGTAACCCAAGTAAGCTCACGCGGTTTTTTAAATCCACCTGTTAAATATACTCGGCATACATGAAGAATCATCATGAGAACCATCATACTTGCAGACCAACGATGAATAGATCGGATTAACCAACCAAAATTAACGTCAGTCATAATGTATTGAACCGAAGCAAAAGCTTCTGCAACGGTAGGACGATAATAAAATGTCATCGCAAATCCTGTTGCTACTTGAACTAAAAAGCATGTAAATGTAATGCCACCAATACAATAAAAAATATTTACATGTGGTGGAACATACTTACTAGAAATATCATCAGCAATGGATTGAATTTCAAGACGTTCTTCAAACCAATCGTAAACTTTACCCATAAATTGAATTTGAGAGTTTTAAACACGCTTATTTTTCTCAAAAATTTTATTGGTCAAAAAGTTAAAAATTAGTATTTATACAAAAAATAACATTTTATCCTAAAAAGATTTTAGACCTGTTCCCAAAAATTTATTTTTGGGGCTAGCTTAAAAATTAGGTCTTCTATCTTCTTCTTTAAATTTGCCCTAAAAACTTCGTTTTTGGGAGCAAATTTAATGAGAAGAAGATAGGGAAAGGGGTTGCATTTCCTCAAATTTTGTTAAATTTGAGAAAAACCTCAAATTAGAGGAACGATAAATTTGAGGACAAGAAAAAGAGAAATTTTTCTTTTCTTTGCCTACTCTAACATTTACAATAAAAAACCATTTCCTAATAGGCATTGTAAGAAAGATGTTGGTATTAAATTTTTTCTTTTTTGAACAGTCTGACCAAGCAAATTTTTGGGTTTTGGTAGAAGCATGAAAACTAGTTAGACCACAATAAGGCTAAAAACTAAACGTTTTTATTAGAAACAAACTCTTAAGAACGTCCAACTTTTGTCGTAACCTTGTTCCCAAATTTAAAGAATCAGGAATGAGTTTAAGACCAAATTTGGTGTATTATTTGATAGAAGGCTTCAGAGTTAAAAAGAGCAAATGTAAACGATCGTCCCACAAACCTTGTTTGCGAGAAAACCGAGGGGGCTAAAAAAAAATAGAACTATTTTTTCTAATTTGTAGACCATTTTGTATCTACAGCGACTTGGTCTACAAGGCCATAATCTTTTGCTTCACGGGCAGAGAGAAATTGATCGCGATCCATATCTCTAGAAATCCTACTAAGTGGTTGACCAGTACGTTCAGAATATATTCGTCCAACTTGTCGGCGAATCCGCATAACTTCTTCAGATTCAGAAAGAACTTCAGAAGCTTGACCTTGACTACCCCCTTCAGGTTGGTGAATCATAATTCTCGAATGAGGTAAGGCAATCCGTTTCCCACGATCACCGCCTGCTAAAATAAAAGAAGCCATTGATGCTGCTGTTCCGACACAAATTGTAGTAACTTCTGATTTTATATAATTCATTGCATCGTAAACTGCAATACCACAGGTTACAGAGCCACCCGGAGAATTGATATATATATACAGGCCTTTATTTTGCTCTTCTGCATTTAAATAGAGCATAATTCCGATCAGTTGATTTGCCAACTCATCATCTAATTCTTGACAAAGAAATAACACACGTTCACGATATAATCGGTTATATAAGTCAACCCATTGTGCTGACGGCTCACCAGGTAAACGAAAAGGTACTTTAGGAACACCAATTGGCATAGTAATATTTGTTTAAATTGTTTAAGAAATTTTCCTTAAGTTTTTGATATAATACTAAAACTAAAGATCTATGATTTAGTATACTGGAAAATAAGAAAAAATTAAAGAAAAAAAGTTAACTCGGTAAGAAACGCCTTCCTACTTTTACTTCATGTCAGCCTCTGTCGTTTTATTACAAAATTAATTTTACAGAGTTGAAATTCAGAGGAAACGAGTTGTCCTGTGCTATTTGATAAATTTCTCATAAGCTTAACTTTTTTTCTTAGAAACTTTGTCCTTAAATTTGCTCCCTTTCCTCTCTTTGAAAAAGAGAGAAGACCTCAAAAATCTCGAGATGGTCTTTTTTTTTTCTAAAAAAAAAAAAGAAAGAGGACAACGAAGTTTTTAGACCAAATTTAAGGAAGAGAGATTAAAATCAATAAAAAAAGCGGTTTTCATTTAAAAAAAATTAATTAAATAAATGGAATTAAATAGAAAGCTTTTGTACAACTTTTCTAAAATTTTTTTGGTATTCTTTTATCACAAAATTTAGTGAAAAACTTTTTTAACCTTGGGTTTGTGATCGAACCTTAAACGTTGTTATGCTATAATGTTATTAAATCATGTTGATCGACGCCCAGAGGTAGCTGTAGCTGTAGCTGTAGCTGTAGCTGTAGCTGTAGCTGTAGCTACAGCTACAGCTACAGCTACCTCCGAATAAAGTTGAAAGGTTTTAAGATTAAATTTTTGGGATAAAGCTTTGAATTTTTTATTTGTATTTTTTCATAAAAAAAGTCAAAACTCAATAATTAAATTTACTAAAAACTTACAAGAAAAAACAAAGCTGTGTTATACTAGAAAGAAGAAAAACTAAGTGTGAAGTTTTATGTTTTTTTAGTTGAGAAACCTTGGTTTCTCAACTAAAAAAAACTGTCCCCAAAAACCCCTTTTTGGAAGAAATTCACATGAAAAGAAAGAAAGTAAAAAAACAAGAAAAAAAGAGAGAATTGCGATGGGTTTACCATGGTATCGTGTTCATACAGTAGTTTTAAATGATCCAGGTCGTTTAATTGCTGTACATTTAATGCATACTTCATTAGTATCTGGTTGGGCAGGTTCAATGGCTTTTTACGAGCTTGCTGTGTTTGATCCTTCTGATCCAGTTTTAAATCCAATGTGGCGTCAAGGTATGTTTGTACTACCTTTCATGACACGCTTAGGTATCACTCAATCATGGGGTGGCTGGACTATTAGTGGCGAAACAGCAGCAAATCCAGGTATCTGGAGTTATGAAGGTGTTGCTGCATCTCACATTATTTTATCAGGTTTGCTTTTTGCCGCGTCTATTTGGCATTGGGTGTATTGGGATCTTGAACTTTTCCGTGATCCGAGAACGTCAAATCCGGCTTTAGACCTTCCAAAAATTTTTGGTATCCATTTATTTTTATCGGGTCTTCTTTGTTTTGGCTTTGGAGCTTTCCACGTAACAGGTGTCTTTGGTCCTGGTATCTGGGTTTCAGACCCTTATGGCATTACAGGGACTGTTCAAGCAGTAGCTCCTTCTTGGGATGCTACAGGATTTGATCCTTATAACCCGGGTGGTGTTTCAGCTCACCACATTGCTGCAGGAATTTTAGGGGTTTTAGCAGGGTTATTCCACCTTTGTGTTCGCCCACCTCAAAGATTATATAACGGTCTTCGTATGGGTAACATTGAAACAGTACTTTCTAGCAGTATTGCAGCAGTATTCTGGGCAGCTTTTGTTGTATCGGGTACTATGTGGTACGGTAGTGCTGCAACACCAATTGAGCTTTTTGGTCCTACTCGTTATCAGTGGGATTTAGGTTTCTTCCAACAAGAAATCGAACGTCGTGTACAAACTAGTCTTTCTGAAGGAAAACCTGCATCACAAGCTTGGGCAGAAATCCCGGAAAAATTAGCGTTCTACGATTACATCGGAAACAACCCTGCTAAAGGTGGTCTTTTCCGTGCAGGTGCTATGAACAGTGGAGATGGTATTGCAGTAGGCTGGTTAGGTCACGCTGTTTTCAAAGATAAACAAGGTAACGAGCTTTTTGTTCGTCGTATGCCAACATTCTTCGAAACATTCCCTGTAGTTCTTGTAGATAAAGATGGCATTGTCCGTGCAGATGTTCCTTTCCGCCGTTCTGAATCTAAATACAGTATTGAACAGGTTGGCGTTTCTGTAACATTCTACGGTGGTGAATTAGATGGTGTGACATTTAGTGATCCGGCAACAGTTAAAAAGTATGCTCGACGTGCTCAACTGGGAGAAATTTTCGAGTTTGATCGTGCAACTCTACAATCAGATGGTGTATTCCGTACAAGTCCACGTGGTTGGTTCACATTTGCACATCTATGTTTTGCCCTTCTTTTCTTCTTTGGTCATATTTGGCACGGTGCGCGAACAATTTTCCGCGATGTATTTGCAGGTATTGATGCAGATTTAGATGAACAGGTAGAATTTGGTGCATTCTTAAAACTCGGTGACACTTCAACTCGTCGCCAATCTGTGTAAAAATCTTTTCCATTTTTTTACAATTAAAACACTAGAATCTGTCTTTGTCCCAATTGTTTCGAAAGATCCCAAAACATTTCACGTAGTTCCAAACTTTTGAAATGAAAGGGAGGGAAGTGATTTCGAATAGGTGGTGACAAAAAATATCACCAAAAACTTCGTTTTTGGTAATATTTTTATTCGCATTTTCTTTGTGAATTTTTGGTCTAATTTTTCACTTTTCTATACAAACACGTTTTCTCTTTTTTTTAGTGAAAACTGTGTTTTGTTACTAACCGAGGGAAATTTTTTCTATGGAAGCATTAGTCTATACTTTTTTATTAGTTGGAACATTAGGTATTATCTTTTTCTCTATTTTCTTTAGAGAACCACCACGCATTGTAAAATAAAAGCTTTATTTTAATTTCTTTGTCCTTAAATTTGGTCTAAAAACTTCGTTGTCCTCTTTCTTTTTTTTTTTTAGAAAAAAAAAAGACCATCTCGAGATTTTTGAGGTCTTCTCTCTTTTTCAAAGAGAGGAAAGGGAGCAAATTTAAGGAAGAGAGAAACTTAATTAAAAAGAACCTGTGAGGTTTAAACCTCACAGGTTCCTGATTAACAAATAAGATTCCTAATCTTTTTCCGAAATTGGCGAAAAGACTGAGTTTTTCTATTAAATTAATTACGTGATTTGCGAAACCTTAGTCTTCATGTTCTTCAAAAGGATCTCGAAGTTGTTGCGAGGGTGGACCAAATCCAACATAAATAGAATAACCGGTAATACTTAATAATAAACACCATAAAAAAATGGTGAAGAAAAAAGCAGGACTTTCCATAATAATTAAATGATTATTTACTAAATTGTGAGAATAGAAGGACAAAAAACACTTAAAAAAAAAACAAGACGACATCGTAAAAAAAATATCATTTTTTTTACGATGTCGTTTTTGTCCTGAGACTAGAGCCCAGATACTGTAACAAAAATTTGCTTAGTATCGACTTTGGGCCCTACTTTGTGTAAAAAACAGGAGTTTTTGAAGGTAAAAATATTGTCTAGTTTTTTTACAGAATTTGGTTTTTAATTGAAGGTTTAGCCCTGCTTCTGCCGAATTAAAAATAAGTCTTATTTAAGACAAATCTTTTACTAAGAATAAATTAGTCAAAACAAAATAAAAATAAATTTTTTTCTTATTTTCATTTTAACAAAAAAATTTCATTTAGTTGAAAACATATTTTCATTTGAAAAAAAAGGAATTCATTATAAAATTTAAATTGAAAACTTTTTTTAACCGGCCTAAATTTTGTCTAATTAAACAGTTTTTGGTCCTTAAATTTGCTCCCTTTCCTCTCTTTGAAAAAGAGAGAAGACCTCAAAAATCTCGAGATGGTCTTTTTTTTTTCTAAAAAAAAAAAAGAAAGAGGACAGCGAAGTTTTTAGACCAAATTTAAGGAAGGACTAAAAATCTCATTTTTGTTCCCTATTTCAAGTTTGCTAAACTTGGGAAACTTTTAGAATTTTTTTGTGCACAGTAAATCTAGCTAAAACTTTTTTCTAATTGAAAACTTATTATATAATAGACTTATAGAAAAGTTGTAAAAAGTTTTAACCTCGGAATCAACCCTAAACTTGTTCCAGTAGTAGTTTAAGTTTAAACTTTTTTCAACATTATATTTAGACTAAAAACAATGTTTTTTATTTCTAGTTTCTACTAGTAACAAAAAGCAACAATTTTGAGTAGGATAACTGGGATAAAAAACGAAAATTTTTGGACTAGTTCTCTTCCTTAACTTTTTTAAATTTAAGGACAACAATTTTGTGTTTTTTTGGTTCTCTCTTTTTTACAGAAAGTAAAACAAAAATATTTGAGCAAAAAATTATGGCAACAGGAACTACATCAAAAGTAAAAACAGAAGACACTGGAATTTCGACTCCATTAGGAACTCTTCTTAAACCATTAAATTCTGAGTACGGTAAAGTAGCTCCTGGTTGGGGTACAACTGTATTAATGGGAATTTTTATGGCTCTATTTGCAGTTTTTCTTGTAATTATTTTAGAAATTTACAACAGTTCAGTTCTTCTGGATGATGTTACAATGAGCTGGGAATCTTTAGCTAAATAACAATATTCGTGGTGTCAAAAAATATTTGGTTGAAAAATTTAAATTTTTCAACCAAAAGAAAAACGTATTTCTGGACCCGAATGAATTCATTTCCGGAAAATTTAGATTTTTTTATCCGTCTATTCTGTTCTTATAATAGAGAAGAATGTTCTTAAAATTTTTACTAACCTCTTTTGACAAAATTTTATCTTTGAAAACGTGTTGGCCTTTCAAAACAATTAGAGAAAGAATCAAAAGTTTTTAAATTGAAATTGAGTTTACTATTTTCTGGTTTGGGGATAGAGAGACTTGAACTCTCACGGTTCAATGAACCAACGGATTTTCAGATTGTGAAACTGGACTCTCTCTTTATCCTCTAGCGTGACTCAAGAAAAACTTAAGTCAATTGATAGGATAGCTCCCGTCGAGTCTCTGCACCTTTTAAAGATTTAACCGTCCACAAATTTGCTACCAAAAACGTTGTTTTTGGTACAGAGTTTGTGCCAGAACTTTAAATTGACTCAGGATCGCTCATATTGAAGAAAGTCTTATGAATTTCCCTGAATTTGAGAGCATTCACTTTAAAAGTTTCCTTTTAAAGGCCCAAAAATGAGTGAAGTTGTACCTTTAAGTCCGTTGCGTCTACCGATTCCGCCATATCCCCTAAAGTTGATTACAAAATTTAGTTTTATTGTACTAATAAAAAACAGAAAACACGAGTTGTTTTTTGTTTTTTTCTTTAGTAAACTAAAAATTAAGAATAGTAAAAAAACAAAAAATAAAACAGTTTATTTTGAGCTTTGCCGTTCAATAGTCAATTTACTAGTTATAAACTTGAGGGTCGATGCCCGAGTGGTTAATGGGGGCGGATTGTAAATCCGCTGGCTTAGCCTACGCTGGTTCAAATCCAGCTCGGCCCAAAGAAAAAGTGCGAGTAGAGCTTCTATTCAATAGAAGAATAGTTGGTTCAGTTGACAAAAACGTGGTTTTTGTCATTCTAATTTTTTTAGCGGAAAAGTTTCCATTTGGTTCTATTTATCTAAAACTATTGAATTCTTCCCTGTCCCTAATTTGGTAAATTTGGGATCACCCTGTTTTTGGGACAGGTTCTAGTTAGCAAATAAATTTAATTAAAAATTCAGAAAACTCAAATAAATTAAAACAACAGAATTCCATTAAAAAAAAGAGTGTTCTTTTTAAGGGTCACTGTCCTAAAATTAAACTTTTTGAATTTATGGTGACAAAAGCCGGGTTTTTTCTTAAGCAAGTTTTATTGTTATTGTTCTTGGCTTGCAGTTTTTACATAAAGAATTAAAAGAAAAGATGTTGGGATAATAATAAATAAAGCAGTTGCAATCACGCCGAGGATATTGACTTCCATTGAAAATTTACTCCTTACTCTTAGTAAGTGCTTCGCACTTTTTGGTTTATGAACTTCAAATTTATGAAGCTTGTAACAAAAATAATTTAGACTCTTTTAGGAAAAAGAGTTTTTTCTCATTTCTTTTACTATTGTATCGTAAAATAAAAAAAAGAGAAAAGTTTTTAAAACACTTGGATTTCGCAAATGCCTAAACTTTTTAACAAAACGTTTCTAGCGGTCTTCCTTCAATTTGGTCTAAAAACCTTGTTTATCCCGAATTTGTTACCTTTCCTCTCTTTGAAAAAGAGAGAAGACCTCAAAATTTTCAATTTTGAGGACTGGGAACGGGAGCAAATTGAAGGCCTAAAACTGTAAAAAAAAACGAAGTTTTGGTGTCAAAAAAAAGAAAAATACATAATTTTCTTTTTTTTTGCATTGGGGTGGAGGGGCGATGATAATTCAAATTAACACAAGAAATTAAAAAAAATTTAGTTTACCTATTCTCAAGAACAAAATTTTTGGGGCAGTTTTTTTACATCCTCTTGTGAACGTTAATCGTTTTAAAAATTTAAAGGACAAATCCCGGAAAGGGGGGGATTCGAACCCCCGGTAGTCTCACAACTACGTCGGTTTTCAAAACCGATGCATTCAACCGCTCTGCCACCTTTCCAATAATTTTTTTAGATACCCAGGGCTTAACGGGATCTAAGCGGGTAACGCGATTCGAACGCGCGACATGCACCTTGGCAAGGTGCCGCTCTACCACTGAGCTATACCCGCATTATAAAATATAAAACCAGACCGTTCGCGTTAGTTTTAAAGTAAATAGAGAACATGAACCAAAAACTGTGTTTTTTTTGTTTTTGTTTCTGAGTTTTCTTTTATTAAGGATAACATACCTTTTTTTTTAGTGCAATTGATTCCGTTCCCAATATTCTAGATACTACGAAAGTTTGTGTTTTGTTTGCCCGGCCTTAAATTTGCTCCTTTTCCTCTCTTTGAAAAAGAGAGAAAACCTCAAAAATCTCGAGATGGTCTTTTTTTTTTCTAAAAAAAAAAAAGAAAGAGGACAACGAAGTTTTTAGACCAAATTTAAGGCCAAAAGTGAAATTTTTATTTTAGTACACTTATCCATGCTATTTTATCGCCCCCAATTTTTCAAATTTGGGGAGTAAGTTGACAAAAATTTTTCAATTTAGTAAGATGTTTATAAATTAAACAAAAAGAAAGCGGAGTAGAGCAGTCTGGTAGCTCGTAAGGCTCATAACCTTAAGGCCGTGGGTTCGAATCCTACCTCCGCTCCAGTAATAATTTTGATTAATTAACTTTTTGTTAAGTAAGGATAAAAAACAATACGGCTTGACAAAAGAAATCAAATATTTTATTATAAAAACTACTTAATTACGTTTTAACTCTCAGCCCCCATCGTCTAGAGGCCTAGGACATCTCCCTTTCACGGAGGAAACGGGGATTCGAATTCCCCTGGGGGTAGACAAGTTTTCTATAAAACACTAGAATGAAAATACATTCTATTTGCAAATTTTGACAAAAACATTGTTTTTATCGTCAAATTCTATCAAGTAAAACCCTTCTATTGGTAAAAAATTAAAAGGAGATTTTCCTTTTTAATTTTTTAGTTGCTGTCTTATCTTCCAAATCGACTAGATGAGTGAATTTAGAAGAGTTACAAACAAAATTCTAAATTACTCTTTTTATCCATTTTTCAAGATTTAGGACTCTATTGTTTAGTCTCAGATTTTTCAAATAAGGAAAAACAAAAAGTTAAGGTGAACCCTGTGGTTCACCCACATGGGGTTTGGTGTCAAAAAAAGAAAAATCTCTATTTTTCTTCTCCTCAAATTTATCGTTCCTCAAATTTGAAGAAATGCAAAGGAGAACTCGTTTTGACTTTAATATAAAAGGAGTTTACCTTGTTTATTAAGATCAAAGAGTAGATAGAAACGCTATTTTAACAATTTCAAAAAAATTTTCGTGAACAAATTACCATGATGAACGGGCCAATTTCATTCATGTTCTCATTTAATTTTTGATTTTACTACCCCTTATGTGATAAACATATCATGGGAAGAAAATTTTTTTTCTGATTGTGTTTTATAAAAAAAAATTTATTAAAAAAGGATTACTAAATATGACTCGAGTAAAACGAGGCAATGTAGCCCGAAAACGGAGAAAACAAGTTCTGAAACTAGCCTCAGGTTTTCGAGGTTCATCGTCAAAACTTTTTAGAACTGCGCAGCAACAAACAATGAAAGCTTTAAGTTATTCATATCGCGATCGTCAACAAAAAAAACGTGAATTTTGTGGGCTTTGGATTACTCGTCTCAATGCTGCAGCTCGTTCTTATGGATTAAATTATAATGAATTTCGTCATAACTTGAAAAAAGCTGGAATTCAACTTAATAGAAAAGTTTTAAGCCAAGTAGCACTTCGTGATCAACAAGCTTTTGAACAGTTAGTTTTATTAGTAAAAAATTAATTAAAATTTGAGGCTGTTCTCACAATTTTCAATTTTGAGAAAAAGACACCAAAAACTTTGTTTTTGGTTTTAAGAAGGTTGAAGGAGCTCAGTCTAGCAAACCCACATAATTGGGCTTGATATAGGTTTTGTCCAAACAAACTCTTCAACAAATTTTATGAGAAAAACGGAGGTAATCCCAAAAATAATGTTTTTGTGGCAATAACCAAGGTTTCAACAAAAAAGAACAAAATGTCTACATCAAGATGGAGGTAAAAAATGCAATGGCTGGAATTCAGCAAAAACGAAGAACTCTAAAATCTTTCAAAAACCGACGTAAAGTTATTCCTGTTTTAATTCCTAAAAAAGGTCAAGTTGAGAGTTCGACTACAACACAACCAGCTCCTCGCTATACAATTGATTATAAAAATACCAAATTATTGGTAAAATTTATTAGTCCGCAAGGAAAAATTTTATCTAGAAGAGCCACAGGATTAACAGCAAAACAACAACGTGTAATGGCAAATGCAATTAAACGAGCTCGAATGGGTGGATTATTGCCATTTGTTAATTACGAAATTACTGGCAAACCCTCTTTTTAAATTTTAAAGAGATGCTTGTGACAAAAATCTATGTTTTATCAATAGTTATACTGAATTCGAAGAAAAAAAATTGGAATATTGGTCTTTCTCAAATTTTTACAAAAATTGAGCCTGGTCCAAAAAACAGGGTTTTTGGGAAAGACAAAATTCACATTATTTGGTAAAGACTTTAACAATAGGTTAGTTCAAAAGGTTAAGAAAAAAACGATCCATTTTTTTTGTAAATTCGACCTCAAATAAAATTTTTCGCTCCAATTAAATTGGTTTCTTTTTTTATAAATTCATACAGAATTTAGTAAATCAAGTGTTTCGGCTCTTTTCAAGTAAATCCTAAGTGTGATAAAATATCAATTTTAGTAAGAGTAGAAAGAATCAATAAAATTATTAATTCTTAAAAATAAAAAACTACCAAACTGAACTTTTTTTTGAGAAAATAAAAGAAAGAAACATTTTCACGCCTTGTAGGACTTGAACCCACGACATCAGGTTTTGGAAACCTGCGTTCTACCAACTGAACTAAAGGCGTTCGGGATGACAGGATTCGAACCTGCGACCTCCTGTTCCCAAAACAGGAGCGCTACCAAACTGCGCTACATCCCGAGATATCATTACTCTTTTTAGTCTACATAAGAGATAAACTTTTTTCAAGTGGCTTGTTGTTTACCAAAAATGATGTTTAATAAAAAAAACATTATTTTTGGTAAAGTTATTGTTAGACCCAAAAAAGCTGTTTAAGACCAAATGGGCTAAATTTGGTCTTAAACAGCTTTTTTGGGTATTAACTCGGGTTCTTAATGCAGGCTGTTTAGTAAATCTAGTCGGTTTTCTCACAAAGAGACTTCGGTGCAAAAAAAAGAAAAAGATCTATTTTTCTTTTTTTTCTAAAAGAGTAGTTGATTTTTTTGAAACTTTTCACATAGGTAAATAGTTGTAGATTAATTTCTACTGACATTTTGCCTTCCCTCAATTTGACAAATTTGGGGCCAGTTCAAAACCAGAAAAAAGGAGACTTTTCAAATGAAAGATTTTACTACATATTTATCAACAGCACCAGTTTTAACTTTAGTAAGTTTAACTGTTGTCGCTGGTCTCTTAATTGAGATCAATAGATTTTTCCCTGATGCTTTAATCGCTGCTTTTTAATAGGGTTAATCTTTTACCAAAAGAATTTTATTTCGTTAGAAGAGAGTAACCAAAATTTTTTGAGCCTGTATCAAAATTAGTATTTTGGTATAGGTTCTCTTCTGCTCTGTATCAAAAAAAAAAATTCCTTTACCTGGCCATTTCCAAAAACTGTGCCAAAAACTTTGTTTTTAGCACAGTTTTTGGAAATGGCCAGAGAATCTAATTTTTTTCTTTTTTTGTATAGAAAAGGGTGAAAAAAAATGAATAAAAATTTTTAGTCTAGTGTGACACATTTTAACTATGCCTACAATTCAACAATTAGTTCGCTCTGCTCGAACTCGTCTTTCAAAAAAGACAAAATCTCCCGCTTTAAATAGCTGCCCACAAAGACGTGGTGTTTGTACTAGAGTTTACACAACGACACCAAAGAAACCTAATTCAGCTTTACGAAAAGTAGCTCGTGTTCGACTTACGTCTGGTTTTGAGGTGACTGCATATATTCCGGGTATTGGCCATAATTTACAAGAACACTCTGTAGTTTTAGTTCGTGGTGGAAGAGTCAAAGATTTACCTGGAGTTCGCTATCATATTGTTCGTGGTACTTTAGATTCTGCAGGTGTTAAAGATCGTGGTCAAAGCCGTTCTAAATACGGTGTCAAACGTCCAAAATAATTCAAAAACAAATTTAATTTATGTCTCGTAGACGCACTCCAAAAAAACGTATTGTAATGCCTGATCCAGTATATGATAGTCGTCTGGTTGAACTTTTAGTTCGTCAGTTAATGCGAGAAGGCAAAAAATCATTAGCATATAGAATTTGCTATGAAAGTATGAATCAGGTCGCAGATACTACACAACAAGATCCCTTAGTTATTGTTGAACAAGCTATTAGAAACGCTACTCCACTCGTGGAAGTAAAAGCACGTCGTATTGGGGGGTCTACCTATCAAGTTCCTTTAGAAGTCGCTCCAGAACGTGGGACAGCTTTGGCCCTCCGCTGGATTCTTTCAGCTTGTCGTAATAAATCTGGAAGACCTATGGCAACAAAATTAACAAGTGAACTTTTAGATGCTGCAAAAAATTCAGGTCTTGCTGTCCGAAAAAGAGATGAAGTGCATAAAATGGCTGATGCAAATAAAGCTTTTGCTAAATATCGTTTTTAAACTAGTTGTCGAATCGTGTCCTGAAATTTGCTCCCAAAAACTGTGTTTTTAGACTAAATTTCAGGAAGAGAACTCGCAATATCAAAAATTTTATTTAAACTTTTCCTCAAATTCACCCAATTTGAGGCTAATGGTAATTCGACTAAAAACTTCATTTTTTTTTTTAGTAGAAGGTTTAGTATTTCCAAATCTTTTAGTTCAAAATTTTTTTAGTAGGCTACCTCTTATTTCTCAAAATCAAAGATCGAATTAAATATTACACTAAAGGAAAATTTTTATGGCACGTGAAAAATTTGAACGTAAAAAACCACATGTAAATATTGGCACAATTGGTCACGTAGATCACGGTAAAACAACTTTAACTGCTGCAATTACTATGGCTTTAGCTGCACGCGGTGGTGCAAAAGGTCGTAAATATGATGATATCGATTCTGCTCCAGAAGAAAAAGCACGTGGAATTACAATTAACACTGCTCATGTAGAATACGAAACGGAAAATCGTCATTACGCTCATGTAGATTGTCCAGGTCATGCCGATTACGTAAAAAACATGATTACAGGTGCCGCTCAAATGGACGGTGGAATTCTTGTTGTATCGGGCGCTGATGGTCCAATGCCGCAAACAAAAGAACATTTACTATTAGCAAAACAAGTAGGTGTTCCAAATATTGTTGTTTTTTTAAACAAAGAAGATCAAGTCGATGATGCAGAGTTATTAGAACTTGTTGAACTTGAAATTCGCGAAACATTAGATAAATATGAATTTCCGGGTGATGAAATTCCAATTATTGCTGGATCAGCTCTCCTAGCTTTAGAAGCATTAAGTGAAAATCCTCAAACAAAACCTGGTGAGAGTAAATGGGTTGACAAAATTTATAACCTTATGGATCAAGTTGATTCATACATTCCAACACCTCAACGTGAAACAGATAAACCATTTTTAATGGCTATCGAGGATGTATTCTCAATTACAGGTCGAGGAACAGTAGCTACAGGTCGTGTAGAACGTGGTTGCGTTAAAATTGGTGACACAGTTGAACTTATTGGTTTACGTGATACAAAAACAACAACTGTAACTGGTTTAGAAATGTTCCAAAAAACATTAGATGAAAGTGTTGCCGGCGACAATGTTGGAATTTTACTACGTGGTGTTCAAAAAATAGATATTGAACGTGGTATGGTTTTAGCTAAACCAGGAAGTATTCTGGCTCATACAAAATTTGAAGCTCAAGTCTATGTTTTAACTAAAGAAGAAGGAGGTCGTCATACTCCTTTTTTCCCAGGTTATCGACCACAATTTTATGTTCGTACAACAGATGTAACAGGAAAAATTGAATCATTCCGCGCAGATGACGATAGCGCAACACAAATGGTTATGCCTGGTGATCGAATCAAGATGATTGTTGAACTTATCCAACCTATTGCCATTGAAAAAGGAATGCGTTTTGCGATTCGTGAAGGTGGTCGTACAGTGGGTGCTGGCGTAGTATCAACAATTGTGGAGTAAACAATTTCATTTAAAATAAAATTCAACTTACAAAAGAATTCGTAGTGAGAGCTCCCTCCAATTTTTGCAAAATTTGGGGACGACTCTTCCTCAAATTTGTTTTTAATACGATTTCGTTCCACTCCCTTTCCTCAAAAATAAGTCTCGAGACTTATTTTTGAGGACCACTGTACTAAAAACTTCGTTTTTCTCCAGTTTTTGGGAATACAGTGTAGTTAACAAACATATTGTTTTTAGTAAATACACTGATTGAAAAAATCGTTTCAATAAAAAAGTGAGATAAAAGAATTTTTTTATTGGCTTTATAACTTTTATTTAAGAGTCCTAGTAGGTTCGAGCTTTGTTAGAACAAAAAAGAAAATTTTGTCTTGTTCCATCCCCCAAATCTGATATTTTAGGGCTCTGTTCAAGAGTAGAGTGTGACGAAATTTAAAAACAGGCAAATATTTTACAAACTAAAAAAATCTATAAATCTGTACCTTTTCCAAATTTAAAAAATTTGTGAGAACTGTTACCAAATTTATAGCATTTATTTGGGAATAGTAACAGTACAGGTTATATTTCAAAATCAACAACGAAAAGGTAACTTTTATGGCTAAACTTCAACAACTTGTCCAGACTATTCAAGCTGGAACAATGAAAACAGAGTTACCTGATATTCGTGTCGGGGATTTAGTACGAATTGGTGTTTCGATTCAAGAGGGTAATAAACAACGTGTTCAACCTTTTGAAGGAACAGTAATCGCAAAACATCAAGCAGGGGCTAATTCGACAGTTACTGTTCGAAAAAGTTTACAAGGTGTTGGTGTAGAACGTGTGTTTCCTCTCTATGCTCCTTGTGTCGCTAATGTTCAAATTCTCCGAAGAGCTCAGGTCTCTCGTGCAAAATTGTATTATTTGCGTAATAGAACAGGTAAAGCAACTCGATTAAAAGAAAAATTTGAAACTCTACCAGAAGTTTGGGTAAACCAATAATCTTAACTGACCTCAAATTTTTCGAATTTGGGAGAAAGTTTATCAATTCTAAATATCGACGAAAAACTAAGGTTCAATAAGTGAACCTTTATCAAATCTGAGAACAAAAACATTACCTTCCTCTTGCCCAAAATTCTTAAATTTGGGAACAATTTTATTTTTGAGGCCAACTTCGGTTTTGTTTCCAGTTAGGCCCAAAATTGAAAAATTTGGGAAAGTACAGGTACTGCAAAAAAAAGAAAAATATTCATTTTTCTTGTTTTTTGCAACGTTATTATTTCAAAAATTTTTTCTCACTTCGTTTTTGATAGATTCGTTATCTCAAAATCGATTTGTTCAGAAATTAATCAGAATCAAAATCAATACAGTAGTTCAAAAAGATGATAACTCAAGAACCTATTATTCGTTATGAAGTGCCTGGCGCAAGACGCTTTGGTAATTATGTTTGGGGTTCTTTGCTGTGTCTTGGCGGAATTGGCTTTTTAGTGACTGGGCTTTCAAGTTATTTTGAAATCCCATTCTTTTCTCTCCTTAAGTCTCCAACCATCCAATTTTTTCCACAAGGCTTAGTGATGTGTTTTTATGGGTTACTGGGCTTAGTTTTAGGGACTTATATTTGGCTTATTATTCTTTGGAACTTAGGTGAAGGTTTTAATGAATTTAATCGCCAAACAGGGTATATACGAATTTTTCGTTGGGGATTTCCGGGGAAAAATCGACGTATCGATCTTCAATACCCAATTCAAGAAATTCAAAGCATCCGAGTTGAAATTCAAGAAGGAATTAACCCAAAACGCATAATATATTTAAAATTACGTGGAAATCGAGAAATTCCATTAACACGAGCAGGACAACCTTTAAGTATTCAACAAATAGAAACTCAAGCGGCTGAGTTAGCCAAATTTTTACAAGTTTCATTAGAAGGTATTTAAATTCTCTTTATCAATTTTCTTTTTTGTCCCTTCCACTTCCAAAAACTTTACCAAAACGAAGTTTTTGGTGAAGTTGATCCCAAATTTGGTAACAAATTTGGGAACGGGAGCTAAATTTCTAATTTTAGGGACATGAGAGGGTTTGGGACTATCTTTTTAATTTGGAAAAGATAAGACCTCGAACAATTTCTGCTAGTTCCCCAAATTTTTTAAATTTGGGGGCAACTAACATTCACCTTAAATCCAGTGAGTGTTCCTAAAAGAGTAAATAGTTTGGAGAGCGCCAAATTGGTTTTCTAACAAAGGTTTTGTCAGCTGTTGCCCTGTTTAATTTAATATAATAAAATTCATTCTAAAAGGTTTGATTTCTTTTATTCCTTAAAAAAATAAAAACTTTTTGTTTTTCTCACATCAAACAGATTACCAAGCATGGTATTTTTGGTACCAGTTAGTTCCAAATTTTTCAAATTTGGAAACCAGAAAAAAAGAGATTTGCGTTCTATGAAAAAAAGAACAATAGAACAAACAGGATTAATACCGCGATCAATTCTTCGAACTTTTGAAAGATTTCGAAAACAATTGCTTCCTGGTGCGGAAATGCTTGTGATTCAAGAATTTCGAATTTCACGCTACCAGGTTATTGTCTCAGTAAGATGTTTAATTACTCTAATTGTTGTTCCATTATTAGTAAATTTAATTTCCAAATCTTTTCTTATTAAACCTGGAGTTGAATATCTTTGGAATCAAAGCCATACTGAAATTTTTTTGAATTCATATCAAGAAAATAGGGCTTTAGCCGATTTGCATCGATTTGAAGAAAAAGTTTATTTTGAATCTTTTGTAAATCCAACTTTTTTTAACGAACCATTGAATTTTTCAAAAGAACTTCAAAAACAAACTTTTGAAATTGCAAAAAATTATAATCTCGAAAGCATTGAAGCAATAAGCAATCTTTTTGCTGATTTTTTAAGCTTTTTAAGTTTAAGTGTTGTTTTTGTACTTTTAAAACCTCAAATTATTATTTTGAAATCTTTTTTATCAGAATCGTTATATAGTTTAAGTGATACTACAAAATCTTTTTTGTTGATTTTAGGTACAGATTTACTAGTAGGGTTTCATTCGCCGCGTGGTTGGGAAGTTTTTTTAGAATGGTTATTACGTCATTTCGGGTTACCAGAAAATGGAGAATTTATGTCTCTTTTTGTAGCAACATTTCCTGTTTTTTTAGACACTGTATTTAAGTATTGGATTTTCCGTTCTTTAAATAAAATTTCGCCTTCTACTGTAGCTACATATCATAATATGATTGAATAAACTTTTAAACTTTTAAATTTTTTTATTCACTATAAAAAGAACAAAAATTCTTGTACTATTTTTCCTAGAAAACCTTTTTTGAAAAAAAACTAAACCAAAACGTTTCATTTTGCTTATTGGAAAAATTCTTCTTATGACCAGCAACAAGACTATTATTGACCACAGCTACCAACATTTAGGCGACTTGTCTCCTAATTTTAGAGATCAAGCTTTTCCGTCATGTTGTAACAGTGAAAAGAGAAGGTTTTGGGATAGGTTCTAGGAATGTTGTAACAACATCTAATAATTAGAGAATTCTCTACAAAAAAGTTGTGTTTTGTTTAAACTGTTTTTGGTCTTTTTTTTTCTAAAAAAAAAAAAGAGAGGCAAGAATTTTTTCTTTCCCAAAAATACGGTTGGTCCCAGAAACAAAGATTCTCCCTTTCTCCAACTTAAAACCTTCCGTACTGTTTTATCAAAAAACGAAATTGGCCTCAAATTTAAAAAAAAATTGATAAGGTCCATGGTGTCAAAAAAAGAAAAATCTCTATTTTTCTTTTTTTGACACCAAAACCTCCTGTTCCCAGTCCTCAAAAATGAGTTTCGAATTTTTTGAGGTCTTCTCTCTTTTTCAAAAAGAGGAAAGGTAACAAATTTGGGATCCACTGGAGAAAAACGAATTTTTTGAGAGTCCGAGGGGCGTCAGGTTAGAGCAAGTCCAAATCTTTTCCGAATTTAGCCCGGCCCAAAAACCTTGTTTTTGGGCCCGGTACAAATTTGTAGAAAAATTCCGGAAAAAGACAAACTGTCTATAGAAATTATTTACAAAAAACGTACTTATGATGCTAGACTTGGTGAAATATCCAGTGATTCGTACGGAAAAAGCTACTCGATTAGTTGAAAACAATCAATTAAGCTTTGATGTAGACGTAAGACTCACAAAACCGCAAATTCGAAAACTCATTGAAGAGTTTTTTAATGTGAAAGTGCTGGCAGTAAACACACATAGACCTCCACGCAAAACAAATAGACTCGGATCAAAACCTAGTTACAAACGAGTAATTGTCACTGTGGATTCTGACGTGACTTTATTGAAATAACACACATTCAACTTAGAATATGGCTATTCGTTTTTTTAAAGCTGCCACACCAGGGACACGACATGGATCTGTCTTAGATTTTTCAGAAGTAACCTCAAAAAAACCTGAAAAAAGTTTAACAACCTGGTGGTCTCGTTCGAAAGGACGCAATAATAGAGGAATTATTACAAGTCGACATCGTGGTGGTGGTCATAAAAGACTCTATCGCGAGATCGATTTTGGAAGAACAAAAGTAAATATCCCCGCAAAAGTAACTCAGATTGAGTACGATCCTAATCGTAATTCAAGAATTGCTTTAGTAAACTACCAAGATGGTGAAAAACGTTATATTTTACATCCAGTTGGGTTACAAGTTGGGGATACTATTCTGGCTTCACCAGAAGCTACAATTACAGTTGGAAATTGTTTACCTCTTGTAAATATCCCATTAGGAACTGAAGTTCATAATGTGGAACTGCAACCCGGATCTGGTGGTCAATTAGTTAGAGCTGCAGGAACGGTTGCACAAATAGTGGCAAAAGAGGGCACTTGGGTAACTCTCCGTCTTCCGTCAGGAGAAGTCCGTTTAGTTTCACAGAATTGTTGGGCTACAATTGGGCGTGTTGGTAATGTTGATGCTTTTAATTTAACTTTAGGCAAAGCAGGTCGAAAACGTTGGTTAGGACGTCGCCCGCATGTTCGTGGGTCAGCAATGAACCCTGTGGATCACCCACATGGTGGTGGTGAGGGTCGTGCTCCAATCGGACGAGCTCGACCAGTAAGTCCGTGGGGAAAACCTGCTTTAGGCGCTAAAACTCGGAAACGTAAAAAATTTAGTGCTGCTCTAATTCTTCAACGAAGAAAATAATAAGGAGTGGTGTAGAAACATATGGCAAGATCATTAAAAAAAGCCCCTTTTGTGGCAGATCATTTACTTCAAAAAGTTGAAAGATTAAATACACAAGGTGATAAAAAAGTTATTAAAACATGGTCGCGTGCATCCACAATTGTTCCGGTTATGATTGGGCATACTATCGCTGTCCATAATGGACGCGAACACATCCCAGTGTTTATTACGGATCAAATGGTAGGGCATAAATTAGGTGAATTTGCCCCAACTCGGACATTTCGAGGTCATGTGAAAAAAGATAAAAAATCAAAACGATAAACAGCTTATGGGACAAAAAGTACATCCAGTTGGATTTCGTCTCGGAATCACTCAAAAACATCAAAGTTATTGGTGCACAACTCCTGAAAAGTCAGCTTTATGGATTCAAGATGCTAGTTTTTTAAGAACTTATCTTTCAAAAACTTATGTTGGTGCTGGGATAACAAATATTGAAATTGAACGACGAGATCTTGAGCCGCCCTCTTTAGGCGTTGAGATTTATGCTGCTCGTCCAGCTCTTTTTTTAGGTCGTGATACAAAAAGTTTAGATCGTTTACGAGATACCCTTGTAAACCAATTAAGAGCTTTTTATAGAAAAAGAAATTTATCTGATCCAGGACAAATTCTTTTAAGTTTATCTATTAAACCGCTTCAAGAACCAGACGCCTATGCAGCAGTTCTGGCTGAAAAACTTGTAGAAGATTTAGAACAACGAAAACCGTTTCGACGCGCTATGAGACAAACTGTTCAAAGAGCTTTACGTGCTGGCGTAAAAGGAATTAAAGTTCAAGTTTCTGGTCGTTTAAATGGTGCAGATATTGCTCGTTCTGAAGATGTACGTGAAGGACCTGTTCCTTTACAAACATTACGTGCAGATATTGACTATTCGTCCAAATCAGCGAAAACAATTTTTGGCTTGTTAGGAATAAAAATTTGGGTATTTCGTGGTGAACGATTAACACGCGTAAGTAATCTGACAGAAAGTCAAACTAGTAAGTAAACAAGTCTATGTTAAGTCCAAAACGAACTAAATATCGTAAACACCATCGAGGTCGTATGAGAGGCAAAGCTTCTCGTGGAAACACTGTGGTGTTTGGTGATTATGCATTACAAACGTTAGAAGCTTCTTGGATTACATCCCGTCAAATCGAGGCTGCTCGTCGTGCTATGACACGACAAGTTCGACGAGGTGGTCAGATTTGGATTCGATTGTTTCCAGATAAACCAGTTACAATGCGTCCAGCTGAAACCCGAATGGGATCTGGGAAAGGAGCTCCAGAATTTTGGGTAGCGGTTGTGAAACCAGGCAAAATTCTGTATGAATTAAAAGGGGTCCCTGAAAGTGTAGCTCGAGTAGCTCTTCGTTTAGCGGCTTCTAAATTACCAGTAAAAACACAAATTCTTGTGAAATAAAAAAAAAGGAGATATTTGCTCAATTATTTACCTGTCTTTACTTCCTTAAATTTGCTCCCAAAAACAAAGTTTTTAGACCAAATTTGAGGAAGAGACCGTTATTAAAATTGGTAATAAACTCCGTTAATCCCAAAACATTTCCTTGTACCCTATCCGTCTCGTAAGTTTGAAAAATTAGTAATTGCTATCCCAAATTTTTGGGAGTGGAACGACAAAAACAAAGTTGTAATAGGTCCTAATATCAAAAACTTTGCTGTCCCGTTCCCAAATCTTGTCCCGTTCCCAAATCTTGTCCCGTTCCCAAATCTTGTCCCAAAAACTTTGTTTTTGGTGACAAATTTGGGATCAACACAGTTTTTGGTGACAAATTTGGGATCAACAGAGTTTTTTGTCCATTTTTTTTGAATGGAAGGGAATAAAGTTGGCCTTCACTGTTCCAAATTGGCATAAGCGGGTAAACAGAGTTTTTGATAAAGTAAGTCTTTTTCTAAAATGGAATAACTGAGCCCAAAATCGTCCACAAAACATCATTTTTGTGGACGATTTTGGGGCGGAAAGAGCAGGTGAAATTTTAAAAATTTGGGAAAGGAAAAAGGTAGTGTTATGATTCAACCACAAACATATCTTCGAGTTGCAGATAATACAGGTGCTCGTGAACTTATGTGTATTCGAGTTTTAGGGGGTGGAAAACAAAGAGCAGCTACAGTTGGTGATATTATTATTGCTGTAGTTAAAGATGCTACTCCAAACATGCCTGTCAAAAAATCTGATATTGTTCGTGCAGTTATAGTTCGTACACGCAAAAATGTTCGACGACTCAATGGGACAAGTATCCGTTTTGACGAAAATGCAGCAGTCATTATAAATAAAGAAAACAACCCTCGCGGCACTCGAGTTTTTGGGCCGGTGGCACGTGAATTACGTGATGGTAATTTTACAAAAATTATTTCACTCGCACCGGAAGTGTTATAAATTCTTGCCTTCAATGTGCTTCCTTTCCTCTCTTCTTCATTCCCAAATTTCTTTGAAATTTGGGACTGAAATTTGGGACAAGAGAAGACCTCAAAAATCTCGAAACTCATTTTATCAAAAAAACAAGGACCACAGAGTTTTTAGCCCGCGGCAATTCCCTAAAATTTTCATTTACTCAATGACCAAAAACTTTGTTTTTTTGACTAGTTAAAACGTTGGTTTCTATGCCAATTTTTTTAATTGGGTTCGGGTTCAAAATTTTTCAATTTTTTTCGCCAAATTCTTTCCTCGTTTCATCCCCTTCTTTAAATTTGAATTTTTTGGGCCAATAGTACCAAAAAATTTTGTTTTTTGTAACGTTTGGGGACATTATGGAAATACAGGACAATCTTCCTATTCCCAATTCTTTACGAATTGAGAATGATTGAAGGGCTTAATTGGAAAAGAAACTGATATAGGTATGGTCAATAGAAAAAAAATTCATAAGAGAGACTTTTGAATATGGTGCAACGCTTAGAAAATTTTTATCAACAACAAAGTGTACCTAAGTTGATAGAACAATTTCATTATAAAAATAAACATCAAGTTCCAAAACTAGATAAGATTGTTATTAATCGAGGTCTGGGTGATGCTTCACAGAATGCTAAACTTTTAGAGTCATGCTCAAAAGAACTCAGTATGATTACGGGGCAACAAGGTGTAGTAACACGCTCAAAAAAAGCCATTGCAAGTTTTAAACTTCGTGAAAAAATGCCGGTTGGTGTTGTGGTTACGTTACGTGGAGAAAAAATGTATGCTTTTTTAGATCGTCTGATTAATTTAGCTCTTCCCCGTATCCGCGATTTTCAAGGTGTAAGTGCAAAAAGTTTTGATGGGCATGGTAATTATAGCCTTGGTCTTGAAGAACAGTTGATGTTCCCAGAAATTGATTACGATAAAATTGATCAGATTCGTGGCATGGATGTTTCAATTGTCACAACAGCAAATACTGATCAAGAAGCTATGGCTTTATTAAAAACATTTGGAATGCCTTTTAAAAATTAAAAAAGAGTAAAAACTGTCAAAAAATATTTAGACTTTGTCTTAAATTTTTTCCATAGTCTCATTCCCGTTCCCAAATCTTGTCCCGTTCCCAAATCTTGTCCCGTTCCCAAATCTTGTCCCGTTCCCAAATCTTGTCCCGTTCCCAAATCTTGTCCCAAAAACTTTGTTTTTGGTGACAAATTTGGGATCAACTTTGTTTTTGGTGACAAATTTGGGATCAACTTTGTTTTTGGTGACAAATTTGGGATCAACACAGTGGTCCTCAAAAATGAGTCTCGAGACTCATTTTTGAGGTCTTCTCTCTTTTTCAAAGAGAGGAAAGGTAACAAATTTGGGATCAACTTTGTCGTCCTCAAATTTGAAAAATTTGAGGAAGAGACGTGATTTCGATGAAACTTTTTCACAAAAGTTTCATCAAACCTCATCGAAAGGGAACAAGGACCACAAAGTTTTTGATATTTGAATTACGAAAGAAAACAAAGGATAAAAGTCTAATTCTTCTTTTGAGTTTAAGAATAGTTTTGAGGCTTTTAACAAAAACGAGTACCAAAACCCTACCAAAAACTCTGGTTTTGGTACTAGTTTTGTTGCACATTTTTTAAAAAAGGTAAAAGTCTAACCAAAAGAGAAAATTTTTGGGACCGCTTTTGTTCAAAGAAAAGAAATAGTTTGAAAACATGGTAAACGATACAATCAGCGACATGTTGACACGAATTCGAAACGCTAATCTAGCTTATAAAACGAGCGTGTCACTCTCAAAAACTAAAGTTCATGAAAAAATTTGTCAAATTCTTGAACAAGAAGGTTTTATTGAGAAATTTTATATTTCCGAAGCCCAAACCAATCAACTTATTATTGATTTAAAATATCAAAAAACAACATCAGTTGGCAGTGGTGCTTTAGGAAAACCTTGTATTACTAATTTAAAACGAATTAGTAAACCCGGCCTACGAATTTATACAAATTCTAGAGAGATTCCAAAAGTTCTTGGAGGTATGGGTATTCTAATTCTGTCTACATCAAAAGGTTTAATGACTGATCGTCAAGCAAGAAAATCTCGTCTTGGCGGAGAAATTCTTTGTTCTGTTTGGTAACTTTAAAAGTTAAACCAAAACTAACATTCTTTTATTAGAATCCAAATCAAAACCATCATTAAAACGGGTCCCTTCCTCTTTCTTTTTTTTAGAAAAAAAAGACCGTCTCGAAACTCATTTTTGAGGAAAGGGAACAAGGACCACAAAGTTTTTGGGAATGTTTTTGACCGAAATAACTTTACTCCCAATTTTTTACGAAATTGGGAAAGAACTGTGGTCAAAAAACGAAAAATATATATTTTTCGTTTTTTGACACCGAATAATTTTTTGTTTAACAGTTGTTTCTAGTCAATGCAAAACCGTGTGGATTGTCCCGTCCTTAAACTCCTTTTTTTGAAATGGGGTTTAAGGACAGAACGGGAAAAGAAAAAACTTTGATGTTTTGACAAGGTTTTTAGGTAGATTTAATGATTTTTTTACCGAACGGAACGCGAAAAATTTAAATTTACTATATCTGTTTCCTCAAATTTGTTCCCTTTCCTCAAAAATCTCGAGATTTTTGAGGACAACAAAATTTTTAGGCCAAATTTGAGGAAGAAAAGTGGCAAAATTATTTTTTGCCGAAAGAAGGAGGCCTTTGACTCGAAAAAACATTGATCTTATTGAGATGGAAGGCGTCGTAACTCAATGTTTATCAAACGGAATGTTTCGCGTGAAACTTGAAAACGGTTTTCTCGTTTTAGCTCATGTTTCTGGCAAAATACGACGCAATTATATTCGTATATTATTAGGTGATCGGGTTGCTGTTGAATTAAGCCCATACGATTTACGTCGTGGGCGTATAACATATCGACTTCGACCTGGTAGCAAACCTTAGTTTTGCCTGTGTGTCCCAATGAAACCCCAAAAGCTATATATAAGCTATTTTATTTAGAACATCCTCTCCTTTCGGGCCCCCGTTCCCTAAATCTCAAAAATTTTGGGAACATTAGGTATTAGCCCCAAAAACGAGGTTTTTTGTAAAAATTTTTGGACTCTCTTCGATGAGCGTTTGATTAGGGAAAAACGTTGGGATTCGTCCTTAAATTTGGGCAAAAAACGAAGTTTTTTGCCCAAATTTAAGGACGTCAAAAAAATAAAGTTTTTGGTCCAGTTCCACCAAATTTGTTGAATTTGCTAAACGGAATTTGGCTCAAAAAAAAGTAAAAATAAAAACGTCATTATGAAAGTTCGTCCTTCAGTGAAAAAAATGTGTGATAAGTGTCGTTTAATTCGACGAAAAGGGACTTTACGTGTGATTTGTCAAAATCCAAAACATAAACAACGTCAAGGTTAATATCTATAAGTTTTACATTTTTTTCTCAACAGGTAAAAAATTTATCTGTTAACAAGTAAAAAAAATGGGGTTTTTGATTAACTTATTTCTTAAACCCAAATAATGTTGGCCTTCAATTTCGTAAGTTTTTGAGACGAAATTGAAGGAAGGGATATCCCTTTAATAAAAACGTTGTAGTTTTTTTTTGCATAACAAGATAACAAAAGGTCTAATTGAGTTAAATTTTGTAGTAACTTTTTGACAGAGACTCTTTACCGAAAATTCAAATAATCACCTGTCCTGTTCTATTCCTTTTCTCAAATTTTAGAGATTTGGCACTGCCTGTGATTGTCCAGAAGTGTAAGATAGTTCCTATCCCAAATATTTTAAATCCGGGAACGAAGAATCAAACAGATTGCCAACCTGAAATTTTACAAGTTTGGGAGAAAGAACAGAACAATTTGAAAAATTAGGGACTACCAATTAACAAAAACAACTTTTTTGTTACCCTGTTCTACAATTATTTTAGACTCGCAACAGCGTCAAAATCGAGTTATCCTTCTTAGAGAACTTGGACAAAATTGATTTCTTTTTAGGTACCGGTTTCAGTTTGATAATGTTTGAACCTTATTGAAAGCGTTTCGAAGAGTTAGTAAAAAAATTACAATTAGTGACTTTACAAAAAAACTTTGTTTTTTTTCCTTAAATTTGGTCTAAAAACGTCGTTTTTGGGAGCAATTTTAAGGAAGAAGTCAACGTTTGAAAAAAAAGAAATTAAAAGGTTTATGGCAAAAAAAATAGAAAAAAGTGCGAAAAAGAAATTTCGTGAAAAAGTAAGCCAAGGTGTGGCTCATATTCAATCAACATTTAACAATACCATTGTTACAATTACAAACAACAAAGGCAATGTTTTAGCTTGGTCGTCTGCAGGTGCTTGTGGGTTTAAAGGTGCACGTAAAAAAACACCATTAGCTGCAAAACAAGCAGCAGAAAATGCAGCGCAAACTTGTGTGAGTCAAGGAATGCGAGAAATCAGGGTGAACGTTAAAGGTGCTGGGGCTGGTCGAGAAGCTGCTTTACGCGGGTTACGTGATGCCGGACTTAATATTACAATTATTCGAGACATTACTCCGATCCCACACAATGGGTGTCGACCACCGAAAAAACGTCGAATCTAATAATAATGAATTCCTCAGAAAAAGTAGAATCAGTAAGAGACAAAAAAGAAAATTTAGTACCTACTCTTTCTTTTTTTTAGAAAAAAAAAGACCATCTCGAAACTCCTTTTTGAGGACCATCTTGTTGATCCCAAATTTGTTACCAAAAACACAGTTTTTGGTACAAGATTTGGGAACGGGATAAAATGGGTCGCAAGTTTTTTAATTTTTTAACTAGTTTGTTACTTACAATGTTTTTGCTGTGAAATTGTGAAAAGATTTCAACGTTTTTTTATTTTTTTGTAATTCTTTTTTCTAGTCTAATAAAAAACTTTTTTGTTTCTGTTCTTCCTTAAATTTGGTCTAAAAACTGTGTTTTTAGACCAAAATTAAGGCCAAGCAGCGGCCTCAAAAATGATATTTTTGAGGACGAACACCTGTCCCAAGTTCTTTTAGGGAAAATAGGTGTTGAGAAATACTAACAAAACTTTAGACCCGGCTTCCTCAAAAATATCGAATCCCTTTTTTGAGGCTAACTTTGATAGATCTTCTCTCTATTTTAATTTCGTTTTCCTTGTATTTTTGAGTTAAGGTAACAAAAACGAAATTTTTATTGTTAGAAGCAAAATCGTTCAAGTTGATATAGGTAGCACCATTGACTCCTGTTTGTAACCGATCGGTCTAATAAGTGACCCTCCCACATAGTTTATGACGAAAACTCAAAATTTATTTTTCTCTTGTGTGGATTCACGAATTCAAGAGCAAGGTTCAATGTATGCTAGATTTCATCTAGGGACATTCTTACGTGGACAATCGCTAACATTCGCGAACGCACTACGAAGAACATTGCTTTCTGAGATACCTGGCGTGATTATTACAGATGTTCTAATTGAAGGAGCAGGTCATGAGTTTGCTGCTTTGCCAGGCGTAGAAGAAACTGTTCTAGACATTCTTTTAAATTTGAAAAAACTTGTCTTTGCACCTTGTAATTCAAATCTCGCAGAATTAGAGACTTTTCAAGTAAAAGGGTTCGTAAACAGTTCTGGACCTAAAAAACTAACTGCAAGTGATTTAAAACTTCCGGTAACAGTGAAATGTATTTATCCAAACGCACATATTGCTACTTTAACAAGTAATGGCGACTTTTCACTTTGTATCCATTTAGAGGTACGACAACCTGATCAACTTGTTACCAATAAGACAAGTCCTGGTGGTGAAAAGAAAACTCGAAACTTCGTTTTTGATACAGTTCCAATGCCGGTTCAAAAAGTGAATTATACAATTAAATCACTTAATGTGAAGCAAGGATCCGAATATATTGTTTTAGAAGTTTGGACTGATGGTAGTGTGAGCCCGCAAGAAACTGTCCAATTTGCTTTAAAAAATCTAACTAGTTTCTTTTATCAATTTGCTACTGTTAGTAAAACCCAGGTTTTTGGTACTAAGTAAACCTATTAGTAGACTACTTTTATTTTATCAATCTCAAGAATTACAGATTTAAAACAAAGTATAAAACCCTTCGATTACTGTATCAAAAACGGTGCAATTCCTCCAACTGTTCAAATTGGAGGAAATGCAACAGTTAATCCCAAATTTTTAAAATTTGGGAACGGTAAATAGAATTTAAACAAATTTCGAAAGTATAATGATTACAAAATCTATATCTCAGTCAAGTCATTCTGGTGGACGAAAAACAGCTATGGCTCGTGTACAATTAGTTCCTGGATCAGGAACAAATGTTGTTGTAAATGGAAAAAGTGCTGCGGATTATTTTCAAAATAACGCAGTCTATTTACAAAATATGCTTAATGCCAGTGAGCTTGTAAAAACGGAAGCAAAATATGATGCTCTTGTTTTTGTTCAAGGTGGGGGATTAAGTGCTCAAGCACAAGCCATTCGTTTAGCTTTAAGTAAAGCTTTTGTAGAACTCTTTCCGGACTATAGAAAATCTTTTAAAAAGCCAGGTTTTTTAACAAGAGATGCTCGTATTAAAGAACGCCGAAAATATGGCTTAAAAAAAGCTCGAAAAGCTCCACAATTTTCAAAACGTTAAGTTATTTTCTACCAAATGGAAACTTCATGACTCGGCAAAAACACTGTTTTTGTCTACTTTTTTTACATTTAGTAAATCTTTTAGAAAAAAAATTGAAATACATCAGTTAGCGGTATCTGTTATCTTTTCTAGTGTGGAATTGTTTACCTTTCTCTTCCCCAAATTTTTCACAATTGGAGCAGGATTGATTTGAAAAAATCAGTTTCTATTCAGTACCAAAAAGAACGTGGTCCTCAAAAAGGAGTCTCAAGATTTTTGAAGAAGGAAAGAAACTTCTTCCAAATTTGGGACAGAATCCAGTTTTTAAACTTAGTGCAATTGGTAATAAAAAACAATGTGGTCCTCAAAAAGGAGTTTCGATATTTTTGAGGAAAGCTAAGCGTATCTCTAAGTATCAATATTTTTTTGTCTAAAGCTACAATTAATCTTTATTTAAAGGAGACCATATGTCTACAACAACAAATGAAATTATCGAAAAACTAAAATCAATTACTTTATTAGAAGCTGCAGAATTAGTTTCGCAAATTGAAGAAACTTTTGGTGTTGATGCTTCAGCGCCTGTAGGCGGTGGTTTTATGGCAGCACCTGCGGGTGCTGCAGCTGCCGAAGCTGTTGAAGAAAAAACAACATTTGATGTTATTATTGAAGATGTTCCTAGTGACAAACGTGTTCCTGTTCTAAAAGTAGTTAGAAATTTAACATCTCTTGATTTAAAAGAAGCAAAAGAAGCTATTACTTCTTTACCAAAAGTAATTCAACAAGGAATTTCTAAAGAAGATGCTGAATCAGCGAAAAAGCAATTAGAAGAAGCTGGTGCAAAAGTAAAAATTGATTAATTTTTTTAACTAAATTAAATTCCTCACAAAATTTGGTAAAAAAAACTTTGTGGTCCTTGTTCCCTTTCCTCTCTTTGAAAAAGAGAGGAAAGGGAGTATTTCTTTTTTTTTAGAAAATAAAAGACCAAAAAAGAAAAATTTTTAACAAATTCGAAAATTAGGTTTAACTGCGACTGCAATAGGGACTAGGCCAATAACGTGGTTAATAAACAATTATTTACGATATTTTGCTGGTTTTAAAAAACCAGCAGAATTTATTTATTTTTTTGTCGTCCTCAAATTTGAAAAATTTGAGGAAGGTTAGTAATCTAAAAATTAATTTTTCATTTGAGCTCAGTAGGAATCGAACCTACATTGCACGCTTAGAAGGCGCGTGTCTTATCCGTTAGACGATGGGCCCGTTTATTCCTTTTTGATTTTTCAAAGGACAAACTCTCGCTTTTTTTTTAATTTAGTTTGTCGCAATAATAAAAACAATATTTGTATAATTTTTAATTAAATAGCCTTCCTTAAATTTGCTCCCGTTCCCAGTCCTCAAAATTGAAATTTTTGAGGTTTTCTCTCTTTTTCAAAGAGAGGAAAGGTAACAAATTTGGGATCAACTGTGTTTTTAGACGAAATTTAAGGACGCCAAAAATTTTAATTGATTGTATTACGTTCCAAAGATCTTACTGTTCTCAAAGTTTTAGACTTTGAGAACAGTAAGATCTTTGGGGGATCTAAAAGAGTCTCTGTGAAACAGGTCAAAATAGAAATAGTCACGCCCTCGCCCAAATTTGCTAAATTTGGGCCAACGTAATTTTGGGTTTTAAGAAAGACAATACTATTGTTTTAGTCAAAACTTGTTAAACATAACCAAAAACACGTTTAAAAATATCGCGAACTTTATCACCAGAATCAATAGATTCTAAGGGGTCTTTACGTAATCTATGACGTAAACAAAGAGGAATTACTCGAAAAATATCTTCAGGAGTCACTTCAGTTCGGCCTTCAAAAGCAGCAATCGCCTTACTTGCACGATTTGTTACTAAATCGCCACGTAAACCATCAACGTCTAATTCAGAACAAATTTGGGAAATTTTAACCCGATAGTCATAATCTAATTGAACTTTCGACAAAATAGTTCGAGCTTCGACAATTTGAGTCCCTAGTTGTTTTTGAGAATCTTGATAGGTTTGACGAAATTCAAGTGGTGCTGCATCAAAACTTGCGCGTTGTTCAACGATTTGAACACGTAAATTTGGATCTTTTACTGTACCAATTTGGGCATGCATACCAAAACGATCTAATAATTGTGGTCGAAGTTCACCTTCTTCTGGATTTCCAGATCCTACGAGAATAAACCGTGCTGGATGGCTAATTGAAATACCTTCACGTTCAACAGTATTCCAACCGGAAGCTGCAGAATCTAATAACACGTCAACAAGATGATCATCAAGAAGATTTACTTCATCAACATAAAGAATCCCTCGATTGGCTTTTGCTAGAAGGCCTGGTTCGAATGCTTTGACACCCTCTGTTAAAGCTTTTTCAATGTCAATCGTCCCGCAAACACGATCTTCAGTCGCACCTAACGGTAAATCAACCATTGAAATTTTTTTTGTTGTAACAGGTAATGTTTCATTACGTTGAAGCCTTTCACGGACTTCTTGACTCATTAATTCCGGATCTGTAGGATCTGAATTGAAAGGATCATCCGCAACGACTTGAATTTCCGGTAACAGGTCAACTAAAGCTCTTACAGTAGTTGATTTTCCTGTTCCTCTATCACCCATAATCATCACTCCACCAATTTTTGGGTCAATAACATTTAAAATTAAAGCTAATTTCATTTCTTCTTGCCCAACAATTGCTGTAAATGGGAAAACCGGTCGTGCTTGTTCTAATGAATTTTCAAGAAGTGTATTCATAACGGAAAAGAATTGGTTTTAAATAATGGTAAATATTTGTGTGGAGAAGATCTCTTGCCAGTAAAAAAAATCCTGTTCGTATCTGTGCCTTTTATCAGAGAAATAGCATAAAAACAAAATAATCTTGTTTTTATTATTCTTTACTTGTAATTTTTCATCTAATTTCTAATTTGCTTCTGTATAAAAAAGAAATTTTTTATACCGGTCCATTCCCTTTCCTCAAAACTTTTTTTTCTACACTTTTATTTAAAAAAACTAGGTGGCATCAAAAAGGAGTCTCGAGATTTTTGAGGAAGGGGCCGAAACAAAACTGAAGTTGATCCCAAATTTGTTCCCAAAAACACAGTTTTTGGAACAAGATTTGGGAACGGGAATAAGTGGAACTAAACGAACGTGTTTCTAAATTAAGTTAAATAAAAAAAACAAAATGAAATTGGGCTCAGTTTTCTGTTCTGGTTTGAGGTACTTCAAAAATTATTGTATTTTAATAACCGATAGGTTATTTTTATACGTTTAAGATTCTCTAATTGAATCCTAGTATACCTTATTTTTTTTTTCAAATCAATTAGTACTATTTCAACAAATTTTACACTTACGTTATAATAGAATAAGAAAAAAATGAAACTCTAATAAAAAAAATTGTTTCAGTCCTGAAAACTACGTTTTTGGGAATAGCAACAACTGACAAAAGAGAATTGGAACCAAAAACTTTCTTTTTTCTACAGTAACCCTTTAGGCCGAATTGTTTTCGTGATTTTTAGAATCACGAAAACAAATCATTGTGTTACAAAAAAAAGAAAAAGAGTTCTTTTTCTTTTTTTTTGAGGGGACAGATAAATTTCATTTTTCTCGAGAAGAAAATTTCATTTGGTATATTGCTAAACAATTTTATGTATAATTTTAAAAGTTTAGAATTAACTTTTTGCACTGAGAAAATGTCTGCTTTCTCAAAAGTGGTTTCTCAATGCCTTTTTGTGGTCGCTTCTAGTTTCTTTTTAAGTTTCTCAAGTTACGCTTATCCTATTTTTGCTCAACAAAATTATGAAAATCCTCGTGAAGCTAATGGTCGAATCGTTTGTGCTAATTGTCATTTAGCCCAAAAACCTGTTGAGATTGAAGTCCCTCAAGCTGTTTTACCTGATACAGTTTTTGAAGCTGTTGTAAAAATTCCATATGATAAACAAGTAAAACAAGTTTTAGGCAATGGAAAAAAAGGTGATTTAAATGTTGGTGCTGTTTTAATTTTACCAGAAGGTTTTGAGATAGCTCCTCCAGACCGAATTCCGGAAGAAATGAAAGCAAAAGTAGGCAAACTTTATTTTCAACCATACAGCCCTGAAAAGAAAAATATTTTAGTTGTAGGACCCGTAGCCGGTAAAAAATACACTGAAATGGTATTCCCTATTTTATCGCCAGATCCCGCAAAAAATAAATCAATTTCATTTTTAAAATATCCTATTTATATAGGTGGAAATCGTGGTCGAGGTCAGGTTTATCCAGACGGATCAAAAAGTAATAATACAATTTATACAGCCTCTGCTGCTGGAAAAATTACTGGAATTGAACCGGTAGAACCAAAAGGTGGGTATGTTGTTAAAATTGAAACAGCAACTGGAGCTACTGTTTCTGATAACCTGCCAGCGGGTCCAGAATTGGTAGTTAAAGTTGGTGATACCGTTACTTTAGATCAAGCCTTAACTACAAATCCAAATGTTGGTGGTTTTGGTCAAGGTGAAACAGAAATCGTTTTACAAAACCCAAGCCGCATTCAAGGTTTATTAGTGTTCTTCCTTTTTGTTCTTTTAGCTCAAGTTTTCTTAGTGCTTAAGAAAAAACAATTTGAAAAAGTTCAATTAGCAGAAATGAATTTTTAATTTCAAATTCTTTGAACCTTTATTTTTTCCAGCCTTTTTCTTAAAATAAAAGATTTTTTGGCAAGGTGGTTCCCTAAATTTGGTCCCTTTTTTTAGACCAAATTTAGGGTAGGCCGCCTCTCAACTTTTTTGAATAGCCTCTGTCCCAATTCTTCAACCAAAAACTCCGTTTATGGTTCCAGAATAAGGAATAAACAGTTACAAAAACGAAATTGGACCAAGGTTTTAGCCTAGTAAACCATTATTGCTGTTCCACTCCCAAAAACTGTGCTAAAAACTTCGTTTTTCTCCAGTTTTTTTTCCTTAAATTTGTTCCCTTTCCTCTTTCTTTTTTTTTTAGAAAAAAAAAAAGACCATCTCGAAACTCATTTTTGAGGAAAGGGAACAAATTTAAGTTTGGGAACGAAATGAAATTTTTGGACATTATTTAGCTCTCTCCATTCCAAGAATCAGAAAGGGAAAAAGGCTGTGTCAAATAGGTTCTTTAAACTAGTTCATTTTTATCCTCAAATTTGAGAAATTTGAGGCACGAACCTGTACCAAATTTAACGCCCAAAACTTTGGTTTTTAAGGTGAATTTGGTTTGTAATGCATTGAGGATTTTAAAAAATGGTAACCGTTTTTAGTTATATTGCTTTATTACTAAGTGCCCTGGTAATTACATTAACATGTTATCTTGGTCTTTTAAAAATTAAATTAATTTAAAAAAAATTAGAAAGTCTATGGTAGAACCACTTTTATCAGGTATTGTGCTTGGTCTTGTTCCAGTAACAATTACAGGATTATTTGTAACTGCTTATTTACAGTACCGTCGTGGAGATCAGCTTAATATTTAAGCTTCAAGTGACAAAATAAAAATTTCAGCAGTCCCTTCCTATTATTTTTTTCCCCAAAGTCAGTGACTTTGGTCCCAAAAACTGGACCAAAAACTTCGGTTTTGGTCCGGTCCAGTTTTTGGGAATGGGAAAGAGGGAGCCATTTTTCTTCTGTACGTTTTCAGAAAACTATATAAAATTTAAGTTCAATTCTACTAAAAAAACATCTAAAAAAGTTTGTTGAAGAAAAGAAATTCAAAATTCTTTTTTCAGGGTTTAACTTATGATTCTAGTAAAAATTAAAAGCTTAGAAAAAAACGAAGTTTTTGGAATTAATAGCAGTTCGCTCTAAATTGCTCAAATGTTCAAAACTTTTAACTAATGTCTTCCCCGTTCCCAAATATTGTCCAACAAATTTGGGATCAACTACGTTTTGGGGAATGAAAAGGTACTAATTTGAGGCTACTTTTTATTAACTTTACCTTCCTCCAGTTTTTCAAATTGGAGGACGACATTGTTTTTATTATCCTAGAAAGAAAAATCTAGTAACTTGAAAAACCTATCTTCTCTTTACTATACTGTCTATGCATAAACAAACAAACTAAGTGAGATCTTGATGTTATAGAACAAAAAAGATCATCACACTGTTGAATTTTTGGCTTCTGACAACACTCTTGGTTTGTCAATAATCATTCCAGTCCCAAAAATAATGTTTTTGGGAGTAAATGAGTGTTTTTTGTTTTTAGTCAAATAAGAGTCTTGCTAAGAAAACATTTTTGTTTTGCTTCAAGTTCTTTTTAAGTCTCAATAAAAGTAAAGGAGAGAGTCACGCTATGACTATAGCGATTGGAAAAACTCAAGAAAAACGTGGCTGGTTTGATGTTGTAGATGACTGGCTTCGTCGTGACCGTTTCGTTTTCATAGGATGGTCAGGGTTATTATTATTACCTACAGCATACCTTGCACTTGGTGGTTGGTTTACAGGAACTACATTTGTAACATCTTGGTATACTCATGGTTTAGCAACTTCATATTTAGAAGGATGTAACTTCTTAACAGCTGCTGTTTCAACTCCGGCGAATAGTATGGGTCATTCTTTATTATTCCTTTGGGGCCCAGAAGCTCAAGGTGATTTTACACGTTGGTGCCAACTTGGTGGTCTTTGGACTTTTGTTGCTCTTCACGGTGCTTTTGCTCTGATTGGTTTTATGCTTCGTCAATTTGAAATTGCACGTTCAGTAAAAATTCGTCCATATAACGCCATTGCTTTTTCAGCTCCAATTTCAGTATTCGTTTCTGTATTTTTAATTTACCCTTTAGGTCAATCTGGTTGGTTCTTCGCACCAAGTTTTGGTGTTGCTGCAATTTTCCGATTCATCTTATTTTTCCAAGGGTTCCATAACTGGACATTAAACCCATTCCACATGATGGGTGTAGCAGGTGTCCTCGGAGCTGCGTTACTTTGCGCAATTCACGGTGCAACTGTAGAAAATACACTTTTTGAAGATGGTGATGGTGCAAACACATTCCGTGCGTTTAACCCAACTCAAGCTGAAGAAACTTATTCTATGGTAACAGCAAACCGTTTTTGGTCACAAATTTTTGGTGTAGCTTTTTCAAACAAACGTTGGTTACACTTCTTTATGTTATTTGTTCCAGTAACAGGTCTTTGGATGAGTGCAATTGGTGTAGTTGGTTTAGCTTTAAACTTACGTGCATATGATTTCGTTTCACAAGAAATTCGCGCTGCGGAAGATCCTGAGTTTGAAACTTTCTATACAAAAAATATTCTTTTAAACGAGGGTATTCGTGCTTGGATGGCTGCTCAAGATCAGCCTCATGAAAAACTAGTATTCCCTGAGGAGGTTTTACCACGTGGAAACGCTCTTTAATGGCTCTTTAGTAGTAGGTGGACGTGATCAAGAGTCCACAGGTTTTGCTTGGTGGGCTGGAAACGCTCGATTAATTAACCTTTCAGGTAAATTATTAGGTGCGCATGTCGCACATGCTGGTCTTATTGTTTTTTGGGCTGGTGCAATGAACTTATTTGAAGTTGCACATTTCGTTCCTGAAAAACCAATGTATGAACAAGGTTTAATTTTATTACCACACCTTGCAACATTAGGTTATGGTGTTGGTCCAGGTGGTGAAGTTATTGACACATACCCTTACTTTGTAAGTGGTGTTCTTCATTTAATTTCATCTGCTGTTTTAGGATTTGGCGGTGTTTATCATTCATTAGTAGGTCCTGAAACTTTAGAAGAATCTTTTCCATTTTTTGGTTATGTATGGAAAGATAAAAATAAAATGACTACCATTTTAGGTATTCACCTTATTGTTTTAGGATTAGGTGCATGGCTTTTAGTTTGGAAAGCTATGTATTTCGGTGGTATTTACGATACATGGGCTCCAGGTGGTGGAGACGTTCGTATTATCACAAATCCAACAGTAAGTCCTGGTGTGATTTTCGCTTATATCTTAAAATCACCTTTTGGTGGTGATGGCTGGATTGTCAGCGTTGATAACATGGAAGATGTAATCGGTGGTCATATCTGGATCGGTACTTTATGTATTTTTGGCGGAATCTGGCATATTTTAACAAAACCGTGGGCTTGGGCTCGTCGTGCTTTTGTTTGGTCAGGTGAAGCATACCTTTCATATAGTCTTGCTGCAATTGCACTTATGGGCTTTACTGCTTGTTGTATGTCTTGGTTTAATACAACAGCATACCCAAGTGAGTTTTATGGCCCAACAGGTCCTGAAGCATCACAATCTCAAACATTTACTTTTTTAGTACGAGATCAACGTTTAGGTGCTAATGTTGCGTCTGCACAAGGTCCAACGGGTCTAGGTAAATATTTAATGCGTTCACCAACAGGTGAAATCATTTTTGGTGGTGAAACTATGCGTTTCTGGGATTTCCGTGGTCCATGGTTAGAACCTCTACGTGGTCCTAACGGTTTAGATTTAAATAAACTAAAAAATGATATTCAACCATGGCAAGAACGTCGTGCAGCTGAATACATGACACATGCTCCATTAGGTTCACTTAACTCAGTAGGTGGTGTAGCTACTGAAATTAACGCAGTAAACTATGTTTCTCCGCGTAGTTGGTTAGCAACATCACATTTCTGTTTAGGTTTTTTCTTCTTTGTTGGCCATTTATGGCATGCAGGCCGTGCACGTGCTGCAGCTGCAGGTTTTGAAAAAGGTATCGATCGTGATAACGAACCAGCATTATCAATGCGTCCTTTAGATTAACTTTCTTTTTGATCCTATTTATCGTTTCGAGAATTTTTCTTAAATAAATTACTTTTTTTTTAAAAAAAAGTAATGTTGTCCCCAAATTTTACAAATTTGGTCCCAAAAACTATACAAAAACATCGTTTTTTGTTTCGTTTTGAAGAGTGAAAAGAATCCGAAAGTTAAAAAGAAACAATGAGTTAATTCAAACATCGAACGGGTTTCAATCCGTTCGATGTTAGTTAACAGATTTTTTTAGTTTTATGCCCTCAACAATAAAAAACAGGCATAAAGCTTGTTCTCAAATTTAAAAAAATTGAAGGTTTGTCCTTAATTTTGGTCTAAAAACTTCGTTGTCCTCTTTCTTTTTTTTTTTTAGAAAAAAAAAAGACCATCTCGAGATTTTTGAGGTTTTCTCTCTTTTTCAAAGAGAGGAAAGGGAGCAAATTTAAGGAATAAAAATGTAAAAAAACTTTTTGCCTTACTTCTCTTACTATTTGGGCTACTTGTACCTAAAATAAAGCCAATCTGAATATTTCTGTTTGTATCAAAGATCTATACAAATCAATTTTCGTACAATAATCGGCTTGATTTCTAAATTTTTTTTCGCTAGAATGTTCTTTAAAAGTGAAAAAATCCGGAGAGATGACCGAGAGGCCGAAGGTAACGCATTGCTAATGCGTCGTATGGCAACCCCATACCGAGGGTTCGAATCCCTCTCTCTCCGTAAATTATAAAAAGAATTTTGACTCAAATTAAACTACCAAAAGTAAAAAAAGCGTTTTCTTGTTATTCCTAAAAATTCCATTTAGTCTCAAAAACATTGTGGTCCTTGTTCCCTTTCCTCTCTTTGAAAAAGAGAGGAAAGGGAACAAATTTAGGATCAACAACGTTTTTGGTAAAGGATACTTTCTAAGACTGAGTACTCTCAAATTTTATTCTGAAAAGAATTTAATCCCTAAATTAGTGACCAAAATCCGGACTATTTTGGGAGTTTAAAAGGAAGGATTTAATTTAGGTCCTTGTTTTAATAAATAATTATGAAAATATAAATATTGAAAAACCAAAGAATTTTAGGTACATTAGCCTCCAGAGTTTTTGGAGAAAAGAGGAACAAATATAAGCTTGGTGGGGTTCGAACCCACGACACCGTGTGTCGGAAACACGTACTCTAAATCCGCTGAGTTACAAGCTTGAAACACCAAGGGGCCTTCTTCTCTCATTTATGAGAGGAGAGGAACCTCTTGAAAAAAAACAGCGTTGGAGCACAAAAACTTTTGAGTCGAGTTGACAAAAAATTGGTTTTTGTCACTAAACTAATTGGTCTTTATTATAGCTTGTCGTGAAATTTCGGAAACTGTTGAGTTTTCTTGCTTTTTTTTACGTAATTAATTTTAAAATCGGCCAGTCATTTTGAGCCAATTTTGCGCTTCAATATAATTTGTTGGTGCCAGTCGAATAGCTTCACGCCAATAATCTGCCGCCTTATCAAACAAAAGCTTTGAGATTTCTGTTTGACTACTTTCTAACGCCTGTTCACCACGATAATGATAAATTACAGCAATATTATTTAATGCTTGTGGTAATGACGGATTTCTTTCCAAAGCTTGGTAATAATAATCTAAAGCTCGTGCATGGTCACCATTACTTGTATGAATTAACCCAATATTATATAAAATATAGCTACGGTCATAAGCATCTGTTTCGAGACGTAAAGCTTCGTAGTAGTTTTGTAATGCTTCAGCATACTCACCTTCTGATTGAGCCGACATACCATCTCGGTAGTAGCTAAATGCTTGTTTTTCTTTATTAGATGTAGGTAAAATTTTTAATAAAATATCGGCAATAACCGTAAATGTTTTATCGATAAAGTTGTCGTTTCTTTGCGAGCGTGGCATAGAAGCAAATCTCCGTGAAAATAAAATTAAATAAATTAGTATTTAAAATATCGTGGTAAAAAAAAATATTCATTTTTCTTGTCCTCAAATTTCTTTTTTTACAAGAAATTTGAGGAAAGGCAGTCGAGAGGTCAATTTTATTTTTGACCTTAAACTGTCCTTAAATTTGAGAAAATGGAGGAAAAAACTCTCTTGCAAGTTTTGAACTGAAAAAAATCTGTCTCTTTACCAAAAAGTTCATTTAATCCCAAAACTATTACGAAAAACTAGGTACCTGTTAGTCCCTAATTTTTCAATTTGTCTTACTCCCCAATTCGTAGAATTTTGGACAGTTTTAGGCCTTCAATTTGCCCCCGTTCCCAGTCCTCAAAATTGAAATTTTTGAGGTCTTCTCTCTTTTTCAAAGAGAGGAAAGGTAACAAATTTGGGATCAACAAGTTTTTTAGACCAAATTGAAGGAAGAGAAATCGTTCATATTTTGTTTTGAGACAGCCCAAAAATTTGAAAGAATCTGTAATTTTGATAACGCAACAATTCAGTTTCTCATATCAAATAGATTTTAATTTGATACAAGTACTTTCTCTCTCACAGCTTTAATTCTTTTATAATTAGGACTAAATTTTATTAGGCTCAATGTCCCAAAAATTTAGTTTTTGGGACTATTGAGTGCTTTTGAAAAAAGATTTACAAAGACGAAGTTGGCCTCAAAAATGAGATTTGAGATTTTTGAGGAAGGTCATTTAGTCCTAATTTTTTTCAGAATAGGGACAGGGTCAAATTGAACAAAAAACAGCCTCATTCCCAAATTCTGCGAATTTGGGGTAGGTACAGCTTCAAAAGGTTAATTCAAAACAAAATTACAAAATTTCGTATTGAAGAAAAAAGTTAAAGTTTGAATCTTTAGTCAAGTTCTTTTTGACCTGGGTTACGTCCAGGGTCATTAGAAAGAAAACCGAAAATAAAAAGGGAAACGAAAAATGTTACTACAGTATAAACAAAAATTTTAAGTGTTAACATACTTAATTTGGAAAAGGGGTTTACAGCTTTATAGGCTACTATTACCTATTAGTATATCATATAGGTGATAAAAATATAAAATGTTTTTGAATTTCAAAAAAAATTAAGTTTTTTATTCTACTTATCGTGTGTATTTTATTGGCAAATTCAGTAAAAAAAACGAAGTGGTCTTTCCTCAAAAACCTCGAAACTCTTTTTTGAGGAAGGGAACGAATTGGATTTCTGTATAGGATAAAATTTTACTTTTTTTTATTTGTTCTCTTAAATATTGAGGCCTCTAGTCTACGTAGTAGTCCTCAAAAAGAAAATTTTGAGTAAGGGACAGGTAGATATGTAGATTTTTTTAATTAAGGAGTTGATTTTTTTGTCACTTCAAGGTACCATGAACGTATCCAAATCAAAAAGCCTTCTTAACTCAATTGGCAGAGTATCGGTTTTGTAAACCGAAGGTTATCGGTTCGACTCCGATAGAAGGCTATAAAATCTCTCTCTTGTAAAGAGCTCTTTTTTTGTTCATAATGAGTAATGGGAAAGAAAAAAGAAAATTTATCTAATTTTGTGATCTGTCTTTTTCCACAAATTCAGTAAATGGTCCCGTTCCCAAATATTGTCCAACAAATTTGGGAAAGGGCAAGACTTTGTAGGAAGGAAGATACTTTTCTTTTTTTAGTAAAAAATGATTGATAGAAACACTGACAAAAAATTTCTCATAAACATAGATTAAAAATGGTTTACTCACTTTAGCTCAAAATTGAAGAGTTTGAGAACAGTTCAAAAACAGTTTTTTTTTCTCTACGACAAAAACAACGTTTTTGTCCGTAAATAAGAAATCTTTTTTGTCACATCAAAAAAAAATTGAAATGCTTCAACGAGTGAAATTAGAAGATATGATTCAAAGTGGAATGCATTTTGGGCATTCTACTCGTGAATGGAATCCGCGCATGGCACCTTATATCTATGGTGAACGCAATGGTCGTCATATTTTAGATTTAGTACAAACATACTATTTATTACATAAGGTGTTAAATTTTCTGGAAGAAAATGCTGCTCAAGGGAAAACATTCTTATTTGTTGGTACTAAACAACAAGCTGCGCCATTAATTGCAAAAACAGCCTTAGCCTGCGATAGTTATTACGTTAACCAACGTTGGTTGGGGGGGATGTTAACCAATTGGCGCACTATTCAGAAATCACTTCGAAAGCTTCAGGAGTATCGACAAGCTGAAGAACGTGGTGATTGGGATTTGTTGAAAAAACAAGAAGTTGCTCGTAAAAGACGTGAAAAAGAACGTTTAGAGAAATATTTATCCGGTGTGGAGAATATGTCTCGATTACCTGGGGTTGTTATTATTATTGGTCAAACAGAAGAAATTCATGCTGTTAAAGAATGCCGCCAATTAGGAATTCCTACTGTAACTCTTCTTGATAGTAATTGCGATCCCAGTTTAGCTGATTGGTTTCTTCCAGCAAACGACGATTCAGTTTCAGCACTTCGTTTAGTGTTGGGGTGGTTTGAACAAGCTGTAACAGCAGGTCAACTTGAATATCGTGAAAATCAAGCAGCAAAAAAAATAAAACAAAAACCAAAACAAGCCGTCCGTCGACGCGTTTCAACAGCAAGTAAAAAACGAAACCCGGAGATGAAAAAAGTCTAATCCACAGTATTGAGTAAATTTTTTCTATTCCAAATGGATTCAATTGGGGGACTAGGCTTTACTCAAATTTAAAAAAATTGAGGACAACTAGTTCTATCGGTACAATTTGCTTGTAATTGTTCTCCTCAAATTTGTCACTGTGTGGACACAATTTGGGGAACGAAAATCGACTTTTTTTAAGACTATAGTATGGGGTACATTATATGACAAACATCTGGTTTGATGTCGCAGAAGTTTCTGTAGGTCAGCATTGGTATTGGCAACTTGGTGGCTATTCAGTGCATGGCCAAGTATTAATTACATCTTGGATTGTATTAGGAGTTATTGGGACTATTTGTCTTCTTGGTACTCAAAAATTACAACCTGTTTCAGGTGGTTCAGCGTCAACTGCACCAGAGGGACTTCAAAATTTAACAGAATACGTTACTGAATTTATTCGGGATTTAGCAAAAACTCAAATTGGCGAAGAAGAATATTTAAAATGGGTTCCTTTTTTAGGGACAATTTTCCTGTTTATTTTTGTTTCGAACTGGTCAGGTGCTCTTTTACCTTGGCGTATTTTAGAATTACCAAATGGTGAATTAGCTGCCCCAACAAATGATATTAATACGACTGTAGCTTTAGCACTTTTAACATCAATCGCTTATTTTTATGCTGGGATCAGCAAAAAAGGATTAGGATATTTTAAACGCTATATTTCACCAGCAGCTTTTTTATTACCAATCAATATTCTTGAAGATTTTACAAAACCTTTATCTTTAAGTTTCCGACTTTTTGGTAACATCCTAGCTGACGAATTAGTTGTGGGCGTATTAATCACTTTAGTCCCTTTAGTTATCCCTATTCCAATTATGCTTTTAGGCTTGTTTACAAGTGCTATTCAAGCTCTTGTTTTTGCAACTTTAGCTGGTGCTTATATTGGAGAATCCGTGGAAGATCACCATTAAGATCTTTAATTAGATCCGAGCTTCTTTTTATTTCTGAAAAAAATGTGTTTTTGGTCTTTTTTTTATAAAAAAAAAGAAAGACCTGTACCAAAAACAGGACAAAAAACCGAGTTTTTTTCACGTTTTTGGGAAAGACAAAACTTCGTTTTGTCACTGTCTTGTTTTCTAGTAAAAAAACTTGATACAATACCCTCAAAAGGTTGAGTCGCGGCCCACTTGAAATCTTGTGGGACACACACTATCATTGAACTGACACCAGGAATCCTTAAGATAAAACTTGTTTTAGTTCTCAAATTCCTGCGCTTGTTAAGTTTACCAAGAAAAGCTACTAGTGAAAACAAACTATGTTTTTCACTCGATTTTACCAAAACACTTGTTTTGGTTAATCCCAAAGACTCAAAAACTCAGAAAACAAATACTTTCCATTTTCTTCCTTAAATTTGGTCTAAAAACACAGTTTTTGGGAGCAAATTTAAGGAAAGGGACTAAATTTTTCAAATTTGGGGCCAACTTCGTTTTATTTCCAAAAATATTATTTTTTTGGGCGTAGACGAAAATTGTTCAATTTTTGTCGTCCTTAAATTTGGTCTAAAAACACAGTTTTTGGGAGCAAATTTAAGGAAGGGTTTTTGACCTTTTTGGGGATGGCTTGACTCAAATTTTATTTTAAAAAATTTGGTCCTGACAAAAAACTTTTTGTCATCCCAAAAAGTTTTTTTTTGGGGAACATTCAATAGTAACTTTTACATACAAAATCCACTGGAGGTTAAAGAATTATGAATCCAATTATTGCTGCTGCAAGTGTTATTGCTGCTGGTCTTGCTGTAGGTCTTGCTGCTATCGGACCTGGTATGGGACAAGGAACTGCTGCTGGTTATGCAGTAGAAGGTATTGCTCGTCAACCAGAAGCAGAAGGTAAAATCCGTGGTGCTCTTTTATTAAGCTTCGCATTCATGGAATCTTTAACTATTTATGGCCTTGTTGTTGCATTAGCTCTTTTATTTGCAAACCCATTTGTTTCTTAATCTTTTCAACCTTTTCTCTTCCTCAAATTTCGTACTAAAATTTCGTTTTTTTTACGAATTTTGAGGCCAACAGACTCTCAGATATTCTCTTTCTTAAATTTTGGATTTTAATAATAATTTTTAATTTCTTAAATTTGAGTTGTTCTATTTCTAAAATTAGCACAAAAACTTTGCTTTAGCTGCTTATTTTGGGAACGGAAAAAGAAGTAAAAAGAGTTGTTTTGACTTTTTTTCTAATTTCTTTAACTTTTTTAGAACAAAAATTTGGTTTTTCTTTTTTTTTTTTTAGAAAAAAAGACCAAAAACATTAGATAAAAAGTCTCTAAGACCCAACCCGTCACTTTCCCCTCCTCAAATGGAGTAAATTTGGGGCCTACCACGTTCCCAAATCTTGTCCCGTTCCCAAATCTTGTCCAACACATTTGGGATCAACTTTGTTTTTGGTACAGTTTATAGGAAAGGTATGGGTTGGGAGTCATAATATTAAGGAGATTTTATGCTTTTCAGCACTTCTTTATTCTTGGCAGGGCATTTTGGCTTTAATACAAATCTTTTAGAAACCAATGTGCTAAATTTAGCCGTGGTGCTGGCTATCGTCCTGACATATGTTGGCGATGCTTTACGAGGTCTTCTTGAAAATAGAAAACAAACTATCTTGGCTAATTTTCGCGAAGCTGATCAACGTGCTACAGAAGCTCAAGATCGGTTACGTCAAGCTCAACTTGAACTAGAACAAGCACAAGCAAAAGCTCAAAAAATTCGTGAGCAAGCAAGTGTGACGATTGAACAAGAGAAAAAACAGTTTGTTCGACAAACTCAAGAAGATATTAAACGTCTAGGTACTCTTCAACAAGAAACCTTAAAGTTCGAGCAACAAAAAGCTCAAAATGAACTTGCTCAAAAATTAGTAAAATTGGCATTGCAACAAGTTCGTGAAAAACTTAATCAAAGATTAACTTCTTCAATTCATAGTGCAGTAAATAATTTTCAAATTGTACTATTTACGAATTATAAAGCCAGTTAATACAACATTCATGACAACCTAGAAATCAAACTAAATAGAAATCTCTGTACCTAGTTTAGTCCCGTTTTGGGCCTAGCTACTCGCTCCAATTCTATCTGGGTCTAAAACTTGCCCTTAAAATTAAGAATTTTAAGGAAAAAAACTTTTAGGTCAAGATTGTTAAGGTTGTAAAAAAAAATGAATATTTTTCTTTTTTTTTTGCAGGAGAAGGAATAGCGTTTTTATATTCTAGGTTTTGTCACTAGGAGGAGGCGGTTCAGCATACCATGGTAAAAATTAGACCTGATGAAATTAGTAGTATTATCAAACAGCAAATTGAGCAATATCAACAAGAAGTAAAAGCTGTAAACGTTGGAACTGTCTTTCAAGTTGGAGACGGGATCGCACGTATTTACGGGCTTGATAAAGTTATGGCTGGTGAACTTGTTGAATTTGAAGATGGTACAGTAGGAATTGCTTTAAACCTTGAAGCAAAAAACGTAGGTGCTGTACTTATGGGTGAAGGCACAGCCGTTCAAGAGGGAAGTTCAGTACGCGCAACAGGCAAAATCGCTCAAATCCCAGTAGGTGATGGCTATTTAGGTCGTGTAGTAAATGCTCTTGCACGTCCGATTGACGGAAAAGGCGAAATTTCCACAAAAGAAAATCGACTTATTGAATCACCAGCTCCGGGGATTATTTCACGTCGTTCAGTACATGAACCATTACAAACAGGTATTGTTGCGATTGATGCAATGATTCCTATTGGTCGTGGTCAGCGCGAACTTATTATCGGTGACCGCCAAACAGGAAAAACAGCAATTGCTGTTGACACAATTCTTAATCAAAAAGGAAAAGGTGTAATCTGTGTTTATGTAGCGATTGGTCAAAAAGCGTCTTCAATTGCACAAGTAGTAAATACGTTACAAGAACGTGGTGCAATGGATTACACAATTATTGTTGCTGCAACAGCTGATTCTCCGGCAACATTACAATATTTATCTCCCTACACAGGTGCTGCTTTAGCCGAATACTTTATGTATACTGGTCGTCATACTCTTGTAATTTATGACGATTTAACAAAACAAGCTCAAGCATATCGTGAAATGTCTTTATTATTACGTCGTCCACCAGGACGTGAGGCATACCCAGGGGATGTATTCTATTTACATTCACGTCTTTTAGAGCGTGCTGCTAAATTAAACGATCAACTAGGCAGTGGAAGCATGACTGCGTTACCTGTTGTGGAAACTCAAGAAGGTGACGTTTCAGCATACATTCCAACAAACGTAATTTCAATCACTGATGGACAAATTTTCTTATCTGCTGATATTTTCAACGCAGGTATTCGACCTGCGATCAACGTAGGGATTTCAGTATCTCGAGTTGGTTCAGCAGCACAACCAAAAGCTATGAAACAAGTTGCTGGTAAACTGAAATTAGAGTTAGCTCAATTTGCTGAATTAGAAGCTTTCTCTCAATTTGCTTCAGATTTAGATCAAGCAACTCAAAATCAATTAGCTAGAGGTCAAAGATTACGTGAGCTGTTAAAACAAGCTCAATCATCACCTTTATCTTTAGAAGACCAAATTGCAAGTATCTATGCCGGTACAAACGGTTATTTAGATGTTCTTCCGACTGATCGAGTTCGCGCATTTTTAATAGGTTTACGCCAATATCTTGCAACAAATAAAGCAAAATATGGTGAAATTCTTCGTTCTACAAATGCTCTAACGGATGAAGCTCAAACTCTTTTAAAAGAAGGTATTAAAGAATACACTGAAGAATTTTTAGCAAGTTCTAAATAAAAGGAGATTCTCTACCAAAAACACTGTTTTTGGTAGGGTAGGTCTTTGGTCCTAAAACCGTGGTTTTAAGGCTTAAACTTGTTCGTTGGCAAACCGGGTAATACCATTTCCAGGTTTGCCAATCTTTTTTCTTTCTTTAACGAAAAGCTTAGATGGTCCCAAAATCAGAGATTTTGGGACCGGTACCTTTTGTTAGATTTAGTTTCAAAACTTACAGTTTGAAGGTAAATAAATAAAACAGTTTTTGTATTTTTATAATAAAAAAGCTAGAATGGGTTTTAGTAAAAGTTTTTTTTTATGGAGATCTTAATTAACTCTCTTTTAAAGGAAAAAGGTTCAAAATAAAAAGACAACATCCCCCAGTAAATAAAAGCCTGCTTAGCTCAGTTGGTTAGAGCATCCGTCTCATACGCGGATTGTCACTAGTTCGAATCTAGTAGCAGGCACCAAAAAAGATTTCTTCCTTGCGGGTATAGCTCAGTGGTAGAGCGGCACCTTGCCAAGGTGCATGTCGCGCGTTCGAATCGCGTTACCCGCTTTTTTATGAAAAGCAAAACTTATTTAATAGGCCAGCCTTGTCCTTAAATTTGGTCTAAAAACTTCGTTGATCCCAAATTTGTTACCTCTCCTCTCTTTGAAAAAGAGAGAAGACCTCAAAATTTTCAATTTTGAGGACTGGGAACGGGAGCAAACTTAAGGATCTGATGCAAAAAAAAAAATATCCCTTTTTTTTTTGCACCTAATTTTTAAAGGTAAATTTTTTTACCAACTAGCAGCTTTGTTTTTTGATTTTACATTTACGTATTTTTTTATGTCATTGACTTTATCAAATTCCCCTAATGAACAATAAATAAAAGATGGCAGTGTCTTTCTATTTGAAGAGAAAATTAAAAGCATAGTATCAACTAGAAAAAAGCCGTGAATTTTAGTGATAAAAACGAAGTTGATCCCTAATTTGTCACCAAAAACTGTCTTTTTGGGACAAGATTTGGGAACGTGATCAAGTCAAGTTTTTCTGATTCCATTTTATGGAGGTTTCATCCTTTGCTTTCTTAATATCCTTACAATACTGAACTATTTTGCCAATCAGCCTATTTGGCTCTTGTTGTAAGTTTGTTTTGCTTCAAAAAAAAAGAACTTATGAGTAAAAAAACACACTAAAAAATTTCCCACTAGTAATATACCTTTTTTATTAAAAGCTGACGCAAAAAAAGAATAGAAAAATTATTCTTTTTTAATTAGTATCTTTAAATAATAAATAATAAATTTTCGGGATTGACGGGACTCGAACCCGCAACTTCCGCCGTGACAGGGCGGTGCTCTGACCAATTGAACTACAATCCCTTAAGTTGAATATAGTCTAACAAAAATAGTTTTTGATGTCTACTTTTTTTC